TGGTTTCCCTCCCTCCCTTGGTTTACCACCTTAACACCCTATAGATTTACCACCCTAGGTTTAAGCACTCCCTTTGGCTTTAGCCTAAAAGTTTTGCCTTTGCCTACGATACATAATGCCGAGGCTTTAAACCGAAATCTATTAAGGGCTTTTTATACCCCCCCCTCATATTACCGAAATATACTAAGGCCTTAACCCTTAACCAAATATACTAATCACCAAATATACTAATCAGCAAATAATTCTTTTAATTAATAGCTTAAACAACCCACGGGTTTTTTTAATAAACGTCTATCTTTTTAAAAGTGTAGAAAAAGTATAAAAAACCTTTGAAAGTCAATCCTTTTTTTCTCCGGGGTCCGAAGGTCCTAGGAGGTGCTGCGCATTTTTTTTTTTCTCCGGATCCGAAGGAGGTGCTGCGCATTTTTAAAAAAAAAAAAAATAGGGTTAAATAATACTAATGCTACTAATATTAATTTATTTAGTTTAGTCTTTAGTCTTTAGTCTTATTTTAAATAAATAAAATTTAGGCAAATACCTACAATCCAAATAAGTACCAAGACTGTATAATTCCAGATTAAATAGTATCTTTGATATTTATTCCTTAGAGCAAATACCTTATGTTACGACGGAACTTTTGTCTGCAAAGTATTTTATTATCTTGTAACATAGTAAAACCGAGACTATGTTAAAAACCGTGAACAAGATAAGCCCGAAGAATAAAATATGTATTAACGAGGATTTTAGGAAAAATGTTAGATTATCTAAGTATTTATATAATTCATCTAAGTATTTATAAAAATATTCTGGCAATAAATTTGAAGGATCGTTGCTTAATGGATCGTTGCTATTAATCTTATCTCAACCTTTTTAAGCTTTTTCCTGTGAAGTAAGGTCCTAAATTAATTTGGACTTATGGATTTTATACTAAAAAGTCATTACAGGTAATATAGTCCAGAACAGATTTATTCTTTTAGGGTACCTCCTTAAAGGCCTCTTCTAAATAAGCCTTATCTCATTCTGAAATATTTGTCTTTTTAAGGATAAAAGGATTCTAGGTACTCTTTATCTAATAAAGTCATTGTCGTAGGATTTCTGCTTTATTATTTATCTCAAGTAATTCTAATTCTTGTTGGATCAATATTTGGGTTTGCAGGATCTTATATCGAGCCTCTTGAGCTTTATCTCCCTCACCGTTGTTCATATAGGTTAGCCCGAGGGTTATATAGTGAGCGGTAACTGTGCTGGCAGTAAAAGAAAAAAAAATTCTGTAACTGTTTGTAATACTTGGACATAAAAAGAGTTTTTAATTGTCTTTTTCAAAGAAAGGTTAACGGGCTAAATAAATCGGTGTAGAGTAAACACGGGTAAAAGTTTTAGGCAAGGTACCTAGGGCTACCTCTACCTCTACCTATACCCCCCCCTCGGGTACTTTATCGATACTTAAACCCTTCGACTCTACAACCCGATAGTTTTACCCCCCCCCCCCCAGCCGACTATCATACAAGGGAAGACCCGAAGGGGGGGGGGAGGGGGGGGGGAAAACGGAATACTGAAGGCCTAAGGACCAAAAACAGTAGACTGAAAGACCAATTTTAAGTGCTCAGCTCTTATTTATAAAATTTATATAAAATAAATATTTCTTTTTTTTTTTTTTTTTAATATAATTTATATAAAATAAATAAATATTTTTTTTCTGTGCTGAGCTGCTTTTTTTCTTGATTTTTTTTTTCTTGCGTGCGGAGCTGATTTTTTCAATCAGCAGCTGCGCACCCCCCCCCCTTCGTGTGCTTTTTTTTTTTTTGCTTGCTGCGCAGCAAAAAAAAAAAATGAGCAAGCAAAAAAAAAAAGCACCTCCTTCGGACCTTCGGACCCCGGATCAAAAAAAAAAATATAGTAGCTGCTCTTATTTATATGGGCTTTTTTTTTTATATGAGCACCAGCTCTTATTTATATGGGCTCCGCATCCGTAGCAGGACCCCCCCCCCTAATAGCAAGAAAAAAAAGCCCTAAAGCCAAAGTGCCAACCCCCCCCCTGTATACTTTAACCTCGGGCTTATATCCCTGGTTTCTATCCTGGTTTCTAACTTTCTACCCTAGGTGAATCAACCCTTCTACCTAAGTGGCGAAAGCTGAAAAGCCGCGATTAAAGTATAACCAAAGTACACATAACAAAAAAATAACACGTTTTTCCCATAAAGGTTACTTACGGCTAAATCTCCTCCGCCCGCTATAGACAACCGATGGGGGGGGGGATTAAACCCTTGCCTATAAAAGTAGGGTACTAAAAGTGCTTACATTATATATCCCCTATTAAGCTAGTCGCCCTAAACTAAACGTCTAATCCTATATACCCTATCCCCCCCCCACCCTCCTGCCTCCACCCCCCCCCCTACGCAGGGAGCCCTCCACCCCCCCCCCTCCCCCCCCCTTTAGCAAGCGGAGCTTCCTTGCCCCCCCCCTCTCCTAGCTACCCTGCGGAAACCCTCCACGCTTAGGCTACCAAAGCCCGTAACAGCTCCCTAAGGGCTAAATAGCTTCCCCCCCTCCTGCTGTTTTTTTCCTAGGATCCTTCGGATACTTCGGATCCCGGCTGCTTAAAAGGAAGCTGGTTCAAAGGGAGCTGCCTATTTTATATAGTGCTACGATACGCACACCCTGCTGGGTGCGTAGCTGCCTTATAAATATAGCGCTAGGCTACGAACACCCTGCTGGGAGCCTTATTTATAAAATTTATATAAAATAAATATTTTTTTTCTGTGCTGAGCTGATTTTTTAAAAAAAAAAAAAAAAAAGCACGCTGATTTTTCTCCGGATCCGAAGGAGGTGCTGCGCATTAAAAAAAAAAAAGCAGCACCTTCGGAGCAAAAAAAAAAAAAGCATTAAAAAAAAAAATAATTTATATAAAATAAATAAATATTTTTTTTTTTTTTTAATATAGTAGCGTGCTATATGGCTGAGCCATATTTATATAGTACCCCTCTCTCAGTTCACCAATCTGGCAGAGCGCACCCCTCTATAAGCACGCCTGCTGAGCTAAAAAAAAAAGATGAGCTGAGGCTCTTAGGAGGCAAGGAAAGCTAATATCAACTATTATAAATTAAAGATGAAACTGAATAATGTAAACCGTCTAATATAGGGGCAGGGTATATACCTAATACAATTGTAAATAAAACTAACGTAAGTAATATAAAAAATTCACGTATATTAAGATCACTTATATTAGCCTCAAAAAATTTACTAAATGACCCGGCAAAAGCGATTCTATTAAACATATATATAGTATATGCTGCACTAAAAACTATAGATGAACTAGCCAAAACACCTAATAAAGGTAATCTTTCAAATACACCATAAAGAGACATAAATTCACCTACAAAATTTAAAGTAAGAGGTACACCACAATTTCCTAACGATAAAACAAAAAAAAATATAGAAAATAAAGGCATTATTTGAGCAAGACCTTTATAATAACTAATTAACCTTGTACCCGATCTATCATATAATACACCTCCAGCACAAATGAATAAACCACTTGAAACAAATCCGTGAGCTAAACCTAAAGCTATTCCACCTTCTATTCCTTGTATTGTATTACTAAAAACACTTATAAGATAAACTGCTGCGTGGGATACTGAACTATATGCTATAAGTTCTTTAACATCTATTGTTCTTAAAGTACTAAAACTAGCATATATTATTGTTATAACACCTATAAGATATATTATATAAGTATAGTCTAAAGAAGCTTTAGGTAATATAGGTAATATTAGTCTAAAAATACCATATAAACTTAATTTTAAAACTATCAAAAAAAAATCTTGACCTACCCCCCCATACAAGGGTATGATTAATAATCTCTAATTACAAGTAAATATCAACTAGTGCTACACAAGGCATCATTAGTATAACTTTTTTAGTTGATTGAGAAATTTAACTATAATTAGGTAGGTACGCCAATATTTATATATTGGATGGGACCATATCTTAGTAATTAAATAAACCCTGCCATCCCCCCCCCCTGTTATGGATAGGGACTCTATTGTAAGTCTCCTGTATACAAATAAAAAGCAAAACACAATATATTAAATATCTGTTACACGAACAAGGCAAGGGCTACATGTAAATGGATAAAACCTATTCTATTAAAAAAAAAAAAAAAAAAAAAAAAAAGAATAAGGATAAAATTTATTTAAATGATTTCAATTAAAGTATGTTCGCCTAGAATTCATACTTTTTTTAAGCTTAAGAATAACTTCATTATTTTTATGCTCTTTGTTTACCATCATATTTAATACTTTTTCTCAAACAAAAAAATCTAAATACTTACTACTAAACAAAGGGTATTTGGTTAAATATGTCTGAACGGCCTGATTACCCTTTAAGTTTCCGGTTCTAGCTGAATATTGTGGATTTGTATTTTGTTGTGTAATTTTTAGATTACATTCTAAAAAACTTGTTTTTCATATATAAATATATGAAAAACATTGTTTTTTTTTTTAAGAATGCGCAGCAAGAAAAACTAGTTCCTGAGCGGGGGCAGGAACTGGTCCCCCGAGGGGAACAAGTCCCCCCTGGGGACTTGTTTTTCATAAATATATGAAAAACATTGTTTTTTTTTTTAAGAAAAAAAAACTAGTTCCTGAGGGGCCAGGAACTGGTCCCGAGGGAACAAGTCCCGTATCCCCCCCCCCCCCTGGGGGGGGATTAGGGACTAGCAATCTTAGACATAATTTTAAATAAACTATGATTATTTAAACTAACTGTTTTTTGTACTAAAGCCAACATAACGGATATCTTTTTAGTATTACAGTTTTTATTATCTGAAACTCGAACAGTAAAACATCCATCACTATCTATAAACCCTGATAATCAAGCATTAGAGTCTAAAGGAGAATTATCTAAAGGTAACTTATAAAAAAAAGTCGGACTTTTTCCTTTAGTACTTATTCAATCAATTAATTTATATAATTGAACTATTTTGGGTGTTCTCATGTATCCATTTATTAAATTGACTACTTTATTTAAACCTTGTAGATCGCTTATCACATAAGTACAAGCATCTTTACCTTTAGGTTTATAAATATTACCGACATTTAAGTTTTTTTGCAATAATAATGCCAAAGGAAAATCTTTACCGTTAAAAGCAATTACTATTGCAGCTGCTCCTTGGTTTTTAGGTATATATATTGCACCATCACCTTCAATTAATCCAGCTAAGTAAGTAGAAAAATTATTATTATTATTTAGCCCTGAGTGGCTATTTTTATCTAGATACTCACCAGTTGTATTTGTCTTAAACTCATGTATCGAACCCACAGAATCTTTATTTGCGTTAATTACTTCTAGCGTATGGCCTCTGGAGATCCTATTTAATTTTATATTAATCATGTTAAAGAGTAATTTTAGGTCATGCAACCCCCACTGTGAGTTATAACCATCGTCCTTATTTATAAAAGCTCCGCATCAAAGTTTTAAGCAATCGCCTTTTCATAAATTAACATATTTTAAATTTAACGCAATTTCATCTCAAAAAATATATGTTAAATAGCCTTTAGTTTCTGTAAAGGCGTATAGTTTCCTGCTGATAGACCTTGTAAAAATATGTGCAAGGTGTTTCCAGCAATTAGCTAGATTTAGAGCTACCATAGATATAGCAGCTAGTATTATACTTCCGCTTAATGGTGATTCAACATGAGCTTTTAACAATCAACTATTTAGGAATATTGTGGGTGTTTTTATGGCAAATGCTATAAAGATACCATAAAATAAAAATAATTCGGTTGAATAATTATAATTAGTTTTATATAAGGCATCGAAATCCGTAGTACCCATTATAGAAGACATAACTAATATTGATAATAATAAGAATAATGATCCAAACACATAAAATTTCTTTAATTTTTAGTTACTTAGATTCATATCGGCTAACCGACAATTCACATAATAATTTACTTTATAATTTACGATTTAAATTCATATTGGATTTAATAGATTTTATTTTAGATAAACCTGCCTCTGATAAATGTTTATCTTGTAAAAGCATAGCTCTTCTTTATTTTTTTTTTTTTTATTTTAATTTTTTTTTTTTCTCCGAAGGGTCCGTAGGTGCTGCGCATTGTTAAAAAAAAAAAAAATAAAATGCGCAGCACCTCGTTCGGATCCGGAGAAAAATAAAATACGCAGCACCTCCTTCGGATCCGGAGAAAAAAAAAAAAATCCGCATAATCCGATTATTTTATACCTTTAATATTGCATTTATCAAATAAAGGTATTATTTTTTCCAATATGTCTTTATAATTTCTGAAAACGAAATATACAGCAGACTGTTTTAAAGTTAATTATATTCTACCACAATTTAGGTAAGATATTTATGATTTCATTAGTCCTATATCTCTACTATGTTGAACAATATGAAATTTTAATGTTAGACTTACCAGATTTGGTTGTAAGAGAATTACGTAATGATACATAAAAACACCCATCTACACTAGCTAATCCTGCTATTCAATAGGGATTCATACTATCTGTATTTTGAACTAAAGGTTTCTTTACTGCTTCAATATAAGGAAAATATAATTTTAGTTCATCGCTAAGACCTAAGTTTAAAGCGGCTCTTATATAAAGAATTTTATCAAAACCTTGTTTATTAAGATGGGCTTTAGCTTTAATTCTACGCCATCTTTAAATAACTTATAATCTCCTCATTTTTCACTTAATAAAGGATACTTATCAAAATGAGATAATATTATTTGTAATTCTGCTAGGGATCTGACTACATATTGTATGCTATTATCTCCATGTTTAGTTATTTTTCCTACTCCAATTTTTTATACTATATAATAAACCATGGTCTTTTTTATGCATAGCTATTTTTAAAAAAAAAAAATAGCTGTAATTTGGTATCCCATTCTATAATCATTACTTTTGTTAAAACCTACCATAAAAGTACCTTCTGCATCAGTTAAACCTGTAACAAATCAAGGATGTAAATTATTATTGTCTGAGCCTTCGGCTACGTGTTGTTTATTTGATATTGTGTGAATAAACAATTTATTATGTGAATAGGAATGAATCGTTCTCCAAAAAACTGGTTTCCCTGCGATTAGAGTACACCTTACAAGATTAAAATTTCTGAATCTTGAATAACTATCTACTCGTTGCTCTTTTACACCCTTAAAAGGATGACTTAGAACCGCGGTTGTCCATTTCGAAAAAAGTGTTCTTGTCATCTCTAGTGATATTTCCATACCTTGAGTCATTAATCAAGCCGGTAATAAAATTTATCTTACTACTTTGGTTACTAGAGCTTTAGGATTTTCCCGGTGTTTAGTTATTTTACACTGTTTCGTCAATGTGTATAAGAACAAATAAAAACTAGCTCTTACTTTATTATTCGATCCATATAATCCTATTAATATAAACAATGGTGGCAATATACTTTCAAAAAAAATATAAAACATTAAAAGATCTAAAACTAAAAAAACCGCTAATAACAAACTTTCTAATATTAGTATTATTATAACAAAAGATAAAACATTTTCATCTATAGAATATCAATTACTTAATAAAGCTATAGGTGAAATTATTGTTGTTAATAAAACAAAATATATAGATATTCCATCTATACCTAAATATAAATCATAAGAACTTAGATTATGGTACTCTTGAACAAATAGGAATTCATTAATGCTAAAATCAAATAAAATAAAAATAACCAATGAAAAAATAGTATTAATAATAGTTGTAATTAAGGCTATTATTTTTTCTAACTTTAAGGCATAGTATCTGCTAATCGTTATAAAAAATATTCCTAATAAAGGTGTTAATAATAACATTAAAAGTAACATAAAAAAAATAAAGAATTTAAAAAATTAAATTGTCTTTTTCATATAAAGAGGCTATTTAAGCAGAAGCAAACCTCTCCCCCCCCCCACCCCGCTTACCACTCCAGGGAATAATAGGCTAAGTAAACCTGATACCGTACAATTATTTATTATTAATTTTCAATTTATCAATTTAAGTATCCTTGATACAACTTTATTATCAACCTCATTTTATTTAGCCAAATCCTTAAGAGCTTTATAAATTTATGACTTATCTGAGTTACTCAATCCATAATTATCCTAATTTTCACTATTCATTTTATCTAAACATTCGTTAATATACTTATTTATTCAGCATCTTTTACTTGTTTTAATTTAGTATGAAACCCCTGATAAACATCTTGTGGATTTTTCATAACCTCATTACCAGAAAAGAACTGAACACCTTTATAAAAAGATTTTATCATGTCCAGCTTATTCTAATAATTGATCAATACCCCCCCCCCTAGAATTACACCAACACTACCACCAACCGCAGTACAACCAATTTTTAAACAATAACCTTATTTAGCCTTGACTGGCATAATGATTTTAAGGACAATTTTCTATAAAAAAAGAAATCCTTAGGGTTTTTCATAAGTTTTCTTATACCAAAAATGATCTTAATAAAAGATATTACAATAATTTGTATAATTTTTATAAGAGCTAAATTTAAAACAATTCTATTATAAGGGAAGAATAAAATAATATACTTCGAAGTAAAAACTAATAAAACGAAAAACCTCCTATTACTATGAAAACTATAACAAAAATATGGTTATAAAAAACACTAAAAAAATTTAGGCAATAAAGAAAGATTATAAGCTATAATCAAACCTAACTTAAAAAAAATAAATTTAAAAAGACGTATAAATGTGTGCAAAAAAGTACTTATAATTTACCGCCTTACTGAGGGGGGGGGGTGCATCAGGTCCTCGAAACAAATCCCTCGGGACTACCCCCCCCCTACCCTCCCTCCCACCAGCCACCCACCCTCCCACCTCCCAGCCTCCCTCCCTCCCACCACCCTGGCTGCCTCCCTCCCTCCCACATCAGCCTCCCTCCCAGTTAGGAAAAAAAATTTTTTTTTTAGCGTTTACACTCCTGAGAGCATTTGGTATTTTTTTTAGTGCCTCTATTAGATAAAGAACTAAGCTCAGATTACCAAAATCCTCATCTAAAAAAAAATTAGGCTAATTCTTTTTCCCTTCGACAAAGAGCACCTCTCTGCCTTGCAAGGAGGTGCACCTTGCAAGGCAGACCATGATTATTATCTCCCATCTAAGTCTGAACCACCACGAGAAGGTACGCACGTAGAGGTTTATCCCCCCCCCCTAAGGGGGGGGGGGTGCTATCTCTCTAGCATAATAGTTATTTAGTAAAACGTCTCTAGCTTATATAAGAAGCCGTCTCTTTTTTTTTTAGTTTTATTACTAAACCCTTGTCTTAGAACACAAGATTTTCCACCTGTAAAAAAAAAATAAGAGGAAAACCTAGCCATTAGAGTTAGATCTCAAAGATAATACAATTAAAGTATTTTCTAAAAAATTAACTAAAGGTACTATTAATAAAAAATGTGAAAAATATAAAAGTGTACTAATTTGTCCAAACTCTATGTACGGAGATTCAACATGTTTTGCACCTAAAACCATTAATATCAGAAAATTTCCTATAAATATATAGAAAGCTGCTTTACTTAAAGGTTTGAATTGTATACCTCTACTTCTACTTAAATCTGTAAAAGGCATAGCCAATAAAGCTAAAATCGCACTAAACATCGCAAGAACACCCAAAAGTTTGTTTGGAATACTTCTTAAAATAGCATAGAAAGGTAAAAGATCAAAAAAAAATTAACAAACATAATTGGGAGAGACAAGTTAATACTAATCCCTTCCACCCCCTACCTCGGAAGTTATTTTTTTATCCTTCCGGACCCCCCCCCCCCCCTGCGGGCAAGGTACTAATAAATGTTTCTAAACATTATATTACTATAATGATCGGACTAAATCTTCATTTATAAGATATTAATCTTTACCTTATAATGTCTCACGTATAGCCTCTAAGGATACTATTAAGGCATACCATGTTACACCCCCAATTCCTCATTTACACCCTGCCTCGAGGCAAGGAACGAGGGAGGAGGAAAAGCTTTTACCTAGTCATGGCTAACCCCCCCCCCCCTGGGGGGGGGTTCTACGAAAAGGAGGTAAACCCCCCCCCCCTGGGTTTTACCTCCCTTTCTTGCCCCCGTAAGAAAAGGAGGCTAAACAGATATACCAGTAGATTTCCTGCGGATTGTCCATTGTAATATATTTAAGATTTTTACTCTGGTTTTTATTCCGGGTGTCCAGGGGGATTCCCTCGAATAGGCAAGTACTTAAAGTTTTAGGAGTTTCCTGCATATAGCTAGATTAAGTGACATCTTTTTTCTATCACTCAGGTACAATAGCAGCTGGTGTTTGCATTGGATTTGCCATCACGTAGTTCTCGCTATCACCTAAAACATTTGACATAAAGAATACAAATATACTTAAAACAATAACAAATAAAAATATAGTTATTAAATCTTTGAATAGGAAATATGGAGCCATTGGTAATCTATCATAGTTACCTGATATTCCTAAAGGATTACCTGCGTTAAATTTCGACTGTACATTAAGCATCAAATAAATCGACACCCACCAGTGACGCAGTCTGTAGCGATTATATTTTAAACATTAATATAACCGACGGTCTTGCATTAATTAAGGCATTAATTAAAAAATTAACCGTTTACACTAGCATTGCCAAACCATTATACCTAAAAGGAGAGGTATAATAATTTAAGTCTCCCGTCGGAGACTTAGAGATTAAATACTTAATCCCTCGACTACTTTTATATATTTATATTCCTAGTTTGTAGTGCATACTTGGAATCATATATGGTAGTACCAATTCCTTTAATAAAGTAATAGATTCCTGTTTAATATATAATTGATAATTACTATTCCCTAGCGGGAATCCGTCAGGATTCCTAAAGGGAATCCCTCCGGGATTCTTTTTATGTAATGAACAATATAAATTAAATTTAGTATATAAAGCTGATGATAATAATTCTACCTCTTGTTTTGTAAAACTATTCCCTAGCGGGAATCCGTCAGGATTCCTAAAGGGAATATTTACAATATTTGTTGCAATTCTAACACCTGGATTTTTTCAGGTACCATCATCCATAATTAAAATAGCTAAGGCCAAAGGAGTCAATAAATCCGCAATATTTGCGGGTATTACCTTTTTCTTATTGTGATTATAAAAAGTTTTATATAATCACAATAAACTTGTAAATTTATACGTACCAAAACGATAATACTCTAATACTTTATCCCCTGTTTTTTGTGTGTAAATAACAGGTAAAAGGTTAGAACAATAACCTCTTGTATGTAAAAAATTGTGTAACCAAAATATATAATCCTTACGTACTACACTTTGTCTAAATCTAAATCTTACACCTCCACTCTTTTCACGCTCTCCAAAGCCATCACCTAACAATGAGCCAACCAATACCGAGATCACATCTAGATTATGTGGACCTATTCTTTTTATGGCTTTAATATTAGGTAATATAAAACTTAAGCTTGCTTTAAGTAAGAGAGATGTAGATCTCATATATAAAAATTTAGGGCCAGTAAATAACCACCCCGCACTATCATGTAAGGCTATTAAATGCATTAAAGCTAAAGCTGCTAAAACGAACGGCAAGACAAAGTGTAAAGCAAAGAATCTGTTTAAGGTTGCATTGTTTACAGAACATAAATCTTGGTAGTCACCATATTAAATATATCTTATTTTAATACTCTCACTACTCTCAAAAAATCTCTCCTTTGATGGGACTATATCATAATCTTTATTTTTATCTTTATATCATTTTAGTATTTTAAAGGTATATGTTTTTTATATCTAGGTGTTAAACGTAATTTTTTTAATCATAAAATATATTGTAATCTTTTATTACCTAATAATTTTATAGGTGTATTATTTAAAAATTTTACAATATTTTCTATAGACCTTACACTTGTTACTTTTAATTTATAACTATTCCCCTGCGGGCAATCCCGTCAGGGATTCCCGTCAGGGAATCCCCTCCGGGGATTAGTTTTATCAATATATATCTTCGGTGTAAAAGATAGATGTTGTTTTATGGCTGAAACTATTATATTTCCATTAGTCTGGCTTATGTCAAAACTGGCTATAGTATAATCATTTTCAATGACATAAGTAGAAAAACTGCCTTCTGCCTCTATGAACCCTACTAATCAAGCAGAAAAATAACCAGTGTTTAATATATCGTTTACCGTATTAAAATCAATATTAGGTCTTTGATAAATAGGCAATTCATTAGAATAAATAATACCTGCTAATAAATTTTCTTTAAATCTTAAATAATCATATTGTTTGTTAGAAAACATAGGGTATTTGTCAAATATAGGAATAACGAAATTTTTTAAGTGATTTTTATCCCTTATTCTTAAAGATACCATTTTTATATGTTCTCTTTCTCTAAAGGATATTATACCTACACCTAATAAACTTTTTATTTTATAAATTAATTGTACGTCTTTTATAGATAATTCTATTCCTATTTCATAAGTTAAATACTTTCCCTTTTTTGTTATAGAAAAATATCCATCACCTTCAAAAAGACCAACGATATAAGCATAATAAAGATCTCCTGCGTTTAGTCTCTGAGAGGCTACCGAAGTATGTATACTTCTCACCCCCACTGGTTTTCTCCATGTTTTTACAGTTTTCACGTTAATAAAAAGTGTGTAGAACACTAAAAATAAACCGTATGTAAATTCTAAATTTGAAGACTTTCCAGAACTGTTAAGCAGAATTTTTAACACCATATCACTATGGTGTGGTTCAACTGTAATTAAACCACCTCAAAGAAACTCCACGATATCTTGTCCTATTCATGGTATAGCGCTCATAAGGTTAGTAATACATAAACCAATTTTAATCAGGTGGTTGTTGAAACAATCTATTTCTCCCATTTAATCGCTACATTAGATGTAAGGCAGTAGGAAGGAGAGTAGGCTTTTAGTCTTTTCACAGATTGAGCGACTATTAAACCTTCTTTATTTTTCACAGGTTTACCATCATTCAAATGTTGTGTAATAATATTATTACTTACATATCCCTTGCGGGATCCCGAGCTCAGCAAGGGATCCTAAAGGATCCCCGAAGGGGATAGAGCTTTAGCGCTAGAAACTCCATGGCTAAAATAACTAAAAGAACCGTAAAAAAAAAAAATAGCTTTAATAATATAGGTAGATCTTATATATTTTTTTTTTCATTAATTATCATAGCTCTACCTTCATAATCTATTAAAGGTTTTGATTTTATCAAAAGGTCTAGTTCAGATTAAGTAGCATTATCCTTATAAAAGGGATTAGAATTAGTTGTCAATCTATTATTATTCATAGTATCCCCCCCCCCCTACTTAATAATTAATTGTTTACCCTCTTCTGTGAGATGTTTACCCTCAAATATTAAAAAAGCTATAGCTCTAAAGTCCAAATAGTCTTTATATTTTTTAGTTCTAAAGTATCCAAAAAAGGTATTAGTATATTAGATAAATAATCAATTTGTGATATTTCTAAAATAAATATGGGTTTACTATTTCCTTTTATTTTATCGTAAATATTAATTAATTTAGTACAACTACCTAATATATAAGAGTATTCGTCTAATTGACTTTGAAGAAACTCTCGTATCTTTTCTAAAACTACTCTATTAGACGATATAGTAACAAGGCAGATATGGCCACTTACATCTTGTTTATTTAAATCACTAATTTTTCTATTTTTTTTTTAATGACCTCCTTCGGACCCTTCGGACCCTTGCGGACCCTTCCGGACCCTTCGGACCCTTCGGACCCGGAGAAAAAAAAACAAGGATGCTGTTTATAAAACATAATCTAAATGTTTTGATGTGTTTAATGGAAATTGTTAAAACAAAGGTATTAATATTGTTTCAATAGCACTTAATTGAGATATTGTAAACACCAATGTGTCTCTCTCGGCATTAAGCCTAGCACAACCCCAAGAAGATTTAATATACTCTAGTACATTTCGATCGTCTTTGTGTAAACTAATTCTAAACACAAACTAAAAACCTATAACTTATTTTTACGCGATCTACATAAAAAATAAGATTCTGCATCACAAATACCTACAAATCATTCAATTAATTTATTATTTATTATTGGTCTAAATAATACTTCATGGGAACTCTTGTTTTCTCTATTAACCTGAAAAAAAGAAGATGGAGTAACAGATGAAAATTTTAAGGGAACAGTTAAAGAAGTAATAGATAAACCTTTTAAAAATAATACAGAACATTAATTTTTACTTAACTTGTATGGGTAGGAGGAAACAAAAGTTTGTATTCAGAAACCGGATTTTACTCTTGATTATAATCATTAAATTTTGGACTATATATTTATCCCTATATAGATATTACACAACCTAATATAGGAATATATCACGTATAGTCTCTTAGGGCCCCATTCTAAAGGTTTCCTGCTGATTGTTCATTATATCTTTAAGGTTGTCACTGTAGAAAGATGTTTCTAGTACTAGTACTCTTCCCCGCACCTACTTAAAGCTTTAGAAGTTTCCAGCATATAGTGATATTTTTCAACCGCTATTACCTACTTAACGGTTGCACCCCATAGGCTCATCTGCCCGTAGGGTAAAACATAACCCAAGAATGCTGTCAAAGTTCCAGCTTACTATAACCTAATTTATCTGTATAGCAGCCCACGACTTTATATTAGCAGCTTTGCTGCCTCTAGAACAAATATCTTTATATATCCTTTAAAGCCTTGTCTAACCTTGTTTTGGTTAGGAACCCCCGACTGTACATTAGATAGCATTCCAGCTATCCAGCAGTGACCCAGTCTGTAGCGATCATATAATTGACCGACGGTCTCTAAAAAGATAATTAATTTTTAACCGTTTTCACTACTGTTGCCAGGCAATTAACCTATACCCCCCCCCCAGCTTATTTATAAAATTTATATAAAATAAATATTTTTCTCCGGGTCCGAAGGGTCCGAAGGGTCCGAAGGGTCCGAAGGGTCCGAAGGGTCCGTAGGTGCTGCGCATTTTTTTTAATATAATTTATATAAAATAAATATTTTTCTCATTTTTTAAAATATAATTTATATAAAATAAATAAATATTTTTTTTTTTAATGCGCAGCACCTCCGGAGAAAAATATAATTTATATAAAATAAATAAATATTTTTTTCTTGCTCCGCACGCGTGCTTTTTTTTTAAATGCGCAGCACCTCCGGAGAAAAATCAGCTGATTTTTTTTTTTTGCTTTTTTTTTTTTGCTTGCTGCGCAGCAATCAAAAAAAAAAATCAGCAAAAAAAAAAAAGCATAAAAAAAATATAGTAGGGGAATATTCTACTTTAGTTTTGGTTAGTGCTAGCCTCTTACCTAGATCCTGCCAACTACTACTTGTTACTATTAAGGTTGGTAGCAGGAGGCTGAAAGATAAGCAAAAAAAAACAGTATACTTCTAATTATATATTGTGTATACTCTTAAAGTAGGACTTTAATTTTTGGAGTCATGTTAAAGATAACCTGTAAATTTGTATTTCATTTAATCAATAATATAAGGTTTAACTATGCTAACTAAATCTGGCATAGATTGTTTTCAGATACTTATTTTTCATTGACCATCCACTCCTGCTTTACGACGCTTAAGGTTATATTTCTCTTGATTCTCAAATAAAGACAATGATCGTAAAACTATTCCCTTGCGGCTATCCGTCTGGATTCCTAAAGGGAATATTTACAATATTTGTTGCTAGATTTACACCTTGTTTTATTTGTCTGGTTCCGTCTTGCATTATTCGCTTACCCCACTGGTGTTATTAATTCGCCTATTCAAGCCGGAACCCTTTTTTTTTTCCGTAAACTACAGGATAAAATCCCTCATATATTCATTAAAAAGTAAAGGTAGTTAATTTTTTTTTATTTTTTTTTTTGCTGCTTTTTTTTTTTTGCTTGCTGCGCAGCAATCAAAAAAAAAAATCAGCAAGAAAAAAAAACCGAGTTATAGAACGATCTAATCGTTTATCCTGAAAGGATTCTTACTTTGCGCTTCCTGTTTGGCAGTTACATTAGAACAATAACCTCATTCATGTAAAAGAATGTTAAGGTGGTGAATATAAGCAGAATTATTTACACATTGTTCTAGACTAAACCGTACACTATTTGTTCACCTTTTATTTCCTGAAAAATCACCTAACATTCCACAAATTATTATGGATAACACGTCCATGAGGACCAATTCTGCGTATAGCTCTGGTTCTAGACTTATTAAACGCTAAAGCAGGAGAAATACTATTATCATCATTATTTTTTACATGAGAAACCACTAATCAATTTGGCCATTTATATCTAGCCATCATTAATATGAATAGTAGGGTCAGTGGGATGGATACCCTGCCCTCCGAACCGTACGTGATAGTTTCCCATCATACGGCTCTCCGCCTAAAAGCTATCTTATCCGAGAGTAGTTTATTTCAAAGGTATTTTATTATTTCCAATTGTAGTTTATTTGATTCTTGTAAAATTACTAATCTGTTTTATATCACTGAAGTTTAGGTCCCCCCCCCGATGATACAAGCTGTGATGGTATTTACATAGAGGAATCTGTTTACGCTTGTACGCTCCACTTCATTGAGCATAAGTGGCATTACCTGTTCTAATCTTCTGTCTCACATCTTTTACTAATCTCAAGTGATGCATCTCAATTTTATCTCTAGTACCGCATAATACACACGCTTTCTTAATATTTTATTCTGTTAGTTTGCCACCTCATGTAACGTCTAAGAAGTCCAGCCCTGAAGGTGCTCCTGATGTTTTATAGTCGTGGATAGTCCTTAGAGTTTCTGGTTTGAATATATTAAGATCAGTTTCTGGGCATTTTAGTGTCTTTCCGAATCTTTTGAATATTGCCCCTTGGTTATGAACTTTGTACTTCTTTGCCAATGTTAAGGCACAGCTACTAGTTAGAATTCAGAATACCAAGTTAAGTCTCTTCCGATTTGCGAAGGAATAGTATGAATATAGACCTCTCATTTTACTGTTATAGAATGCTATTATGTCGGCATGCGAAAAGTTAATTAGAGCATTATTCGCCGTTCCTCTTGGAACTAGATTATTATGTTCATCCCATTTGGCCACGCCTGTGGATACAAGTTTGTTGTAAACTTTACGAAGATCAATATTTACCCTTAGTCTGGTTGTGGCTCTTACTGTTAAGTTGCCACCTCTTTTGATTACATGGTTTTTAGTCATGTCAGCTCTCTTACACTCGGCCCCTAAGAATCTGAACCCTTCAGTTTGTAAGTTTGTGATTACTGTTTTCTCTATATTAAGTGATAGTCCACATTTGTCCAGGAGGAATTGTTTAACCCTATCTCTTATTTCAATTGCGTCGGACTTTGATCCGATTACTAATATTACGAAATCATCCGCATATCTTACATATTTTAGTCTCTTAAACCCGGGGTCCAAGGCATCTGATGCTAGTAATTTTCTCATATCCTGTAACATCTTGTTTCTTGCTGCAATCTCTTTGATATATCTTGTCTTACTGTTAAGTTTTACGTACTCGGGGTTTGGTCTTCTTCTAGTTCCTATGTTGAATTTTTTACGTAGTTGTTCTACATAAACGTCAAGTTCGTGCATGACTATATTACATAGTAATGGACTAAGAACACTCCCTTGTGGAGTACCCATATCCGATTTGCAAATTACCTTTGTATCGGGATCAATGTATCCAGCAGATAACGTCTTTCTTATGAGTTCTAAGGTTCTCTGACATTTGACTGTCTTCTGAATCCTATCTAGTATTATTTTGTGGGGTATGCAATCAAAACATTTGGTAATATCACCTTGTATAACTCAGTTATAATTTCCGCCTTCCATGTATAGACTTTTTAGTGCTGAGTGAACAGAACGTAAAGGTCTGAAACCGTGGCTAGAGTCTAAGAATATAGTTTCTCATATCTGTTCTAGTACGACCGTTAACGCTTTCTGTACTATTTTCTCCCTTGGAGAATTTATCCCTAAAGGTCTTGTTTTACCATTTTTAGGTATCATTATTCTTCTTGCTGGGGTGAAATTATAGCTACCCTTACTAATTTTCTCACCTAGTTTAGCGAATCAGTCTCATGTTATACCATCCAGTGTTTCCTTAGTACTACCTTTGGTCATATTTCCAGGTTTACCTCTGATACTCTCGTAACAAGCCACCAGATATTCTGGGTCTTTTAAGATGTTTATCAGCCCATTGTAAACACCTCGCTTGTCTTTATAAGATTGAAGTTCTTGTTGAACTAAAGTAACAACCGCGGCAGATCTTGTTACCTTGCGGGCTTTGGCTGGACAAGATTCTACGGCTTTTTTAGTGTTGAGGACTTTAATTGCTCGTAACTTCTGTTTAAGGCTGTTTCCCTTTGAGTCCTGATGGAGTTTTTCGACTCTACCTCTCCTATGGAAACTCCGTCTCCGCATATCCGAGCAGATGCTGGTAGAGGCGATTGGATCCCGTAGTAGCGCAGTGTAGGTTAATCCTCTATGAATTAGGTTCTTGCATCGATTAAATCTTCCAGAAGTCGTGGATGGAGTTATGACTTCTCTGTGAGCCAGATATATCTCACAGGGACTTCCATCGGAATATTGACAATATCCATTATGAATATTCCCCCCAGGTGTATGGCACTTCAATGTTTCAAGTTCGTTAACCTGACCGTATCATATTCCGCTTGCGGTGACTTCGGCTTTAAATGGAATGGCCTTGACATCGCTTTTATCTCCTGCTTTACCGGTCTGATATGTTATTGGCGATATCAGTGGCAGAGATATGCGGTTTTCAACTCATTTTGCGATGAGGTCATTATTGAAAAAGTATTTGGAAATACCTCCTAAACTGCCCCCTTGCGGCGCACTAACTGTACCTATAGTTCATACTAATGTTCTTGGTGCTCTATATGATCCATAGTAAAGCCCACGTCCTATATGCAAATAGACCAAAAAAAAAAAAGCTGAAGCTGTGTTACTATGTATGTAACGTATTAATCACCCGTTGTTAACATCTCTCATGATCTGGATACTTAAATTTTGCCCTTAGGGAGTCGACTAATTTATCCTTATTGTGGTACACATTTTTATTCATATTTTCCCCCCCCCCCACCTTAAAGCCCTTGCGCTCCTTCTCCTTCGGAGCAAGCGCTCCTTCGCTTGAAGGGGAAGTGCAAGCGCGCTAGGCGCTTCCCTCCCCCCCCCGAAGGTACTTGTTTTTCATATATAAATATATGAAAAACATTGTTTTTTTTTTTAAGAAAAAAAAACTAGTTCCTGAGGGGCCAGGAACTGGTCCCGAGGGAACAAGTCCCCCGGGACTAGCTCCCCCCCCTAAGAAGCAAGGTAAGAAGAAGGAAGGCTTTTGGCTTCGCCACAGAAAAGGAGGATAATTTATATATTTTATCTTAATGTAAATAAAAACGTATAGGATATACTGCCGCTCTCCTCATAAAATTTGGTTTTTTCCCCAGGGCTTATAAGACAAAATAGCCTTCTCTGTTGGACGACCATTCAGAGTTTTACATCGTTACTACCTCCTTAGTTTAGAGGGGTTAGTTAGAACCACCCATAATAGGGTTAGATGTAAAAATATATTTAGATTTGTATAATCTATTGGTATCTATATATCTATTACAAGTATTACTAGTTGATTTCAACCCTAAAGCTTTATGCGCATCACTATAAGAATTAAATGGAGAACCTTTAATCAATTTACCTTTTTCATAAATATAGATAGTTTTAGCGATAGAAGACTTATTATCTAATCTAAATTTCCTTACATTATCTGTATGGGCAATGTTATTATCTACATTAAAAGGAGGATCTGTTAATAGTATAGCTTTATATCTGTTAAAGATATCTATTATAATTAAATCAAGATCCTTAATAGACCCTGTACTATATCTTTTATTTAAAATCTCCGAGATATCTAAAAATAACTTTTTACCCGTCGGTAAATAATAATAACCATGTATTTTTAATATTAATGCCATTCTTCACAACTTAAAATCCATTGCTTTATGTGTATACATTGTTGAGTTATCCAATAAAGGTAGTATATAGTAGTAAACAGCATCTACACTACTAACAACTAATGACACTACATTGGTTTTTTTATTAATTGTACTTACCACATTTAAAGGTAATATTCTATTAGCTTTTCCTAAGCTTGATTTGCCTTGCCTGCTTTGCAGGGATGTTAAAAAGGCTATTATCGCATTTAAGCTTTCTATACTAGTATTTTTCTGAGCAACTTGTAAATAGATAGATGAACCGGTTTTTATACCGAAGGTACCTTCACCTTCAATAAACCCTATAAATCACGCCGGGTTTACATTAATTTGAGAATTTATAGAAAAACTTCTAAATATCTCTCTTTTAGAGTTCATTCCATTTTTTAGAGAAATTATTCTTTCTTTATCAGTATCTGATAGATAATTTTTATTTTTTATAAGAACAGCTTTATGGAAATCCTGAAAATCTAATCTTTTACTAGTAAGTAACGGAAATTGAATAAAAATAGGGCATATAACGTCTTTTATTTCTGTAAAATTTTGTACAACAAAAGAACATATATTTCTATCTTTTTCTACGGTTACATTACCAACCTTTAATTTAGATTTTATAATATTTAAAGCTTCTAAATTATCAATATGCATGCAAATCTTAAATCTAAATCTAATAAAACCTCTATCTAAACTAATTAAGAAATTTCCTTCTCCATCAGTAAATCCTGCAAATCATCTTAAGAAAGAAGAATTTGAATAATTTTCCCTATCGAGAAATTTTACTGAGGAGCTGCGATTGCTAAAATCTCTTCCCATTTTAAATTTAACCCGTCGAACCTTAAAAGTTAAGACTATCAAGAATATAACCATTAAAGTTAATAGGCTATAGGCCTTAACTGTTGATTTTTAAATAAACACCGGACTATATTATCTTAATGTAAAGCGTATTGTCTCTGAGGATCCTACTAAGATAATTTTCGAACTATCCATCCGTTTCCTGCTGATTGTCCATTTTAGATCCTTAAACTCATATGCCCCCCCCCAGAATTTTTTTTATTTACGAAGGCTTAGCCTTATTCTCTTGCTCATTTTTTTTTCATTTTACCCCCCCCCCCCTACATCAGGATCCGTAGGATCCGTTGGATCCGTAGGTGGGGGGGGGGAAAGGCTCGAAAAAAACAGGGCTCTGCTGCTTATTTTTTTTTGGGTGCGAAGCTGCGAAGCAGCTCCTCACCACCCTTCGGATCCGTAGGGCCAAAAAAACAGCAGAGGGCTGGCTAATAGTTTCGTCTATCCGTGTTTATAAATTAAAACTACCCCCCCCCCCCTTGCCACTTGTGAGTAGTTAAGGCTGCTTTTGGAGTTTCCAGCATATAGCTTTATTTAATGAGCACACCGTGAGAGAGTTTTTATACTCTGTAGAATTATCCTTTATACATATAAACCTATGATCTATCACGACCCCTCTAATTTTCTCCGTTATATTCGAAAATTATTATTTTGTCTAGTCCCCAGGGGGGACTTGTTCCCCTCGGGGGGACCAGTTCCTGCCCCCCCCCCCCTCAGGAACAAGTTTTTCTTGCTGATTTTTTTTTTGCTTGCTGCGCAGCAAGCAAAAAAAAAAAGCATTCTTAAAAAAAAAAACAATGTTTTTCATATATTTATATATGAAAAACAAGTTTTTTTAAAATGCGCAGCACCTACGTACCCTTCGGAGAAAAAAACAATGTTTTTCATATATATGAAAAACAAGTCCCCTAATCCCCCCCCCCCCTGGGGGGGATACGGGACTTGTTCCCTCGGGACCTGTTCCTGGCCCCTCAGGAACAAGTTAAAAAAAAAAAAACAATGTTTTTCATATATTTATGAAAAACAAGTCTTAGGATGACAGGTAATACCAGATAATTTATGATAAATATAAATAAATTTACAGAGGACAAATAAAACTATAAGTTGTGGTGGAATGCTCTACGGAATTAAAGGCTTCTTGGACGCTAGGGTTGTAGTGAACTAGAGTATAACAATCCATCATATATAAAACCAATAATGTATAATTTTGACGCTAAAAGCGGCTTATACGTTCGATACTTTACTTCTAACGCTACCTGAGCGATTCGATTTACAGGTTTAAAGTTATGATTAAATATCCTCACTTGGGACGGATATACCCCTTTCCCGAACCGTACGTGAAAGTTTCCCCTCATACGGCTCTCCACCTCATTAATGCTCGCGATTGCTCTAATTCTTTCTTGTCTAAAACTGTCTCCCCTCCTCTATGCTTCATCATGTGACAACTTATACAAAGCGGAATTCTTTTACGATTTTTTCTCACCATTAACCTATCCATGTAAGATATCTAGAGGTTTAAATCTTTCATGGCTCTTATGTTCTACTCTCTACTCGGAACCACAAACTTTACAATTTATTTAGAGTTCCCCTGGACTATGCGACTTTGATTGGTATAGTGCACCAATAACCGCTTAAGGTTTCGTTAAGAATTTCTGTGTCATTTTCTTGCTAGGCTTAAATAAGGATTTTCCCTTTGGACCAGTTAGTTTGGGTCCGAACTTCTTATATGTTTTAGCCATAGTTCCCAGATTGAACTTTCTTGCTAGTAGCTTGGCACATGATTGCTTAAGGATGAATTCGATATAGCTGGCCAGTCTACCATAGTTGTGGCTGAAACTGTAATAATTTAGTAATCCTCTCATTACCCCGTTATATTGCAAGATTATTTGGTCATGTTCCAGGTGTAATCATAGGAATTTAGCTGCACTAATTCCTTTTGATATGAAGCTCCCACTAGCCAATTTATTTCTAATCCTACCCAGTGGGGCTTCTAATCTTATACCTAATTTATTACCTTTAAACCTCTGAACTGCAGCCAATCTACTAAATCTTACCAGATTAGCTCTCGAAATCTCTGTCCCTAAAAAGGTTACAGTATCACTGTTAAGGCACGTTAATTTAGTTTTGCTATCACTTAAGGTCAGGTCTATAGAGGTGCAGAATTCCTTAACCTTTTCCAGTACACTGACCGCTTCCTGTCTGGAACCCCTTATACCTATGATTCACTCATCCGCGTAACGAACGTAAACCAATCTCTTGAAGTGGCAGGATCCGTTATCAATGGAAGGTTCCTTTGACCTCTCAAGAAAGGAGGCTCCGATTTGCTTACGCATCTGATTTAAATTTCCTTCCTTACTTGCCTTCTGAAGGAATCAGTATCTGCTGGCTTTCGATATTGGTGCTTTCTTGCCTAGGATGCGCTGCTCCAAGCTTTCTTTGAGAGATAGAACAAATAGATCCAACTGATGTAGAAAGATGTTAGCTAAAATAGGGCTAACAATAGATCCTACCCGGCTAGCGACAATGTTGATTTTGTGTCTGCCAAATGTTAGGTAACCGGCCTTCAGAGCCTTTCGAATGAGTTTGGTAAATCTTCTATCTTTAATTTTATTTTCAATTATTTCCATAAGTTTATGATGGGATATGGTGTCGAAGAATTTCCCCTGGTCTCCTTCTATTACTCATTGCGCTGGTTGGAACTCTTGACTTACTTTCTTTAGTGCTGTATGCCTACTCCTGTTTGGTCTGAAACCATGGGAGCAATCTGCGAATAAGGGTTCGTAGATTGCCTCCAGAACCAATCTCATCGCCTCTTGTACTATTTTATCCATGGGCGATGCTATTGACAGTAGCCCGCTACCTCCGAATGCTTTGGGAATATCTATCCTACGGCAAAAGGTAAACTTTTCCTTTCGCAGTAATTTGGAAATATTCTCCAATTTTTCCTTTGATATTCCATCCAAGGTTTCGGAGGTTTGAGTCATATTACCTGGTTTACTCTTTATGTTTTCATACGCATAAATCAGCATGTCTACGCTAGATACCAGACTATACAATTCCCGATCAATTATTTGATTAGGGGCAAAATTAGATCTTTCTGCGAGTTTATTCAGCTTTAAACTTACGTTGGGTTTCTCTCCCCTATCTCCTCCGGAGACGTAATTTCGTTTGAATAATAATGAAGCTACACCTCTTCCTCTTCATTTGGCATTACCCAAATCACATATCGGGCTTTCCAGTCCAATACGAGTACTATATATGTTCCGTTGCCGATAGGTATTACTACCCTTAGGCAATCCTGTGTTCAGTGGCAATGTTCGTAGGTCTCCCTTAGATGCAACACCCATAACCTTACTTATTCTTGTAGAATAATCTGTATTCTTTCCTTTCATAGAAGATCACGCACTTAAATCTTCCAAAAGAATAATTCACCTATTACCGACGAGTGATCCCCTTAGCTTTAGGACAGTGGTCATTGTTGTTCGACTAGTATGAGTCTCATCATAGGAAAAAGATCTTGCAGAAATCTTAGTAGATATCGGTTTACTACTGGTTTCCGCTTCTTCCTGGAATGCTAAGTTAAGCAAAGGGCTTTCCCCTTTACCTAATCCTAATGATCTATCAGCATTTAAAGGAACTGATGTGACCAAGTCACACGACATTGTACTGTTACCACAGCGCACATGCATTGCTAAAGTTACACCTGTAATTATTTGTATAACTAAAGATAACCCTAATAATGAGTAGGGTCAGACAGAGCTGCCCTCCGAACCGTACGTGATAGTTTCCCATCATACGGCTCTCACCGCGAATAGGTGCGACTTTATCTAGACATGATATTCTCGTCATTGTTATCCCGTATAACGAGCGATCTCCCTTATGTCGGCATGATTAAGTCTTCCGCTATGATACAGGTCGTGATGATATTTACATAGAGGAATTTGTTTTCTCTTAACCGCACCGGCTCATTGAGCATAAGTACTGTCTCCAGTTCTTATTTTATTTCTTATATCCTTGAGAAAGACAGTCCTATAATGATGCATCTCAATACCCTCAGAGGTTCCACAGAGAGTACACACTTTTCCAAAGTTAGTTTCCGTTAGTTTAGCGGCTCATGATTCGTTAAGTACATCTTCTACCTTTGGTATATCGTTATTTATTTGATATTTGTGTTTAACTTTTTTTTTAGGTATAAATATTGATTTATCAGTTTCAGGACAGGTAAGGGCTCTTCCGAACTTATCGAAGGTCTTCTTCAAAGTATTCAACTTGTATTTTCTGGCTAGGGTCAAAGCACATGACGCACGCAGATATCATATGATCCTCCCCAGCTTGTTTAGGTTCGATGCAAAACTGAAGAAATTTAATATTCCATATATTTTCGAATTATAGTGTGATATGATGTCGTAGTGTGTTAGGTTAGTTAGATACCCTATATGTTGGGGAAGATATACTTGATCATTGTTTTGTCTTATAAAACCCTTTTCTTTCATCTTGTTTAGTAAGGATTTTATTGGTGCTTTTATTAATAATCTACCCGTTGCCATTATCCTACTTGTTGATCTATTTCTTATAAATGTAATGTTCCGTTCTAATTTAGATATTTCAGCTCCGAGGAAGTTGAATTTCTCATTTCGTAAGTTAGTAATTACCGTGTTTTCCACATTCAATTCTACACCACAATTGGTTCTAAGGAATTCCTTAACATTATTCTTTATCATGGTAGCTTCATCCTTGGTTCCAATTGTCAAAATAACGAAATCATCTGCATATCTGATATATTTCATTCTTCTGAAGTTCGGGTCTAACTTGTTAACGTTTCCTACTCTTCGCATGTCCATTAGTAATCTTCTCCGTTCCGACATAGATTTGGACTTTATTCTCTGGTATTCTAACTTCTGATATTCTCGATTGTGTCCTCTTGTTTTACCTTGATCATATTTATTTTTTTGCTTGTTCATATACTCGTCAAATCGATCCATTACCACATTACATAGGATAGGACTCAGGATTCCACCTTGAGGTATTCCTATATTTGTTTTATCTATCTGTTTCGTCTTCGGGTCCTGTACTCCGCTTTCTAGAAACTTTTTGATAAGTTCGAGGAATCTATGGTCCACAATCTTCTTTTTCAGAAGTTCTATTACTACTTTATGAGGTATGCTATCGAAACATTTAGAGATATCTCCCTGAATTACTCTAATAAAATTTTGACCACCATAATACAGTTGGTATAACGCCGAATGTACCGATCTCCTTGGTCTGAAACCGTGAGAGGAATCTGAGAATACCTTTTCTCAGATAGCTTCTACTATTACTTGTAACGCCTTTTGTACTATCTTATCCCTGGCTGAAGCTATTGTAAGGGGTCTCGTCTTATTTGAATTTCGTTTGGGTATTTCGACTCTCCTAGTTGCCCGCGAGGGGCAACTTGTTGCCAACCGAGCGAGGCAACAAGTTGCCTCGCCCCAGAGGGAACTAGATGAGTTAAAATCATATGTACCTATTTTTAATTCCAGTGCTAGTTTCTCAAATCATTCGTAGTTTATTCCGTCTAGTTCCCCGCGAGGGGGCAACTTATTGTTCCCAACCGAGCGAGGCAACAAGTTGCCTCGCCCAGAGGGAACTAGTGTCGTCTTGACTACTCCTTTAGTCATCTTGCCCTGTTTACCTCTAATAGCCTCGTAACACTCTACTAGGAAAAATGGGTCTGATATTATACGGGATACAATGTTGTTGTATTTCATATCATGTGTTATTAGGTCGTTTAGCCTTGGAACAACAATATCAGCTAGTGTAGATTTAACGGACTTTTTAGTCTTGGTCTCAACTACGCTATCTTGTGTGCTAATACTTGTTGACTTAATCACTAAACTATTCGCGCTATTTCCCTTCGCTCCAACTACTGAGCTACTATGGAAACTCCGTTTTCGCGTAAAGGGAGTTGACCCTCCATAGGCGATTAAATCCCGTGGTCCGATCGTAGTTCTGTTTAATGTCCATGTAGCTTTAGCCGCCTGCTCAATTCTTGTTTCTCCTCTACTGGAGTGATGCAAAGCTTCTCGACAACAATCCTTCCTTTGGTTATGAACGATCGCAATGCTTTGAATGTACCGACATATTCTGCTTAGGATACACTTGCTGAATAGATCACATCATTGAGTGTCAGGTTTATTATCTTCGACATGGCTACTCCTGCTCATTTTTCCTGCTATTAGGGGCAGTCCTAACCTTATAAAACGTTTGAATTCAGCTCCCCATTGTATATTCTTATTGGTAATATATAACGTGAATCCCCGCAGTATACATAGAAAATAGTTAGTCAACTCCGGTGTCAGTGGTCTATTTCAACTCCGAGCTCGGTGGTCTCTTCTGGGCCTCTTTTCTGTCGAGTATGTAAAGGAATTTAGACTAATTCCGAAAACTACGCCTCTCACACGGCGCACACCAAAATTTCATAAATAACTTATGTTAGAGGGTTGTGGTGCGTCAATTATATAGGAATTAACCAATTTTAATAGTGGATGGCTCTTGAAAATTCTCATTTTTTAATATTATATTTTTTTTTCAACTTTTTTTTATCTAGAGGTTAAAATGGAAATGGACCTATTATATAATAATATAATAATGCTCTAGTTAAATTAAATCATTTATATCTCTAATTGTTTTTATGCCCCCCCCCCCTCGATTCTCCTTTCCCCCCCCCCCTCCTAAGGGGCTTATTTTATCAGTAGTGCCCCCCCCCCCTAATAAAATATACCTACGAATACTGTTGCTAATATAAAGTGTAAAGCACCCTAAATAACAAAGGCACTATCACTTTTTTTTTTACACAAAGATAACCTTAAGAAAATAACCCCCCCCCCCCCTCGCTACTCTTTATTATGGTTTTCTCCTTTCAGTAGAAATAAAAAAAGGCGTTCCCCCCTAAAATTAGTTCCCTACCCCCCCCCCCCTATCCTCCCTCCCCCCCCCCTTTCTCCCCACCCTTAGAAAAAAAGAGCTGAGACTAACCCCCCCCCTATATTATATCCGAATAAAAGTAAAAGAGATAATAATTAAAATATTTGACGACAGCTAAAAAAAAGCTTTGATAAAAAAAAAAGTTACTATAACTTTAGGATATTATTTTAGTGTTTAGTTAGTTAGTGCCAAGTACTATCTTAGAACCATCTAATCTGATATATTATTTTATAGTCGAACAAGAAAACCTTTAGTCGAAGACCTTTAAGTTGCTGGTGTACACATTACAATAATTAACATGTAAATTTTCGTTATTTTTTTCCCCGAAGGGCTGTACACCTAACTGAAGCTGCAAGGGTTATTTAAACCCACAAGGTCCTTTATTTATCATAATGGATCCTTTTAGAATAAAACCCAACCCCCTCCCTAAAATAGATTGACAAAATAGGTGTACACCCCCTACCCCCCCCCCCTTAAATTTTTCATATAAACTCCTGTTTATTTATGGGCTGCCCTCAAAGGGGTGTACACCAAACTGAAAGACCTAGGGTCCTTTTTATATAAAGCAGCTCTTATTTATTTTATATAAATTATATTTATAAGGGGGTGCGTAGCTGCTTACCTCAAAAAAGCTTTAGTTAAAACTTGTTTTTCATATATAAATATATGAAAAACATTGTTTTTTTTTTTTATTTTTTTTTTTTTTCTCCGAAGGGTCCGTAGGTGCTGCGCATTGTTAAAAAAAAAAAAAATAAAATGCGCAGCACCTACGGACCCTTCGGAGAAAAACTTGTTTTTCATATATATGAAAAACATTGTTTTTTTTTTTAAGAATGCGCAGCAAGAAAAACTAGTTGTTTTTGTACACATTACAAGAATCTACATATAAATTCCTGTTTATTTATGGGCTCCCCCTTCGAAGGGGGGGGGGTGTAGACCCCCCCCCCCCACTTCGGAGCCCATAAAAACCTTGTAGGCCTCCCGAAGAGGTTTACAAAAACCCTTGTTATGTGTACACCCTCTTTAGATTTTAAAACACTACTAATAAATACTAATAAGCACTAATAGATTTTACTTTCGATAAACAAAACTGAAAATGTAAAAAAAAAAAAAGACCCCCTAAGGCTACGAATCCTGGCCCTTAAACTATATCGCTTTAATTATTTATGCTAATCCTCTTGCTTAAATATATTAATTTATAATAAATATATATTACTAGGTATAATTTCAAAACTATACAAGATACATGGTACTAAAATAACAAAAGCAATAACTATTGGTAAAGTTACGGTTCAACAAAAAGACATTAATTGATCAAAACGTATTCTAGGAAATGCAAACTCAGTTATCTAAAGCGGGCTTGCCCTGGTGTTTTATATCACTGTGTATATTTATAACCCTGCACACCAATCAGCAGGCGGCTAGGCAGGCTTAACTGCCTGGTAAGTCCATACTGATTCTAAGTTTCGACTGTACATTCGCGAGCATTTAAGCTCTACGTAGCTGAACCAGTCTGTAGCGATGTAATTAAGCCACCGACGGTCTTCAACTAGGGTGTCGTTAACCGTTTTCACCTTGTCCGGTTGTTATTATATTCTAGTTTGCGTAACCCCTAGCTAACGTACCCATAGTACAGTAGTTAATTAAAAACAAATAAGAATATATATTGTGTTTCGCTTAACCGTTGCCACAAATAATAACAACTAGGTGGGATTATTTTACCCACAGCACCAAAAAAAAAATTATACCTTAAAATCCTACTATTTCTTCCTGTTATTTCCTCTGGACTTTTTGACGAGATTATATATTGATCTTTATACACCATACCTGAATCTTTAAACTTAACTATAGTTTTACTAGAAATTTTCAGTTCTTTAATTAAATCCTTGTGGCTATTATATTTACTAATTAATGTAAGAGTCTTCGCATCATATAAATATACATCTTTTCTAAATAAATCCGAAATTAATTTTTTTATTCGCATCCGTCACAGGTTTTCATAGGATTTAAAGAACCAGACATACGCTTACGCATACCCTCCAAAACTTCATTACTAAACGTTTTATTTAAGAAAGGCGGATTTTCTTTATTAATTTTACTAAACAATTCTTTAGTCTCCTCGGTATGCTTAGCTCCTAATCTACTACCAGCTGCTGGATTAATGTTGTATTTATTAAAAAAAAGATCAAGATACATTTGTTCTAATTGTACTAATTCAAGCATAAATTCTTGCAAAGTTTGGACAGATCCTTCTGTTGTAGATAAATCAGCTTCTGTAGATATATTTAATATATCCATAATATATAAAGAAAATTTATTTAAACCATTCTTGCAAAAAGCACGGCTTAGGCGTAAAAGAATATTAGAACTTCCAGCTCCGCTGCCCTGGGCTGCTACGCTGCCCGTAGGGGATTATTTAAATGATCATTAATTCTTTTAGCTAAATTAAATGAACTACCAATATATAGTTTTTTAGAATCATTATGCACAAAGGCATAAATACCACTCACTAAATTTAGATCTTGTTTTATGCAAGATAAAGTAGACTTTTCAAAAATATTAGTATAATGTTTTCTTACAGGAATAGTAATTAAAGAACCTTCCTATTTTATAGGCAAGGTAGTGTTAAGATTAACATCATTCTTATTAACTTGTAATACTAAAAATGGGAAAGGGCTGCTTGCTGGTCATTAAATAAAACTGACAGACAGTATTTATATCAGAAGATAAATAACAAGGTATTAAGATAATAAAAAAAAGTAAAGGTAATAAAACAGTTCAACATATGGACATTTACAGGTATAATTTTATACGAAATAAAGATGCTCTAGCCCAGATAAAAACAAAAATCATAATACAAGATTTTAGACCTAAAGTAAAGCCATATAATCATCCTTCTAATAAAGGATCTAAATTTATTCTTTGATCATTATAATTCTCTAGATAATAATCTATATCCAAATATTGAGTTAATCAAAATAAAGAGATATAATTGTATAAATAACCTCCTAAAAATAATATACTAGTTAATATACAAATTAAAACAATACTAGCATATTCCGCTAAAAAGAAAAAAACAAAAATAACTGCCGCGTGTTCTGTCATAAATCCACTAACTAACTCTGATTCCAAAAATAAACATAAAAATTTTACTAATCTTGTATCGGTTTAAAACGCAAAGTTTTATTATATACAAGACCCGAGTTTAAATACTTACCTACCGTAACCTTAGAAATATTTAAGTATTTAGCCAATTCAACATTATTCTTAAATTTATAAATCAAATTATCCTCTAAATCATAAATACCTACACCTAAAGAATATTTATTCTTGTTATCACTCATAATAGCCTTAGTTGATTCACTATGTCTTTTTTTTTTTTGCTTTTTTTTTTTTTATCAATGCGCAGCACCTCCTAGGACCTTAGGACCCCGGAGAAAAAAAAAATCAGCACCTCCTAGGACCTTCGGACCCCGGAGAAAAATGCGCAGCACCTCCTTCGGACCCTTGCGGACCCTTGCGGACCCTTGGACCCTTGGACCCTTGGACCCTTCCGGACCCTTCGGACCCTTCCGGACCCTTGGACCCTTGGACCCTTGCGGACCCTTCGGACCCTTCGGACCCTTGCGGACCCGGAGAAAAATAGGATTTAACTCACCTGGCTTACTAATTAAAGCAAGTGCTTCTTTATTATGTGTTTTACCAAACATAGGATGATTACTTTTATCTTTATAAAACTCTATCATGTTTAGTCTAGCTTCTTCAGTATGTTTATAACCTAACCCCTACGGGGTTCCTTTAGGAACCCCGAAGGGTTCCCCGCAAGGGAAAGAGCTAGTAGCAATAACCTTAAAATTATAAAGAGTATTAAATTTGAATTTAGAAATATAACAGGTCTCTAAGTCCGTTAAAGTTTTCGAGCTAAAAATTTTACTTTCGTGAAATATTCATATACCTCTAGTTAGGACAAGTGAATTTAATTTACCACTATTCCCGATTGCTATAAAGTTTTACGATATAACTTAAATTCAATATTATTTGAGTCTATTATTGAAACTCCTTTATTCAATTTAACATTTATAGTTTGATAATTCAACCCTAAGTAATCTCCGCAAGTTTTTTAATCTTTAAAATTGGTGAAAATATCACCATTAGAACCTTCAGCTAATATGTAAAAAAGCTGTGCATTTACTAATGAACGAGTAATAAAGTCTATACGTAAGCCCTCATTTAACATAAATATCATCCATTCTTAATACTTCATTAATTAAACTTGTTTTTCATAAATATATGAAAAACATTGTTTTTTTTTTTTTAAAAAACTAGTTCCTGAGGGGCCAGGAACTGGTCCCGAGGGAACAAGTCCCCCCCCCCCCCCGGGGGACTAGGTAATACCAATTCATTATATAAACCTTTAAATGTAGATAAGCGATAGTTATTCATACCTTTACTTATTTTTATAATAAGGTCTTTACCTGCTTTAGTTGTATGCTTTCCTGTATAAATTAAATAAGCCATAAAGCATCAATCCAAAAAATCTTTATGTTTCTTGGTTACAAAACTAAGATTAGAGAGCAAAGGTATAAATTTATCAACTATAAAATTTACTTGTCCTAAATGAAGAATAATAGAAGGATTACTATTTACGGTTGATTTTCTTTTAGCATATAAATGAGTTCTTTGACTTATTATTTCTAGATATTGAGGTGATATTTTAAAATGAGCATCATCAATCGAATAAGAATCTATAAATAATTTAATTGCATTCATTAAAGGCGCTTGAATAGCTGTAAGAGTAAAACTGAATATAATACGCATTTGAGCATTAACGAAGAAAGAACCCTCTCCCTCAATAAAACCTAATAATCAATAAGGTGTTATTCTTATGGTATGAGACGAAGGCAATTCAAAATCCACTCTTTTAGAATTCATATTATTCTTTATTTGAGTTATTAAATATAATTTATCCGACTTTAATTTTATATTAATTGCTTCTTTAAATGCCAAGTAATCTAAATATTTAACACCATTTAAAGGAAATTCCTCGAATATAGGAATTAAATTGTTACTGATATCACTAATCTTTGTAACTACAAAATTAGCAGTTTTTTCGCTAGTATACACACGACCGCAATTTATTTTTAATAAACTCCAAGACCTATAGGTCATCGATATGAAGTAAAATAGCAAAGTTAAAACTAATAACTTTATTTTTATTATTTATTGCAATACGAAAACACCCTTCAGCATCTGAAAATCCTACAAACCATTGTTTAAATTCATAATCTGTCATATTTCTAAATTTAGTCAGGGTATCATTTGTCTTAAAACAAAGGGTAGTGTAATTAAAGAAAAATTAGGATAACTAGCAACTCCTCAAGGTAAAAAAAATAATAAAGAACAATCTATAAATAATACACTAGTTAAAATGCACATGAAGAAAATGAATGCTCCGCTCTTAAGATTCCATAAAAATGGGAAGTGCTCTGTTATAAGTCCACTAACTAATATTGATTTCATTATATATATTTCATGTAAAATTAAATTGATATTACTATTACCGCTAGCCCTACGAAGTGGGGTTGGCGATTTGAACTTATCTAAACCATATTTAGTAAATGCACTTTGTAAAGCAACATTAGACTTTTTATTTACTAAATGCTCATTTAGTCTTAAATAAAAGTCTTTGGCACTTCCAATATATTGATTGCCATTTTCTAAGTTGATAAAAAGAATAATATAAACTTTAGGATTAAACACATTTTATTTTCTACCTCTATTCATATTAGACTTGATTTCACGAATTTGTTCTAATCCTGACTCTGTAAGGTGAGTCTTGCTATTCATCATGCTAACTACCTTACAAAAATCTTCGAATTCAAGTCTTTTTGCACCATATAGAGGATATTTATTAAAAAATGGTATAATTTTTTCCATTAGATCTTTTAACGAAGAAACTCTAAATTCAATTATAGAATTATTCTTAGATATCACAATATTACCACACTTAAATATTCGGGTTAAACTAATAATTAATTTCTCATCTTTAAAATGTTGATTTACACTAAATCTTAGTTTTAAAGAATACCCTGTTTTAATTGACTCACTTTTAAAAATTCCGACATAAAAGCATCCTTCACCTTCTACGAAACCAGCTAATCAATGAGGATCAAGGTTTTCTAAGTTTAGAGAAAAAGATGTTTCTATTTTTTTTATGCTTTTTTTTTTTGCTTGCTGATTTTTTTTTTTTGCTTGCTGCGCAGCAAAAAAAAAAAAGCGCAATCAAAAAAAAAATCAGCAAGAAAAATGCGCAGCAAGAAAAAAAAAAAAAGGGTCTAGCAGGGTAAATTTTAAGAATTTCTTCATTTAGTTTTTTATTGTTAGAAACTAAGATACTGTTAATTTTAATTAGACCTTGTTCCGTTAAATGTTCTTTTTTAACTATAATTTCAATAATTGATTTAAATAATAGGAAGTCTATTAATTTTTTAGTTTGTAAAGGGTATTTATTAAAGTGGGGAATTATTACATTGACCATATCTTTAACAGATTGCACCTGATATATGGCGACATTACCTTGTTTAGATATGATAATTTGACCAACACAAAAAAAATCTCGAATATTAGTCAATAAACCTAAATCTTTAATATGTAAACCCATAGAAAAAATCATAGTAACAGTTCAACCAATTTTATGTGTTTTACTTTTAACAACAGATATACCAAATGTTGACTCTGCATCGCTAAAACCAGTTATATAGTTAGGGTTTAATTTTATAAGACTAGATTTATTTTCATTATTTAGAGGGGTTTTAAGTTTATTGGAGGTTGAATAATGTCTAAGCTTATAACCAGAATAAATACCTCCTTTTAATAACCTTCTATAAGATTTAATACAATCTTGGTTATTTAAATTATTAATAGTTAAAATAGGTAAAGGTAAATTACATGCATCTGAATCTGCTGAATTTGAAGTAGAATAATATCTACGACTAAACACCGTACGAACTTTTTGTTTAGATATACCTGAATAAAAACGGGAATAAATTAAACTTGCATCTAAAGTAGTAACAGATTTTATATTTAAACACGATTTAAATTGTTTAAATTATTGGGCTTACGCTCAAGTTTGGACTATACCTTATTTAATATAAATAAATATTAAATGATCACGTCTAGTCTCTGAAGGTTCTTCCTTAATTATTTACCCACTCTCCACTTTCAAGGAGTGCTCCGGTTTACCTGCACGGCTCCCCCTAGGTAAAAAAGGAAGCTTCCCTGCTGATTTTCCTATATAATTATTACATATGCTAGTTTTTTGGTGTTTTCCCTAGGAAAAAAAAACATGTTCCCCCAGGGAACTTTTTTTTTGATCCTAGGACCCTAGGACCCGAAGGTGCTTTTTTTTTCTGTGCTGAGCTGCGGATTTTTTTTTTTTCTGTGCTTAAATAAATTTAAGCTGCTGATTTTTTTTTCTACCTACGGATGCGTGCTTTTTTTTTTTTAATGCGCAGCACCTCCTTCGGATCCGGAGAAAAATCAGCACCTCCGGACCCTGCGGACCCTTCGCTGCAAAAAAAAAAAAAGCACACCGAAGGTGTGCGCTGGAACCTTCGGATCAAAAAAAAATCACCCTTGGGTCCTTGGATCAAAAAAAAAAATAAGCACCCTTCGGGTCCTAGGATAAAAAAAAAAAAAAGCACCTCCTTCGGACCTTCGGACCCCGGATCAAAAAAAATCAATAAAAAAACAATGTTTTCATATATTTATATATGAAAAACAAGTTTTTGTTTTCCCTAGGAAAACAAAAAAAACATGTTCCCCCCCCCTGAACTAGGACTTTCCAGCAATTTGTGATCTTTTATGAGGCCAAATCCAATTAGTTAATAGCCTCAGCTAAATCGAATGGAGCTCTGTTAGTTTCCGCAATAGATCCTATAAAAAAGATTATAAATATAGGTAATAAAGGCACTATAAATCATATAGCTCTTTGAGCTTCAATATTTACAGTAAGATTTAAACTTCCTGTTAACATAACAACAAGTAATATAGCTGAACTTAAAATTAATTCATAACTTATTAATTGTGCTGTAGATCTTAAAGATCCTAAGAATGCATATTTACTATTAGCACTTCACCCCGCTAAAAGTATTCCGTAGGTGGCCAAAGAAGAAACTGCTAACATATATAATATACCTATATTTATATCTGATAAAGCTAAACCAGGACCATACAAAAAAAAAACTTTTCATAATATAAATTTACTAACTTCTCCCCCCCCCCCTATTCATTCCCCTTTGAATCTCTCTTATTTTAATAGCACCTTCTATGTTCTTCTTTCTTTACCATTTCCGAAACTAAACATCAATCTTTGAAATCTAAAGATTTAACACCCAATATAGGACTATTAATAAAGAAAGGTATAATTATTAAGATCAGAAAATTTTGTAACTTTAAAATCTATTGTATTCTCTTGTTTTCTTAAATAACAATATCCACAATTAAAATATTCTTTAATTGCAGTTAATAACACTTCATCTCTTTCATGCTGAGTTTTTTTTTTTTTTTAAAATGCGCAGCAAGAAATAGAGATTTAAAGATACCTTTGTCTAAGGAAACAGAGAAATTACCTTCACCACGCTGGGCGTAAATCCTGCTATTCAATCTGAATGAGGGATTACACAGGTTTATCTTAAAGGACGGGCAACGAAGAGTTTAAGGGAACATTAACTGTAATTCTTTGGATAAACCCAAATTTGAGGTTGCTCTTATGTTTATAATCTTTTGTAAACCTTCTAAAGTGTTGTGTTCTTTCAATTGTATAATAGATACAATTTGCTTAAATAATAAATAATTACCTCTTTTTAGAGAAATTAAAGGATATTTATCAAAAAATTTTTCTTTTTTGAAAAAAAAGCTCCTTAAGTTTTCTTTAAAGGCACAAGAAGATTGGTTGCTATTTATAGTTCCTATTCCACCTAAACTACGTTGAATTGCTAATAAAAGTGCAAAATCTTTAACATGTAGTTTGATTTGAAAATTTAGTTGAACTTCTCTAATTTCTAACAGGAACTTTTTATAACACTACAAGAAAAACAACCTTAAACAATTCTTTAAAGTTTTAACTTAAATAACATCGTAGGACACATATGTAATTTTACAATTTGCCTTATATGAGGCATAGATCTTTCCCGTATATAAATACGGTATTGATTTACTTTAGGGTTACGTATTGTACAATCTACTCTATATTTTATTATAAGTACATTAATTAATCGTACTACATCTTCTATGGAGTAAGAATCAGTACATATAATTAAACCATGACGTTGAACAGAACCATCTCCCATGATTAGATGAGCCAAAGCAACCGGAGTTAATATTTCATAAATATTTTCTGGTATTCTTTTTAGACCCGATCAATAAAATAAAGAATGTAACTCAGTAAAACAAGGTAAAATTAGGGTGACAAATTTTAATCCATATGTAAGGGTCCCTAATCTACTACCTTTTACTAAATAAGGATACCTTGTACAATAGTGAGATAAAATATTAAAGACAAATCATACATAATAAGCCTTATCTGAACTCTGTTTTAAGCCTAATCGAGCATTTTTTCTATCAGGCCGTGGAATAGATAATCAGCCATCTGACAAAACTAATCCAATAATAACCGAGAATTGATAACAAGGTATTTTTATCATGTGTGAAACTTGCTTTGTAAATATTCCAGTAGCTACCTGAGATGTTAGATTAGAGCCCATACTACTAAACTTAAATTAGAGCCATCGCTAAACCCTGTGATAAATCAAGGACCAAGATGTAAATCGTCAATTTGATGTTTATTATCACATAATGTAACATAATAACGACGAGTATTAACATTTAAAGAATTAGAACCATTTAACGCTGAATCCTAGTAATTTTTATACAAAATTTTTTTACCTTAGCTTATTTCTAAGCTCATTAGAATACATCTTAAATATATTACAAAAGTTATGTATATATCTATAGCCATTTACTCGTTGCTCTTTTACAGTTGCAGGGTAAGATCTAACAACTAGTTTAGATCCGCGATCATCCATTACTCTAAAAAGTATCTTATTTCTTGTTACCATACATGAGTAATTAATTCATCCACTTTTAACCTTTCGCTTAAAGCTTGGTAAAATAAGCTTTAGGACCTTCCCGGAGTTTGACTATACTACCCTATAATCCTAAGGTATAACTAAATAACCTAATAATGAAAATATTAGAGTTATTATTGGACCACTGAAAAATAAACCTAAGTTAGCTTGTGTTGGTGAAACATATTCTTTTAAAAGAAGTTTTAAGGCATCAGCAAATGCTTGAAGAAGTCCAAAATAACCTACTTGATTGGGCCCTAATCTTCTTTGCATACTGGCCATGGTTTTCCTTTCCGCAACAGTAACATAGGCTACCGTTAATAATACAGGTATAGTTACTAATAATACTTCTATTATAGACATTAAAGTAGGGAGATATATCATAAAAAATTTTTTATTTTTTATAAAAAGATAAAATAATATAAAATAAAAATTAAATTTATTATTTATATTTTTAAATTTTTAAACTAAAAATATCCTAAATTTGAGACCCCCCCCCCTTAATTGGAAGGAGAGAAAGCAGAGAGAGGGAGAAAAAAGGGGGCTCCTTAAAAGGGAGCTCTAACCCCCCCCCTCCCCCCCCCTAAGCTAGCAGCCTAGCTGCTGAGCTCCTAGCTCCATCCCCCCCCCCCCCTTCGTAGCTACGCTGCTACGCAGCTTATTTTTTTTTTGCTCCGAAGGTGCTGCTTTTTTTTTTTTTTAATGCGCAGCACCTCCGGAGAAAAATCAGCTCATTTTTTTTTTTAAGCACAGCAAGAAAAAAAAAGCAGCTACGCTGCTACGCACCCTACGGATAAAATAAAAAATTTTTCTTTTACATATGAGGCTAAAATTATATTAGGGGGGGGTGGAAAAGCCCTCCTCTTTTTTTTATGAGGTAAGTAGGAATAAAAAAATTAGGGAGGGGCTCACAAAACCTTAGTCTTTTTTCTTTAAGATTATTTATTATTATAAATTTTTATATTAAAAGAAATATCTATCTTTCTAAACATCTCTAAAAGAAATACTCTTATCTAAGACTTGAACTTAGACCCAGATATTAGAAGTATCCTGCTCTACCATTAAGCTAATAAGAAAAAAAAAGTATTTTACTTACCTCCCCTCTTAGACTACTGAGCCTTCCCCCCCCCCCCATGGTGGTTTATTGACCCCCCCCCTATATAGTGCTAGAGTAGTAGGTATTGGAGTTTTTTTTTTGCTCACTCCCATCTCGCATAGAATCACACCCCTACGGAGTTTTTATTTAGCTCCCACCTAGGAGGTTTGCTGCTCTGCTGCTCAGCAGCGTAGCAGCTACGCTGCTACGCACCCCCCCCCCCCCCAAAAAATAAAAAGAGCTCTCTCTAGCCATGCTTTGAAGCTCTCCCTTACGCACCCTATTTTTTTTAGAGCTGCTCCTTCTTAAAAAAAAAAAAAAGAACCTCCGGACCATATTATGGGGATAGCAGCAGATTTTTTTTTCATTTTTTTTTTTATCCGCTGCTATGCTGCTATGCTCCTCAGGTCCCCCTCCCTAGGATACAAAAAAAAAGCAGCTACTATCCGGCTCAGCTCTCTACCCCCCCCCCCCCTGGAGAACCCTTACCACCCTACTGAGCCCACCCGCCCTAAGACCCCCCCCCCTTATTTAAGGGGTACGCATCCTAGGAGTAGTACCTAACCCCCCCCCCCCTCTACCTCTTATAAGAGCTCTCCTATTTTTTTTTTAGCGCACCCGTCCTACCCCTCCTTGGAGCCAACAAGCACTGCTTCCTCCCTACAAGGCCTCCTGGCTGCCTAATTATATGGGACGTACTGGACCCTAAAATTAGAGCTCCCTCCTCATAGAAAGCTCTAATAAAAATATTTTAAATAATTTTTTATTATTAATTGTTTATTGTAAAGAGAGTAAGATAACTAAAAATTATTTTTTTCTTGCGTGCTTTTTTTTTTTGCTTGCTTTTTTTTTTTGCTTGCTGATTTTTTTTTTTTGCTTGCTGCGCTGCAAAAAAAAAAAAAGCTGATTTTTCTCCGGAGGTGCTGCGCATTTAAAAAAAAAAAGCACGCTGATTTTTTCTTGCTGATTTTTTTTTTGCTTGCTGCGCAGCAAGCAAAAAAAAAAAGCATTTAAAAAAAAAAGCAGCACCTTCGGAGCAAAAAAAAAATCAGCTGCGCATTTTTAGAAAAAAAAAAGGAGATAATTTAATCCGCGGTCAATTTTTAATTCACCGTTTGTAATAATTTTTATCCTGATAAATTACTCAGCAGTAATAACGTATTTTTATTTTACCCCCCCCCCCCCCTGGAGTACCGTGGCCTGAAACACTTAAGTTGTTATATGTTGAATAAACTACCCTATTATTTGTAGCCGACCTTCTCTGATGGGGGTTATATACTTCTCCCCCCCCCCCCCTGACTCCTTAGTAATATTAAATAATCGCAAGATTAGGTTGATTACCCCCCCCCCCTACTAAGAAAATATATTTACGCCGAACCCTATTTTATTCACTATCTATAGTGGTGAAAGCAGGAGCTGGTCTTTTATCGTCTTTCATAACGGACTCGTCAATAGATAATAAATTTTTATGCTGAGCTAGATCACCCCCCCCCCCTAGGTTTAATAATAACGCTACCATCTTTAAGGTATTTTTACCCCCCCCCCCACTTTGCATAGCTTAAATTTTACGCCTAGGTTAGACAATTTCCTTAATATCGTATAATATACTATGTTGTAATGCTCAACTATCTAAGTTGAATTATGCAAGAAAATAGCTGTTATGCCGTATACTTAATGAAGAATATAAGTGTCTTTTATTAATCCACCTGTAACCGTAATATTTAAATTAGCCTAATGAAAGGCTAAACATACTCAAGTTACCCCCCCCCCCTTTTTACACATAAAGTGTATAAGATGCATCAACCTCGAATAATGTTTTAGCTAACTCACTAAAAAACTCCTCTTATTTAACATAAAGACGGTCGATTAAAACCTCTAATGTAACTTAATAAACCTGAAGGATAACACCATCCCTATCTATACGACTTTTAGGTAAAACATCCTCAGATTTAAGGACAACCACAAAAAGAATTAAACCTATAAGGTTCATAAATTTTATATTAAATACATTTCTTAAAAAAATAGAAATTTTTCAGCAAAAAAAGCCTACACGCCCATTAAAAGAATATTTTTTTACGTTTTGATGATGAACTTTATTATATTCAAGTTTATAAGTTAAAAGAGAGAAAGTGGACAGGTAATCACTAGTATTTAGTATTAAAGTTGTATTCATTTTTTTTTTTTTCAATAAATAGGCACTATGTCTAACTAAACTAGACGTAAAAATACAAATGAACTTACCGCCTAAATGAATTCACCCTTCAATAACATAGCTTTATAAAATTAGCACCCGATTATGAAAATATCTTAGAACAACATATATTAAAAAAATATTTTCATTAAGCTTTTTTTTTATAAGTTAGCGAAAGGTAGGTTACGCCGACAATATTAAGTATAAAGAAAATTTTCAAATACCAACAAAAATGAATAAGACAATATAACAATAGCTTAATAAATAATTACTGCTTTTACTTCACAAATTTTAGTATTTATTTAATCCTAATAGGAATAATTTACCTATCTTATGGTTTTGTTTTGAAGCTGGTATAAACTTTACGAAATATTTACTAATTATATATTTACTTATATGAATATTAAAAATAATATATAAAAATATCATAGCACAAAAAAAGTATTAACCTCATATAATAAATTTTATGGATAATCATCAAGTACATTTCCTCCATTATAAGATTGAATTAAATTAGCTACCTATTTACTGCTGTTTTGGTTACTATTACAAGCTAGAACTTTATCCATAACTGTTGTTATAGCCTGTACTCCTACTGCTCTACCCACACCTCCACCTATTTTTACAGCTGGAGAACCTGCAACATTCTTAGCTACTTGAATTACAGCATTAGCACCTGCAGCAGCAGATACAGCTGCACCCATTCTTGTATCAAAGGAAACATTTTTGTTCCCACTATTTATATTAACATTTGCATTTTGCCCCCTATCTTAATATCTGGTTTTTTATCATCTAATCAATAAATTATATCTTCACTATTTTGTAAAGAAATTAGCAAACCTTAGTATAAGCATAGTCAATCAAAAATATAAATAAATGTTAAACGCTTTAAAATATAATATAAATAATTATAGGATCTGTAACTAAAAGTCTATCTATTTAGGTTGGACCGTAATTGTTATACAATCTGTAGAAACAATTAAAGCAAACAAAAAAAAAAGTTATAAATATCATATTAAAATTAATTTAAAACAAGAAATAGTAAATATGACAAACCTGATATAGACGTATAATTATTAAAATGCATCCACGTCTAATGAATGTAAAGAGCTCATAAATGAACACCCTACTACCTATACCGAGGCAAGTAGAAGGTAACCTCGATATATCAGTACACCTAGTGGTGGTGAGCAAAAGATAAAAGTCTAGCTTAGATATATGAAAGTAAAATCCTTATAATAAGCCTGCAAGCATGAATGATGGATATAATTAAATAAAATAGCGTAAAGTCTAATGGTTTATCCTACCCATTATTATTACGATACAAGAGTGAGTCACCTCATAAAAAAGAGTTAAACAAAAGACTATATAAAATAAAATAAACAGATAATAATAAATATCTGAAAAATAGGGTATGTAAATAAATTCGTATACTACCTAAAACAATAACTCATGATCGCTGAAGCATCCCTTAATAAGTAAGAAAAAACGGCTGAAAAACTACTTCCCTCTATTGCGTTAATGTAAAGTCCTGAAAAAAACTTCCCCCGTAACGCCCCCCCCACCTTCCTCTTTGGGTTCCTAGGGAGCTCTCCCCCCCCCCCTGCCACCAGCTATTTAAAGCAAGGAGGCGCTTTCTAAGGGGGAAAAAAGGTGAGGGCTTCCTATAATATTTGTTTCCTAAGGGCTAATAATTTAGATAACTAAAGAGATATGGAAGAATCGAACTTCTTATTTAAGATCTGCAATCAAAACGTAGAACCATCTACAGCATAACCCTAATATTGAAAAAAAAAAATTCTTTTTTTTTTCTAGTTCCCTTTATAGGGACCAGCCACCTCGCCAGGCTACAAGGTCAGCTCCCCCCCCCCCTTTAGATATGGGGACTAGTCCCGGGGACTTGTTCCCTCGGGACCAGTTCCTCCCCCCCCCCCTCAGGAACAAGTTTTTTTTTTAAACAATGTTTTTCATATATTTATATATGAAAAACAAGTTTTTTTTTAGTTTACCCGGATTGCTGATCAGGAGCCCAACCCCCCCCCCCCCGTACCCCCTTATAGGCTCTGCCTGATAGCACACTTAGGCATGCTATACGGCAGAGCTAAAAAACAATGTTTTTCATATATATATGAAAAACAAGTTAGGGAAACAGGTTTCCAGTCCTAGGTGTGCTGCGCAAAGAAAAACTAGAAAAAAAAAAAAAATAATGTCTTGCTATTTTTTTTTTAAGGGACCTTTATGGCTCATAAAATTAAGCAAAGGGACACCCCCCCCCCCTTAAAACGCCACCTAATAGGCTGCAGGCTTATTTTTTTTTTTCTTAAATATACCTCTCTTATAAGGAGACCCCCCTTTTTTATTCGGCTGTATAAGAGCGACCTTATAAGCAGGGCACCGAACCAGCTCCCCTCATTAGGGACCCCCCCCCTTACTCGCCTATTTTTTTTTTGTTTTCTAAAATCTCTTCCAACCCCCCCCCCCATCAGGTCCCGTAGGCTATAGTATTATACGCCAGCTGCGTAAAGAATAAAACAAACGTTAAGAAAGCCAACACAGCTTTAATTTTACCTTTAAAAAATACCCCCCCCCCTCCAACCTTTTGTATAAGCTAAATAAAGAATAAAACTAATAAAACAAACCTAATTTGATTAAACCTAAGCCACATATAAAAGGCCATCATTAATGCAAATAATCCTGTTTATTATGCAAAAAGCAATACAAAGTATAGCGTAAGAGAATAATTGGCTTATTAAACAAGAATTTATTGCTACACCTTATATTAATGCAGCGAAAACTACTCCTATATCGCCTGCAATTAAACCCGTTGTAGCTAATTCTGTCCCAATTATTTTGGCTGATTTATATTTTTTTTTTTCTTAGTTTATTAATATTTTTTTGTTTATTTATAAATATAGCCGGACTATATATAACAGTATTTATTAAAAAAAAATACGTTTTTTATAAACATGTAAGAGACTTGAACTCCTATGATTATAGCCGTAATATAATGCTTTACCATTAAGCCAACATGCTCTTTAGCAACAATACATAGTTAACCAGAAGAGAAATTTGAATTCTCATTATTAATGCATGAAATTAATGTTTTAACCAAATTAAACTACCCTGGCTGAGATAAAGGGTGTATACCCTGACTTGAACAGGGAACGCACTGTGCCACATACAGTTGTTCTACCATTGAACTATATCCACCATAGAGTTAGCTTGCCAGCTAAGCCGCCCTATAAGAAATAAACACCACTTTTTTTATTTTTTTTTTTCTTAGCTACGCAGCTATTATTTATATAATTTATATAAAATAAATAAATATTTTTTTTCTGTGCTGCTTTTTTTTTTTTTGCTGCGCTGCTTCGCAGCTTCGCAGCTTCGCACCCCCAAAAAAAAAGCAGCGCAGCTTCGCACCCCCAAAAAAAAAATATAGTAGGAGCAGCTACGCAGCTGATTTTTTTTTTGCTCCGAAGGGTCCGCAGGTGCTGATTTTTTTTTTGCTGCGCAGCTTCGCTGCTTCGCACCCCCCCCCCCCCAAAAAAAAAAAAGCACACGAAGGGGTGCGTTGCAGCTGAGCTCCGTAGGAATAAAAAAAAGTAGCTCTGCTGGTCAGCACCCCTGTTAAATAAAAAAAATTTTTTTTTAGGATCCCTATAAGCCCTCCTCCGTTGACAGGGGGGGGAGTACTAATCCTTAGCCGCACAGATCTCTCTCCTTTTAACCTGCTCTCTCCTAAACTACCCCCCCCCCTCACTATAAAAAAGTAAAAATAAAAAGCACGCCTTATTATATACCACCCGATTTATGTTGGAGTGATTCGAACACCCAATATTAAATACCAAAAATTTATGACATACCGATTAGTCTACAACATATTTTTTGTAAACACTCCCTAGAGCTTTCTTTACTTGTTTCTTGTAAGGACCCCCCCCCCCTTACCACGATCTTATTGGAAGAAAGAAGAGTTAAAACTTGCGACGATCTTACCTATAAGCCAAGTAAATTAGCCTAAAAGCCTTATTTATAAAAAAAAAAGAAGCCTATATTGTTTTTTTTATATAACCTTCGGGTTAATTTGGTTTTTCCTCCCCCCCCCCCTACTTCACCCCCCCCCCTCTAAGGGGGTTAGATGTAGGAAGGGCTATGGCTGAAGCCCTAAAACAGGAGCGCTTTTCGCTTTTTGCTTTTATTCCTTCTACATAAATAAGGCTTACCTTAACACCTGAGCCTTATTTTAGCTGCAGCCTAAAAAGGCTGCTACGCCTTATTTATGCCCTACCTACGCTCATAAATAAAAGGAGGGTCCTATAGGGTGAGGATGCTGAGTTTTTTTTGAGGAGGGCTGTTTTGTAAAAAAAAAGTATAACCTTAGGCTAGAAGCATCACGCTTATTTATTGTAAGGACTACTTGGGAAAAGATATAAGAAAAATCTCTTATAAGGTAAATCCGAATTGAACGGACAAGATTAAAAAAAATCAAATAGGCCTAAGCTATTCCTGTCTACCTATTCCAGCATTACCTTAGTTGCTCGAGATAAGATTTGAACTTACAGCCTAGGTCGCTTCAAGACCCCGCTCAACCAATTGAGCTTCTCGAGCTTCTATTTAAACTTAAATATATTTTTATTCTTAACTTAGCCTACGCATAGCCTAATACTTCCTATTTACTCCTCCCTTATAGGGAGGGTCCTTTTTTCTCCTTTGCTTATTTATATAATTTATATAAAAATAAATAAATATTTTTTTTTTAAATGCGCAGCACCTCAGGACCCTCCGGAGAAAAATATAATTTATATAAAAATAAATAAATATTTTTTTTAAAAAAAAAAATATAGGCAAGGAAGCCTGCTAAGCCCCCCCCCCTAATAAGGCTGAATAATGGCTGGGTGACTTTCAGCTCCCTCCTCAGTACAAAAAAAAAAGAAGATTTTTTTTTGTCCTGAGGGAGGATGCTTCGGATCCGTAGGTTTTTTTTTCTTATGAGCGGCGTAGGAGGCTAAAAGAGCTATTTATCCACATCCTTATTTATATTTTTACCCTCATAGATCACCCCCCCCCCCACCTGACATGAGGATATCTCCCCCCCCCCTTATCCGTACCCTTAGCCCTCTCCTTTCCCCCCCCCCCCTATATGGCTAAAAAAGGCTATACGCCTGAGGCAATAAGGGGGGGGGGATATCAGCCTAAAAATACAAGATAGCCTCTTGTATGGAGACATCAGGACTCGAGCCTGAAATAACAATATGCAAAATTGTAGTTTTACCTGTTAAACTATGTCCCCTAAAATAAGACAGCTAAAAGTATACAATTAGTTTCCCCCCCCCCCCCCCTTCGGATCCTAAAAAAAAAAAAATAAGCACAATAATAAATAAAGCCTTTAAGATGAATTGAACATCTACGAGAATATTAACAGTATTCCGTTCTACCTTTAAACTATAAAGGCTGGCTGACCCTAAGGCTATACCTAGACTAAGGAGGGGGGGGAGGGCAGACCCCCCCCCCCCTTCGGATCCTAAAAAAGTGTAAAAGTGTACCTACCTTTGTTATTTTTACCAGACAGGCCTCATATATAAATAAGCCGAAAAAAAAAAATGAGCTCCAAAGGAGCCTTCTATATAAATAAGACTCTGCAGCTATCCTGATATACAGCCAAAGGTAAAATAAGTGGACAAGTGGTCGCTCCCCCCCCCAGGGTTCCGTCCTTTTCCCCCCCCCCTAAATATAATTTATATAAAAATAAATAAATATTTTTTTTTAAAAAATGCGCAGCACCTCCTTCGGATCCGGAGAAAAATATAATTTATATAAAATAAATAAATATTTTTTAAAAAATGCGCAGCAAGAAATATAGGTGTTTATTTTTTTTTTATATTAAGTAAAAAAAAAGGTCTTATTAAACTTTAACCATCTTTTTTATAAGAGGAAATATTTTAGTTATAAAAAGAGGGCTCTACTATCGGCTTATACGTTTTTCGGCTTATCATTTTCGGGTAATCGGCTTATCTTAAAAGAACTAAGATAAAAATTAAATGTTATTTACCCCCCCCCCCTTTCAGACTTTTTTTTTAGAAAGGGACTCCTTTTTTGCTTTGACGTAACCTTATTCCCTACAATAAAAGGATATAAGCAGCAGATATATTATCAGTTTAAGGGCTATTATTGGTTTTTTTATTTAGAGGGCTACCTGCTCGACCCCCCCCCCCCAATACTCCGAAGAAAAAAGGGGCTCATACGCTATCTAAAAAAACAGGTTAACCTAAGGGGGAGCTTCTATTTTTTTTTTCCTCCCTGTTTTTTTTATTAGGAAGGCTTATTTTTTTTCTACTGACACTAGCCCTGTTTGGATTAATAAGTGGATAGAGCCTGTCTGGCTAAAGGCGCTAGGCAACCCCTTATAACCCCCCCCCCCGACCCCCGCCCGCCCAGGCTATTGTGATTGTGTTTAGAAAATATTTAATTTTACTAAAATTTAGTAAGCATAAAGGAAAAGAATTTTATAATTTCTAATTTAAGATATAACTAGAACCCTGTAAGCTATTATAATCTAAACTCTTATTTATTATATCCTTTATATAAGGGAAATAATACAACTCCTTACTACCTTCATAGAGTGATGGTTTTATTAATAGCTCATCATTAATAGCATCTTCTCCAAAATAAACCTTAATTTTTTTATATCTTTATCTAATTTGGGTAGGAAAAAAAATCCTTTGAATATATTTGGGTATATACCCATTTTCCATGATATTAGAAACTCTATTAGCAGTGACAGCGAAACAATCATGGACGGTAAAAATATTGTGACTATTATTAGATTAAAAATATAAGTCCACTAACAAAGCTAGAGATGAAGCATCTAGTGAATGAACAAGATTCGCCATAAAGGATATAACTTGTTTAGCTCAGTCGAGTTTATTCTTATTTCGAACCTTTAAAAGGTACTTTTATCAAATGAAAAAGGTCTTAACTACCTCCTTTTTTAGATAAGTTGAATAAAAACACCAGATGGTAAAGTTCAAGGAATTGGTATACTCAACATAAAACATATTTCAGCGACTGATTCTAAATACTTTAAATAATTTAGGAAATTTATCCGATAAGACAAATCTTAAACCTTTACCTAATAAAGTAAAATCACTATATTTTTATTTTACATCGGGATTATCCTTCAAGATATATCAAGCCTGCTCCGAATGTATAAAGTTGTCTTTTATATATTTAACTATTTGATAATCCGAAACATTATAAGGAATAGTCATTATAGATTTTTTAAGGATTTTTCTTTGTATATCCATATTAATCAATCTAAGATAACCTTGTTTATCATTTGAGCTTACATTATCTTTATTCAATACCTGTAGGAAATGAGCTATTAAATTATTTAATAAAGTATAAAAATCTTTAGGTTTATCCGCTCAAGTGGATTTTTCCAAATTTTATTCTTCAGCTTTATCTGAACTTAATAAAGAAAGATGCTGAAACCCGTTACAGGTTGCATCCTATTGTATAGGTAAATATGTATCAAAATACATAACTTCATGGTTATTTATACATTGCAATCATCTATTGAACTCAAAGCAAAAGGCTAAAAATAAAAGTTTGTTGTTTGCTTGTTTAATTAGTTGACCATTCCTAAAGTTAATAATATTATCCACATTCTTATCCACTCAATCTACTCTATCATTAAAGGATTTTTTATCTAGCCCCATAAATCTTTAGATAATTTATAGCTGTTTCATCATATTTTATCCCCACTTTTAAATAATAATAAGGCTTTAGCTAGATCACAAGATTGATAATTAAAATATTCTGGAATACAATATACTATTCCTCTATAATCTAATTTAACCGGAAGATTGAATTCTGGAACTTGTGAAAATTTTGTAGCAATACCTAGAATGTTATCTTGTAATTCCTTCTTAAATAACTATCCTGTTCCTTCTTTTATTGTCAGTCTAGTTTTTTCTAATAAAGGGTGAATACTTGCCTCTCAAATAATCACATCTTCAAAATACTCCGGTTTCTCATGGAATATAAAATCGAATACGTTTGAATTTACTTGATAAGGTATAGAGTTTATATTATTAATTAAATCATAAATAACATTGTTCTTAAGAATATAAGAATGTTCTTTATTCTCTCAGGATTTTTTAATTATAGGTTCTATAGTCCTTTCATCGTTTAACAAATAACCACCTAACTTTTTTACTTTACCTTCTATCTCAAGACAAGAATATAATTTAGGTTTGCAAATCATTGGCTTTAGGTAAATGATAAATAATATGCTTTTTCTCTTTATTCATTACACTAACGATTATAGAAGAAGGTACTAATATGTTGGACTTTTTAAAAGCTATATTTACAGTTTTAATCTTAACTAAATTGAGCAAAATCATTCAATCTACTAAAATAGAACCTATAGTAAATAATAAAGTATTGTCATCAAATTCATCGGGCAAATTCTATTTCTCCTTATTTCTGTCGATTCAATCTGAAAAAGTTAACTTCTCTCCTACTTGCCCTGAAATTACCTTCTTCTTCTTCTCCTAGCAATACAACGTATATTGGTACTTATTTTTTCCCAGATAAAATCCTATGTTGACCATATTAATAGACTCAGCCGAGGATCTCTTATAATAAGTCATAATTTTGAATAAACGACCAAACATTATATTAGTTATAAATCTACTATTAACAACCTCAAATATTTTGGCTAATTATATTTTCGCTTTAATATTTAGCTTATCTTCTTGTTTACCACCCTTTTTTTTTAATTCCTTTTTTCTTAATTAATTTATAAACATTTTTTTTTCTCCTTCAACAAAATCTTAGTAAACTCTCTATTAGATCTGAGAAAAGGCAATCCCTTTTCTTATTCATCATAATAAGCAGATTCTAATAGAAAATTTTATATTTTTCTTTGTGTAGATTCATTAATCGGATTATTTGAAATTAACCGTTTTAATTTTTCAAAGACGGGGCTATTAGTTCTAAATGTTTTATACCCCCCCCCCCCCTTTACCTTCTTTAAGTTTATGGAGAAACTTGTGAATATCATCTTACACTACCAAGATTCATGTGAATATTTTTAAAACTAAAAAGACCTCTAGGGATAGGCTGTCGTTTTGAAGCATAAGCTCAGCGAATATTATGTAATCAGAGACTATTCCTAAAATCTTGATCTAAAGTAGTGTTTATAAAGCTTAGATAACTGGGGTTTCCTCTGAACTTCTGAGGTCCAGCATTTACATCCGCGAATCCTACCTTTTTTAGATTATTCAATAGAAGGTCTAAATCTGAAACAATAAATACAAACTTAGACATCAAATTAAAAATTTCCTTATATTTAGCTTTATAATTTATCCTTTGTATATACATACTTCTTAATTTATCGTCTTTCTTATCTTCTATCTTACAGCAGATATTTAATTTATTTAAAAGATCCTCCTTTCTCTTAAGAAAAATATAAACAAGGATCTCACTCATATCATCGATACTAATAAAAGGAGGCTGTCAGCGATGTTCTATTTTTAACGCTTCTATGGGATTAAGAGGTTTTAGTGTAGTATTAAGTAGATGTAATACGTTCTCAGTTTTCATATCATAATGTTTTTGTATACTCTCCAATAAAGACGAATCAAAGCAATTTAATTTAGTGTCTACACAAAAGTAAAAATCAGACGCCTGGGTACTATTGTATGTTGCCAAAGACATTTGTTCTATAAGTACATAAATCAAGAAACATTCTAAAAAGACATAATTATATTTTACCGCATTATATACAAGTGTACGTTTATTTTTAGAATTTAAAACATTAAACACAACCATATAAAATCCTTCCTTATCTGTAGGATTTATTAATCTGGGACTTTTAACATCTCAAGCAATACTTAAAAAATTCTCTAATTTATCTTTAATTAAATATCTATCCTGTAAAAGCATATTACACTGCGCCCAGCTATTTTGCACTCCTTCTATTAACTCTACTTTATCTAAATATTTACCATATTCCTCCATTAACTTTACATTCTTATCAACAATAGGATCAATTATTTCTCCTTCATGAACCCACCCTTTTATTCTCTTTTTTAGTTCGTGACGTGAAATAAAACGGTCTTTCTCTACCGATAAAATAAAAAGCAGTTGCTTAGCTGTCAACGACTTATCCACGTAACTACTATATTCCCCAATTATAGGTTTATATTCTGAATATTTTTCTATAAACTTATTAGACAGTGTCTGAGCTTCACTATCAATCTTATTCATTTCATCCCTTTTTTCTATACGTCGTTTTTCGAGCTCTTTTATTTCATTAAGCTCCTTTTCAAACTCGTCAGAAGTTGATAAATTTCTGATAGTTCTTTTATTCTGCAAATTAAAATTTAAACCCACTTTTTTGCCAAGTACCGAAATATTTTTAAACTGGTTTTTTTTCATGATATTATTATGTTTATTTTATACAATACTAGTTAAATATACATTCTCATCGAGAGAATGTATTATAATTCAAACATAGAATACTAGATAAATTCTATGTTGTTTATAAGTTTTCTGAGGATAATTTATTTACTTGTAAACTTATAAACTTTTAGACTCCCCCCCCCCTCCCTGGCCTCCACCCCCCCCCCCCCTTTCCCCCTCCCCTCCCCTCTCTATCTCCCTGCAAGTTAAGGATACCAACCAGTTAGGTAAGATACGTAAGAAAGTCTCTACATAGTTTAAGGAGGGTGTAAACCCAAACCGTTCTGGTCTGTGCTGTGATAGCTTTAAACATTTATTAATGTTATAAAATTAATTATAATCATTAAAATTAAAACTACAAAAATAAGCAATGTATTAACTAATATATAAGTATGTTGTAATTTAATTCTAAATTTAATAAATATAGCTAATTTAGGTAATTTTTCTTCTAAATTTAATTTATTAATAATAAAGTTACCATAAACAGCAAATATTATAGTAACAAGACAAGTTAATATAAACAAACTGCTACTTATATTAATAACTAAACAAATATCAGTAATAGATAAATTAGATAAATAATCCTTAAATTCGTTAATTAACTTAATAAAAAAATTCTCATCATCACTAAATTTACTTAAAGAACCATCAAAATTACAGGATTTTTTTTCTATATTTTCACTAATCTCCTTAGCCTTATTAAAAGCATTAGTAAATTCCTCCTTATAAGACTCAAATAATTTCTTAGAGTTCTCCATATGATTTTCAGAAATTTCATCATGCTTTTTACAATATTTCTTATGTATATCTGATAGTTCTCTAATATACGCCTTTAGATTACAAATAGACTCTTCCAACTCTAAACAATGACTCTTATCTACTTTAGATGTATCAATCTCTTCAGATAAAGAGTCAATCTTCTCCTTAATAGAATTAATAGCATCTAAAACATCATTGGTTTTATTTTTATAAACCATTCTATCATAAAAAGCTTGATAACCTAAAACAGTACCGCCACCTGCAACATATTTTCAAATAGAATTAAAATTTAATTTCATGTTTATTTATTATTTATTTTTATAAAATACAATACTAGTTCCCCGGGGGACTTGTTCCCTCGGGACCAGTTCCTGCCCCTCAGGAACTTGTTTTTCATATATATGAAAAACATTGTTTTTTTTTTTAAGAATGCGCAGCAAGAAAAACTAGTTAATGAAGAACAAACATAGTAAAGTGTACTAGATAAACACTCCCAAAGAACCGTTTTGGTTTTTTTTTTATTATATTTTAACTCTAGATATAAACATCTCTTATTATTTAATATTTATATTTATTTATTAGGGTTTTAAAAACCCAGCCAGCCACCCTGCCACCCTCCCCTGCCCACCACCTACGCCCTCCCACCCACCAGGGTTTAGCCAGGCTGATTATATAATTATGATTATAAAAATTATTGTAAAAGCCCTATATAACTAAAATAATATATTATAAAGTCTATACTTTATGGCTAAGAAAACCTATTTACGTAAAATAGGTATGAAGTAACCTATGCTGTCGCTCTAGTGTTTTTTTTGAGCCGGCGTAAGACAACGACTTGGTGGCTTCTATAAATGTAACGTTACCTAACTTATTATTTGGACCCTACCCTACTGAGCAGCTGAGCTAAAATAAATATGAGGCTTATCATAAATACTAATCACGGATAATTTTTGAGATTTTAATAAAAATCTTATAAAGAAGAAAACAACGGCACACTTTACCGTAAATAACAAAAGATATTAAAACAAACAAGATCCTCTTTAATAATATAAATAGTTAAAATATATCCGAAAGAGGAGTTGAACCTCTACGACTAGCGTCAACGAAACTTAAGCTCGTCCTGTCTACCAATTTCAGCACTCGGATAAAAATCCTATCAATTTTTTTTTAGTTATTAATTATCTAAGGCTAGAGTGAGTTGAACACTCAACTCAGCTGTCATGAGCAGCTTGCTTTACCAATTAAGCTATAACCTTTATTGCCTATAATGCGGACAAAGGACTTGCACCTCCATTTACTGGTCATGAGCCAATTATGTTACTTTACATCAATCCGCAAATAATATAAGTTTTTTTATAAGATAAAGTATAAAAAACTACCCCCCCCCCCAGCTTACGCGGGTACAACCCCCCCCCCCCTTATAAAGGGCTCCTTACCTACGGGTCCCTAATGCAACCCCCCCCCCTCACCTACCCCCCCCCCTCGCTTAGCACCCTTAGGGAGCTCTCTTATTTTTTTTTTTAGAAGCACGCTGGCAGCTACGCACCCCCCCCCCTCTCAAGGGGTCAGCTGCTACCCATACCTTATTTTAATATAATTTATATAAAAATAAATATTTTTTTTTTTAAAATGCGCAGCAAGAAATATAGGAAACACCCCCTACCTCACCTCTCCCTTAATTATTAGAACAAATAATTTTATTAATATTTTTAATTTTTTTTATTTTCAATCACTAGGCTGCTTCGCTTATTTATATCCCTACCTCCTAATATAAAACAGTCCCTTATTAATGAGGAGGGGATAGATTACCCTTAAGGATTATAGTTAACCTCTTACCTAATTACCCCCCCCCCCTTCTAAGCAGGGAGGGTTGGTAGGAGCTTAGACAGACCTAAAACTTATGGGGTACCTTGCTTTTTTTTTTACCCTATATAAATAAGAGCACCCCTACTACTCTTATTTATAGAGGGGGGGTGCGTAGCTGCTCCTATTAATTTTTTAAGCCCATATAAATAATAGCTGCTTCTGCTAATAAGAGCTCCCCCCCCCCTTCAGGCTGAGAGCTGATACAGCCTCACCCCCCCCCCTAGGGTTACTCCCTTAGCCCCCCCCCTTGTTAGGTAAGCCTCCTAATTAAGAGAAAAAAAACTTATCTTTTTTTTTAGCTCTTACCCCCCCCCCCTTAACCTGCAGGCTTCCACCCGAAGTAAAGAAAAAGGGGGGGGGGTCTCCTGACCCCCTTCTCTATAGAAAAATACCTTACTAGGCTAAATGCCTACTGCCTTCGCAGATAAATCCCTTACTAGGCTATGGCAAGAATATCTTATCAGCATAAAGAGATATTCGTTTAAATTAACCTAGCCCCAGAGGGACTCGAACCCTCGCATATAATGGTGAAAACATTATGTCTTAACCTCTTGACTATGAAGCCTTTCCAATTCAGTAAAATATTACTTTTTTTAGCTCTCTCCCCCCCCCCCTTACCTAGGGGACCCCTTGCTTTAAAGAGGGCAGCTAGAAAGGGAGCTCCCTTGCTTTTTTTTTCCGGCTGAGAGCTTTGATTTTCGACAAGTGAGAGCCTTATCTAGTATGAGCGCTAAAATATGCCAAATATTCCATAATTTTCCCTAAATAGTTTTAGAGTCCAGTGCAAGTATCGCACTTGCTTCAGCTGGTTACAAATCAGCCACATTACTTTTATGCTAACCGGACAACCCTTAACAACTAATGTCTTTAATCGCTCCTGCTGTTATTTTTTCCTAGGGAGGCTGCTCCTGTTAAATAAGAGCTGCTTTCTTTAAAATCATCTTTTGATATGAATTTTTTTTTTCAAAAGATGCTTATTTTTTTTTTTTAGCTCAGCTGCTACGCACCCCCCAGGCGCGTAGCTGGTACGCAGCTACGCACCCCCTAACTAAAAAAAAGCAGCTGACCCGCATAGCAGCTACGCACCCCTCCTCCTAAAAAAAAGAGCTCAGCTTCGCTGCCCTGATAGCTGACCCTTATTAATGGCCTATATTATAAGAGAAGCCTTATTAGGCTGGGTCCTATAGGGGGGGTGCGTAGCTGCTGAGCTGCCTAGGCAGCGTTGCAGCTGAGCTTTTTTTTTTACTCCTACGGATGCTGACCCCTACAGACCTAAAAAAAAAATAAGCTGAGCTGCTACGCACCCCCCCCCCGATAGTTGCAGCTTCTGCTTAATAAATAAGAGCAGCTTGCTGAGGTTTTTTTGCTTATATATATAATTTATATAAAATAAATAAATATTTTTTTTTAAAAATGCGCAGCACCTCCGGAGAAAAATATAATTTATATAAAAATAAATAAATATTTTTTTTTAAAAAAAAAATATAGTAGCAGGCGTGCTCCCTAAGGGCCAGCCAAAAAAAAAAGGAGGGCAATATTAGCCGCCTTAAAAGCGGGTTATAGTTAATAGTTGGCCTACTTTACCCCCCCCCCCTTAGGAGGAGGGGTAGATCACCCCCCCCCCCCTTTCTCATTTTAGCTCCCCCCCCTTAGATTTTTTTTTTTGCTTGCTGCGCAGCTTTTTTTTTTTTAATAAGCAAGAAAAAAAAGCACCCATGCTACGCCTTATAACAAAAAAAACCTACGTACCCTTCCTTCCAGGGGGTTATAGTTATAAGTAGGCTAGGGGGGGGTGCTAAGCTGGCTGTAAAGGTGGCCTCATAAAAAGAGAGGGAGGATTTATTTTTTTACTCCTTTTTATTAGCTTAGCCTGATTGCGCTTATATTTTTTTTTATAGGTGTGCGTAGCTGCCATCCTCTCCGAGAAGTTACCGAGGGCTACTGTCTAAGAAAGCTCCCCCCCCTTAGGTTAGCTGCCTCTTTTTCTGCCTACCTTATGCCAGGCAACCCCCCCCCCCTCTCAGTAGAAAAAAAATAAGGGGGGGGGGGGGGGGGGGTAGGCGGCTTAGGGGGGGGTAGGCTTAGGGGGGGGGGGGTAGCCTAGCAATAGTATTAATATGTCGATATTCTAATAATTTAGTTAAATATAAATTTAGTACTTTATACCTAAAAACCTTTAAGTTATTTCAGCTAAAGCCTATCTATTTTTAAATATAATATAAAAATAATACTTACCCTCTCGAAGACCTGCTCCTTTGAGGTTTTTAACCTTTATTTTATCTATTAATCCAAAAAAAAATTCGTCTTATTATATGACGTATATTTAAGAATATATTAAAGTAAACTTCGTGCCTATATGCTTTCAGCACTTATTTAAACTAACATAGCGTTCCTGCCGTGCCTATGTTATATATCTACTAAAGTGTTAGTAACATCCTTGTGGCCTCCTTCTAAGAAGGACTCATGTCTGGCTAAAAGCCAGCTGGCCTTATTTAGGAGGGGCTTAATAGGGCCAATTATGACTTCTTTAATATTGGGCACATAAACAACAGGTAAACCATAGGTTAATATACCCAGCTCCTTTCGTACGAGGGATATATCTTTATTTTATTCTAATTTCCTCTAGAAGATAGAAACCATACTGTTTTACAACGTATTTAACCCAGCTCGTGTAACTTATTAATCGACGAACAGTCGAACCCTTCATGATTCCTGCGTTCATGTGGATAAGTTAAGCCGACATCGAGGTGCCAAACTGCGCACTCAATTTGTACTTCCTGGCGCAATTAGCCTGTTCAAACTCTGTTACGAAAAAAACTCTTTTGGGTGCGAAGGCTGCTTCGCTGCTGAGATTTTTTTACCACAATGGTTCCATTTTTGACAAAATGGTTCAGACTATGTAATCATCCTTTAAATAAATATAATATGCAACTCGTGATCTTCATGCTGGGCGTCCTCCGGATGCGTACCCCCCCCCAAAAAAATCTAACAAGAGATTTCCTGGCCTACGGACCTCTGGACCCCGTGCTGCTATATTTTTTTTTTTTAAATGCGCAGCACCTCAGGACCCTTCGGAGAAAAATATTTATTTATTTTATATAAATTATATAAATAAGGGGGGGGCTTAGGCGGGCAAAATCCTAGCATTAAAGCGAAAAAAATCTTTTTTTTATTTACTACTTACTCACCCTTTAACACCAAAAGATCCATTACGACCATTAGAGTTTATTAGAGAATAACTAACATTATCTTTCTTGTCTCCTCTTAACATTCTCTGAGATAATCCGAGAAATGATGATTCAAATTTTTTTAAACCACCCAAATATCTCATTTTAAAAACAGATCTAGCAGCAGTTCGAGGTCTAGTTAATCTACCTTTAGCTTCTACTCTAATACCTCTTAATTTAATATGTTTTATAAATTTAATAACATATTTTGTTATATCATTATCTGCAAAATAAGGTGGCCTCTCCTCTCCCCCTAAGCTGCTATAAACTAAGAGCTGCTGAGCTGCTTGTTCTCTTTTTATATCTGGGAAAAAATAGAAAACTAAAGACGTTAAAGACTCAGATTTTTTTCTATTAAACATACAACTAATTAAATTATTTTTTAATTTATGACTAAAGATCGCCTCTAGGGGTTTTGCTGAATATCCCCTCCGTATAGATCCGAAGCCAAAATCTCCTATTTTAACCTTTCTGAAAGATGCTTTTAAAATTCTATATAACTTATTATCTCTATTTCTTAGTTTTAAAGAGACAATTTGCGTATAAATATGACTATTTAGATGCATTTTTTTTAAATTAACAATATTCAATACTATTTTTTTGTGATAAATTTGTTCAATTAAATGAATAAATTTAGATATAGTTAAAAAGTTATTTTTAACTTTATTTAATCTTATTAACTTTCAATATAAAAAAACCTTTTCTAAGTAAGATAAAGACATTTTATACAAATAATATTCAAAATTAAAAATAGAGCTCTCCTGTAGAGTGCTGAGCTCCGTTCCTGCTCCTTCTCTATGGGATAAAAGCTGCTCCTTCGCCCTGCTGCTTAGCTGAGCAGCTGAGGCTTGCAAGCTGCCTTCCTTCAAAGTAGAGGAAGCGCTTGCTATCTTTAATATATCATTAGTAATTAAAAATTTCCTCTTTAAAAGAAGTCTATATTTTCTTAGCCTTAAATTAAAAAAGATGTTAAATAAATTATTCTTTAAATTATCCTTTAAAATGTTAGTTTTAAATAAGTTATTATAAATAAAAAAGAAAGAATTAATTTTAGATAATATTTGACCAGTTCCTGAGGGGCCATTGTTTTTTTCTTGCGTGCTTTTTTTTTTAAAAAAAAAAATCAGCTCATTTTTTTTTTTTGCTTCAAAAAAAGCACCTCCTTCGGACCTTCGGACCCCGGATAAAAAAAGACTAGGGCTATGCATGCTCTGCATCACGCCGTAATTATCCTTTCGGGGGGGTACGTTGCAGCTGAGCTGCGTTGCAGCTGAGCTGCGGAGCCCTAATGTATGCGTTTTAAGAATATAAATATAAATAGCTAATAAATAATTTAGATTAGCTAAAACAATATTTATTTTTTTTATGATAGAACCCATAGTATTATAATATGCAAGATAATGTTCATCGCTTGCTAAAAATTCATATATATTAAACATTCTATTGTATAAGATAATTTTTCCCTTCGGCTCCTGAGGGTTCGAAAGGTCCGCTGGCTGCTTATAAATGTCAGCCTGCGGACCCAACGGAACCTGCTGAGCTGGTGAGCTGCGCTGCGAAAGAATTTTTAAAGACTTATTCGGTAAAAGTAATGCTTTTACTCTATCATTAAAATTAGATGATATAAACATCTGGTTTGCATTATATAAATAAAAAGTAATAATAACTTTGTTATTAGTATGTTTTAAATCACCTTTACCTAAAAAAGCTTTTTTGCTAGATAATAATCTATATCTCATTGGTAAGGGGCTGGCTCCCTCCCTGTTTTCTACCGAAGCGAAGGCTTCGAAGGCTCCGAAGGTTTTTTTTCCTTCGAAGGGTCCGTTGGGTCCCTTGCCCGGGGTGCGTTGCAGCTGAGCAGCGTTGCTCCCGAGCTGCTGAGCTGCGAAGGCCTCTTTACCCCTCCCGGGCTGCTTATTTATATAGGCATCCGGAGCATGCGTAGCATGCGGAGCCAAAAAAGAAGGACAGCTTCCTAAGGCAAGCCGGTTAACTGGGGGATATTTTAGTCTAATACCATAGTTAAAATAACCTTTAAACAACTTCATAAGACTAATATCTGCGACTGGTATTGTTTTAGGGTAATTTTTATTATAAGTGTAAATACTATTATACCATTCTTGTGATGCTGGTACAAAGTGACGGAAGAAGTTAACATTTTCCCCCTGACACCGCTGGCGAAGATTATTATGAGGGGAAGTACGTAGCTGCTTTTTTTTTTTATTACTACGGATCCGAAGGATCCGAAGGGGGGCTTGCAGCAGAGCTGCTGAGCTGCTGAGCCTGCGTTGCTGCTGAGCTGCTGAGCCTGCTGAGCCAGCTGAGCCAGCTGAGCCTAAAAAAAAAAAATCAGCTGCGCAGCTGCTATATTTTTCTTGCTGCGCATAAAAAAAATATTTATTTATTTTATATAAATTATATAAATAAGGCAGCCGAGCTTTTTTTATATAGCTGGAGGCCGAGCCTGTGCTAAAATCCCTATAAGGGCTAAATTTTATTCATTTTGCCTGCTTTTTTAAAATTTATTATAACTTTAGGTGGGCATTATTTAATTTTACCTGAGCTTATTACTAGATAAGCTATTACATTAATATTTAATGATTAAAGATTATTTATGATTATATTTAATAAAAAGGATGTTGAGAACAATTAAATTTTTTTCCCCTCCTATCAGGGCCCTCCTAATTAAAAGCGGCTTTTGGTTAGCAAGTTCCTTGTTTGCACCCCCTCCTCCTTTTATGTCCTGACCGCCCATAATTAAAAAAAAAAATTTTTAATAGTCGTTGAACGTTTTTAAAAGATATAGTTCCCCACGTAATCCCCCCCCCCCTGATATGAGGCCCCTTTGATAAACTTTTTTCTCCCCCTTCTTAAAACCTCCCTCCCCCCCCCCTGATAGGCTTGCTTAGCCTTGCACCATAAATAAGAGCTGCTACGCCCCAGGGGAAAAGTTGGATCCGTTGGATCCGTAGGATCCGTAGGCGGAAGGGGGTATGCAATTTTTATCAAAATCGCCCCTGGTGGGATCCGTAGGGATCGTAAAAATATATATCTTTGAAACTTCGCTTCAAATAAACTAAAAACCATAAATATCTCAGAGTTTTTTAGTCTTTTTTGAAATTAACTCAATTAAACCCCAATAAATACTAATAATTGTATTATTATTAGGTAGGGACAAATCCTATCCCTAGCGTAGCTTTTTCAAAAACCCAAGACCTTTCCTTTCGGCATCTTGTGATCATATGCCCCGCTTACGCGACTGATAGACGTGTAAATCAAACAGTAAAGCAAGATTAAGCCATTAAACTTGACAAGTAATTATTATATTATTGCTCTATCTTCCTAAGCTGCATGCAGCACAAGAATCCAGCTTTTACGCCTTGCAAGACCAATAATATAACTATGATATAAATAAATATAAATCCGCGTAACGGCTAAAATATTCACAACATAGTTTACATCTATTTTCAATATAGATAAAATCTTACTTGATTAAAAAAATTAGTTCTAACTCAATAGATATATAGGTGGATTGGATCTAGCTCTCCGAAGGGCTATCTCTAATAACAAACTAAAAAACAAAAACTTAACCTATTTTTTTTTTTGTATCCTACGGATGCCTTTCCTCCTACGGAGGAAAAATCAGCCATATGGCCCTACGGCCTAAAAAAAAAGGCAGTAGATGTTGTTATAACTAAATTATAACAAATTTACAAAATTAACTTTGGATACACCCAGGTACTTTTTATGGGATCTGTGCCCCGCATAAACTGCCTCCTAGTCATCGTTCCTCTCCGAAGGTTTGGAAATGATTATATAAAAATCACGTAAATTATATTTACCAATATGAAAAACTAAATAAAGGTGTTTCAATTTCGGTCAAGTAAATTAAGACCTACCTTATGCACTAAAAATGCTGTTTATCATATCTAATAACTAGTAACAGTAAAGCTGCATAGGGTCTGGCGAGATAGGTTGTTTTATTACTAAAATTTCCCCCTCTAAGAACCGTACGTGCGACTTTCATCGCATACGGCTCAAGCAATATGTTATAAATATATAGTTAAGGTTTTACACAACTTATTTTCCAAGATATACTATTTAAATCTATTTCTATTCATTGCATTTTTAATACTAATCATGAGATCTAGTTTACCTTTTTTATGAGCATCCTCAGACTTCAATTTTATTATTTTCTTTCAGTCTAAAAAATCCAAATTTTTAATAGTTTTTAAAGGATATTTATCAAAGAATTCTGTTACAACCCTATTATCGTTTGAAACATATCTTGAAACAAAACGAACTCTTTTTGCATCTTCCAAAGATTCGATATTATATTTAGGTTTTAAATAACCACTATTAAAAAATAATTTTATAGCTTCTAATAATTTAATCTCATGACTGTTTTGAGCTATTTCAAATGTAGCTGCAACCCTTAATAAAGGTTTACCTCTGTTATTATAATTACCTATGTTGATTTGAAATGAACCTTCTCCATCTACAAATCCTCTTACCCACTCTGGATCTAAGTTTATATTAACTTTATTTAAATAATGCCATCTTTCATCAAATAATCTTTTAGAATTAATATTGTCTTTACATTCCAAAACTGAACAAATATTTTTGGATTTTCTATAATCAATTATACTGTTTTTTCAAGTTAAATAATCTAGTTTTTTAGAACCTTGTAAGGGGTAATTATCAAAGTGAGGAATTATAATATTTATAATGCTATCTAAATTTGAAACTTGAAATTTATAACCTTTAGAATCTTTATTATCTATCACTACATTACCACAATTAAAAAAGGCTTTTAAACCATATAAGACACTTATAGAATGTACTTTTTGTGTTATTTTATAAGAAAAAGTTACTTTATTTGTATTCTTGTTGTAATTTATACTAAAATTTCCTTCACTATCCGTAATACCTGTTACATATCAATCATTAACAAAGGCTTTAGGGATATCATTTATTGCGACTGATGCGTTTATTTTATTATCTGTATATGTATTATTTGCCATTTTCATAATATCTAAATTGTTTAAAACTATATAATATATATAACATAAAACCTGTTCTAAGTCTGCATCTTTTCAGATTAGCTAAAAAAAAATACCATTCCTAATGGAATTTTTAAAGCCTATTTACGTCATTACAACATAACATTCGCTTTTTAAAACATCCTTTACCCACTAATGTATATTTAATTTCACAATTAAACTTCCTGAGTATTTTTATCTTTTATATTTGTCCTACGTTAAAGATAAAAATAAAAAAGGGCATTATTGGGCTTACCTAGTTTACTTAATAACACTTTAATTATAGCCTTAGGATCTCACTATACGCACATTGACATTAGACCCATTAATAAATAGACGAAAAACTATTTATACAATCAATGGCATCAAAACATTAGGTTTTGATGTTAGACTACGCTTCAAACGTGAGTTCAAAAAATTTATCCTTAGCTATATAGCTCACCTTCCTAAAAAAAAATTTTTTTTTTCCTTTTTAGGTAGGACGTATTAAATACTTATTAACGGGCTTTACACAAAAAAATTACTTTTAATGCATACCGTTTGAGCTCAGATGATGGGTTATCTGGTGGGATCTCACCACATTGTTATTAAGCACTTTTCTAGTCGCACTCTCGTCTATCTAGAGGTAAACAGTATCTGCACTGTTATTCCAATTTCACTGAGCCAATCCTTGAGACAGCTGTTGTATCGTTAAATCATTCATGCAAGACCGCATTTAACGGCCAAGGTATTTCGCTACCTTAGGACCCTCATAGGTAAGGCCGCCATTCATCGGGGTTTCCTTCAAAACCTAGCTTATATTAGTCAACTAAGAAAATCCGTTAACCGGCCGACATCGGGCAGAAATCACACTCAATACTTTGATTTATTATCTTATTGCGGAGTGCTTTGTTTTAATTAAACAGTCGTACAACACTATTCCATGCTTCCTATTCTTTACCTCATATTAATGAAGAGGAATGGCACTCCTTATTCCGAAGTTACGGTAGTTAGTTTGCCGAGTTCCTTAAGGATTGTTCACTCAAACGCCTTCGTATTCTCTACTAGCTTACCGTCGGTGGTATTTAGGTACGGTTTTTATCTTAATTAAAGATAGGTCACGGCTTATTTATAAAGTAGGTTTTTCCAGAACCTCCCTCAACTTTTCTTATAAAGTTTCTATAATAAAACATATAAGAAGGAAGGTTGTTACTAATGAACTAAAAGATTTTCTCATCGTTTAATCCTTTAGGTTGGTAAACTTAGAGGCCGTTACTTAAAAAAAATACCATAAGCTTTAGGCGAGGGTATATCCCCTTTTTCGTTACTCATGTCAGCATTATCACTTGGGTTATCATATATTTATTATTAAAAACAATAAAAGTAACCATTTGGATTTACCCAACGTTCTGCTACCCCATAAATATAAATAAGATATTATATTTTGGTATGGACCCCCAGGCTAAAGATTCGTTAATTAATAATATAAAAAGTGAATTTTTATTTTTAATCCCCCTGGTCCCCGAGGGAACAAGTCCCCCTGGGGACTAGTGAAAAATAATTACTAAATCTAGAACTGGTTTTTAATTATTTATACCTATGGACAAGGTGTCGGTATGTTGTTTAGATCCGTTAAATCTTCGGTGCTCAAATTAATGTAAATAATATACTAAACCAGTGCTCTATTACGAGATCTTTAAAAAATGAGCCGCTTCTAAGCCAATTTCCTGGCCGTATTTTAACTAAACATCCTTAATTTCACTTAACAATAATTTTGGACTCTGGCGATTAAATTTATCATACAAATAATAGACTACTTTATTACTACCCCCCTTTTAGTATTCATAAGAGATTTTATACGGCGAATCTCCTTAAGACCTGCCCATGTTAAATGTTTCTTGTCTTTCATTAGATAGGCTACTTTACACCAATCCTGAAAATCTTGCGATTTGACCCCTAGGATCGGGTATTGTAGAAAAAAAGGAATGATTTTGGTTAGATTATCTGATAATCTTCTTACGTGAAAATTAACCATCCCTCTAGAAGTTTTTTCAATACTTCCGCATCCTAAGTAAGTTACAAAACTTTTCATTAGCCACTCATCTCTATTATGCTGAGTCAGTGTAAAAATTAAACTAACTTGGTATCCTGTTCTTTGATGGCTAGTTGGCCTGATAGTTACAAAAAAACAAGCCTCCGCACTTGAAAATCCTGCAAACCAAAAGGGATTGCTCACTGTTTTATCTACTACTATGGGTCTTGCCACTGCTAAAGCATTAGGGAAAGCTTCCTGGAGGGGTTTGTCATTTATAGCGGTATTTGAGCATCTTTTTACACCTACAATTTTATTTAACCCTTCCTTAGTTAAGTGTTCTTTAGCTTTGATTAAATCAAACACCATCTTAAATAAAACGTAATCCCCTAATTTCTGTGTTATCAAGGGATATTTTTCGAAATGGCTAATAATTAGTTCTAAATCCTTAATCGATTTTACGCGATACTGGATGGTATTTATCCCGTGTTTAGTTATATATCCTGCGGAGAAGTAATTTTTTATTTGTTCTAAAATATCCCTATCTTTTTTGTGTAAGGTAACGGTAAAGATTAACTCTACTGATCAACCGTATTTCGACTTACTGTTTTTAGGGATACCTATGTAAAAACAACTTTCACCGTCTGATAACCCGGTAATAAATCAAGAATTCATTTGAACTGAAGGTTTGTCTTCGATACTATAACCGTCTTTAGAATAAAATCGCGTTTGCATAAAGTAGTTTATTTGTTTAGAAAGGATTTTAACTTGATACTTTCTTTTGAAATCCTGAAGAGTACACCTTAGCACTAAATCTGTACTCTTTCGATTAGTGCAACTACCGTCTACTCGTTGCTCTTTTACAAGATCAAATCTATATTGGCCAGTGCCTCTGGTATAAGATTCTGATCCTGATTTAGATCCGCGATATTCCATTTCTCTTTCGACAGAAAAAATTTAATTTTTTAAGCCCTGCTCTTGCAAGCGAAGGGTCATCTTCTGACTTGTTACCATCCCTGAATAATTAGTTCAGCCACATATAGTTTTTAAGCTATAGCTTGGTACCAGAAGCTTTAGGAAGTCCCCGGAGTTTGATAGTTTTAGGCACTTTATATGAGGTTTCCTAAACCCCAAAGCACCTTAACTCTTGTTCTGGGCTGTTTCCCTTTAGACATACAACCTTAGCGTACTATGTCCGATTATTTAATAAAGATCATAACCATTCCGAGTGCGATTACTCACCGATAAAATCTTCACGATTGCCCGATATATGCAAAAAATAAAATGAGAGCAAATTTCTTTAATCTCAAAATATAAGTTGCCTGAGAACACAGTTCTGTACCTGCTATGATGTTACTTAAATTACCTACTTTTATAGGTTTCGCAGAAAACCAGCTATACCAGTCAGTGTTGTCTTTCACTTACTTACCACAGTTCATCGGATATCTATACAACGATAACCCGTTCGGACTTTTATAATCCTGACTATGGTAAGATCACTAGCTTTCCATTTCATCAAATTTTCCATACTAAGAATTTCTAGTTATTTATCCAAAACTTATCTTGCCTTTGTACTAGCAAAGAGCAGGTAGTTATATTATAAAAGCAGGTATTGCACCACTACCTATTTAACCTTAGTTTACGCCGGCTAAATAAATTATAGCACTTGATTAACAAGAGCTTTAAGCAACTCCTTTAAAGAAATTATATAGGAGTGTTTATTTTCTTCCCCTATTCATTCCACTTTTTATTAGTTGTACTATCTCTACATCTTGTTTATTTAACAAATATCCTTTAGAATTGATTATATTAGCAACTTTAACTCAATCTTCAAAATCTTTAGCTTTCACACCTAATATATTATTATTACGAAAAAAAGGTATAATTTTTTCAAGATTGTCCTTATTGCTCTCTACTATAAAATCCGCCATATTATCATATTCCACCAAGCGACCACAATTTAAATAATTAATAATATTAGTCATAAGTATTTTATCTCTTTTATGTTGTGAGATAATAAATCTTAATACTATACGAAATTTATCTTGTTGTTCTTGTTTTACCCCTATACTGGTAAAAAGGCGAATTAATACACTAAAAGAACCATCTCCACGCTGGGCGTAAACCCTGCTATTCACTGGGGGTGTGGTATTGTTTGATCACCTACAGCTGGTCTAGGATAAGGTTTACTAAGGGGAAAAAGAGCTTTTAGCTTTTGAGATAATTGTTAATTGAAGCTTTAAGGTTAACTATTTTTTTTTTTTAAAAAATGCGCAGCACCTAGGACCCTACGGACCCTCCGGAGAAAAAAAAGCCATCCTCAGATAAATGTTCCTTTTCGTTCATGCTGGTAATAACAGTTTTAAATAAGAGGTAATCGCCTCTTTTCTGCGAAACTAAAGGATATTTATCAAAATGTGGGATAATTACAGTTTGAATATCTTTTAAAGATTTTACTATAAACTCAAAGCTATCTCGATTTTTACCTGTACTTTGTATACTACCTCTGCAAAAAAAAGCTTTTAACTGCTCCAACACTCCGAGGTCTTTTTTATGTAAAGCTAATTTAAAGCGGGGAGATATGCTATAGCCATTTTTAACCCAGGTGTTTTTTTGAAAAGTGACAGTAAAACAACCTTCTGCGTCTGCAAATCCTGTTACAAATCAAGGATCTAACTTTAAATGGATAGTTGTCTGCAAAGATAACTTTGTATAATGTCTAGAAAAAGATAGATTAGGAAGGACATTGATTACTGATAAGTTTCTTTCGAAACTATCTAGAGTACATCTTAATCCTGTCTTAAAATTTAACTTCGTCGCCAAGTGGCATCCTGCCTGGTTAGCTAGAAAATTTAAAACAGGATAACTACCGTCTACTCGTTGCGCTTTTACAGCTCCAGGTTTTTTTATTTGGATCCGCTGCAAGCAAGCACTCCCCGATAGGAGGTGAAGGCTGCCTTGCTTGGATCCGAAGGGTATATTTAAACCTATTGCTGATTTAGTTCCGCGATTGCCCATCTTGCTTTCGCTTGTATCCAAGCTTATTACCTTACATGAATCATTACTTCATCCACCAATAATGTTTCCAATATGGCTTGGTAGTTGGAGTTCTAGGGTGTCCCCGGAATTTGGTTGTTTTACCCACTTTGACAAAGTCCTAACTTGTCAAATTGCGGGTCTAATTTTAGATACTAATTCATTAATTCATAATTGGTTTATCTGGGCACGAATGCTCGCATCTAATATTAACTTACTGACCCATTATGCAAAAGGTACGCTATTACTTTTTAATTAAATAAAGCATTAGCTGCTTATAAGACTACTAATTCAAACCTTTCCTTCACAGTACTATACGCTATCGCTTATATATTATATTTAGCCTTAGAGGAAGGTTCCCCTTTGTCAAATAATTGTAGAAGGCTAAGCCTAGACAATTATAAATAATATATTATTTGACGTATTCAAACAGGAGGTTATACCCGTTTTACTTTTTTAATATATCTATAAAAAAAAAAATATGATGCAATATAAATATAAATAGGCTTTTCTATTTTCATTCACACTAATCATAGAATCTCGTTTGATTTATTTTCCTAAAGTTACTAAGATATTTCAATTCACTTCGTTTATTATTGAATTTCTCTAAGAGTGCATGTGTAAAATAATTAAATAACCAAACACAAATTAATCTCTTTAATATATAGCTAGCCCTCCTTAATAGTCTCTTTATATACATTACTACAATAGTAATAAAAAATAAATTGTAAATATCATACATACATACTACTACTATATACTATTTATAAACTATAAATAAGTTATTATTAATTACTATCCCGTTCGGGGATCCTTTAGGATCCCCTTGCGTAGCTTGGGATCCCGCAAGGGATAAATAAAATGAAGATTACTAGTTCCTGAGGGGCCAGGAACTGGTCCCGAGGGGAACAAGTCCCCCCGGGACTTGTTTTTCATAAATATATGAAAAACATTGTTTTTTTTTTTAAGAAAAAAAAACTAGTTCCTGAGGGGCCAGGAACTGGTCCCGAGGGAACAAGTCCCCCCGGGACTTGTTTTTCATAAATATATGAAAAACATTGTTTTTTTTTTTAAGAAAAAAAAACTAGTTCCTGAGCGGGGCCAGGAACTGGTCCCCCGAGGGGAACAAGTCCCCCCCCCTGGGGACTTGTTTTTCATAAATATATGAAAAACATTGTTTTTTTTTTTAAGAAAAAAAAACTAGTTCCTGAGGGGCCAGGAACTGGTCCCCGAGGGAACAAGTCCCCCCCCCCCCCTGGGGGACTTGTTTTTCATATATAAATATATGAAAAACATTGTTTTTTTTTTTAAGAAAAAAAAAACTAGTACCTAAATTCTTATAACTTAAGCTCTTTCCACCCTAGGACGATGGTCTAGGATTTATTAAAGATTTATCGCTAATTTGTTTTTCATTGTTATCATCTATATGGGTAATACAAGGTATAAAGACTAATTTAATATAAAAATAAGTATTAATTCTATCACGATACTTCTTTAGATCATACTGTTTGAATAAATTAATCAACTTGTATATAGAATAAATAAATAGGCTAAATTTTTGCTTAAAATTTTTTAAACTTGAATCTGTATAAATCTCCCCTTTATTTATCATACAATTATCTATACCTTTTCTAACTCATATATAAACCTTATATCTAACATTTGTATCTAAATATGGAAAAAATAACCTTTTATATATGGTATTTAATATATTTAAACCATATATATTTGTTATCACACAATAATTACATAACGCATCCGGTTTAAGAAAAATTGTAACTATACCTTTTGCGTCGGGTGAAAATTTAAATTTTCCAGTATAATTACGATCTTTAATAACCATACCAATACTATTGTCGAAATAAAGAGGGTTAGTAGGCATAGGAAAATGAGCAAATCTTAAGTCAGTCTGCTTACACCAAGAACTATTATATGCAGCGGATGATTTACTTTTAGGTTTTAAGTTAAACATATATATCTCCATTACAGGATTAATTAATTTTATATCATATATCACAGGATTTATCTTCTTAACAATAAAAAGCAAAATTTTATCCTTATAATTATTGAAATTAATAACCTTTAACCCTTTATATAACCATTTTTCGAAATATTCTTTTCTATCATTTATAAATCATGTGTGATCCATAAGTCTAATTCTCTCAGGGGTCATCTCTAAAGGGTCATGAAAAAAATACTTATTAGATAAAGGTAAGTATCCGTAATTAGAATGCATTTCATTAACGATATTTTTATTAAGGTCTAAATTAAAAACACTTTTTGGTAATATACCAGAATATTCACCATAAAAGTTAAAACATAAACTATAACCCTGATTATAATCTAAATTAGGAAATATTTTAAGAAAATCATTAAAAAAATCGGATTTAACCAGATCGTCCTTAAAGTTATAAATACTATAATCAGTAGACGACTTCGGCTCCAGCTTATTAAAAATATCACATAAATCAGGTAAAAGTAATACAGCAGTACTGGTTTTCTCGTCAAAAATAATATTATCAAGTGATGAAATTTTTCATCTTCTAATAATTTTACCGGATTTTTTAGTGAAACCCCTCTTAGATAAGGAGCTAAAGCAATTGTTATAGTCTTTACGGATAAGTATCTTTGTAGATTTAAATTTTAGACTTATTCCTCTCAAGTGGGTAACGTTATATTTAATCTCAGTAAAAGGTAAATAGTAAGAAGCTAGAGGGCTTATAAGGCGAGGTAGGCTAATAAATCTAAGTGTATACTTTTTAAAAGCGTAAATCCGCCCAGGAGTAATGAAAGATAAACCTTGTACTATATAACCTCTGGATATAGCATAATAGAATCGTATTAGTCCTATCGTATCTGTTGACAAAAGAACGGGTATAATAGCAAGTAAATCATGGTAAAAAAGGTATAAAATTATCATTGTTATTTTTGTATAGTTATGTTTGAGAAGCAAGTTCTAAAATTATTTATACTAGTGTAAGCACACAAGTCGCTAATAATGTTCTTATTGGATAATTCCAGTTAATATTTTTTTTTTTTTTTTGTAAGAAACACTATCGCAGTTTTTTTTTGTAAAGTGGAGATAAAGGTTGTTTTTAACATTTTTGTGGAGAAAATAAAAAAAAAATCGGTAAATCTTAAACTTTTGGAGACCCGGCTCTTACTAAAAAGGTTTTTTTTCCTATTATCGCTTAGGCTCTAAATTACCAGATAACTTTTTTTTTTTAATTATTCTATTAACGACCTTAATTCTTAAATTATTAATACTATAAGATTTTTTGATTTAAAATATGAAGGAATAAACCCCTCCCCCCCCCACCCTCCACCCTCCCCCCCCCCTCCAGCCTCCCCCCTCCAGCCTCCCCCCCCCCTCCAGCCTCCCCCCCCCCTTACTACATAAAATTATTATAGCAGCAATACTAGCTACTCTATACAAAGGATAGTTACGAACATCTAATTCATCACTCTTTCAAAACTTTAATCATATATTTAATTCTATAAGTTAAAAAGATATAAAAACTAAAGATAATAGCTAAAACAGTACAAAGAACTAAACCCGTAAAGTATAATAAACCATTACAAAAAAAAAATGAGTTAAAATAAGAAAAATACTTATTCCACCAAGTACTCTAAAAATTCTAATAATAGGATTAAGGTTAAGCAGGAAAATATGATTAGGAAAGTCGGAGTAAAAATACCTTTTTTTTTACACCTATATAAAATCTAGAAAAAATATTTTTATTGTTATTATTTTTTTTCATCTTTTTTTCTTGCTCTGCTTTTTTTTTTCTGTGCTGAGCTGCTTTTTTTTTAAGAGCGCTCCGTTAACTTCTAGTCTTATTTGTACTAGTACAAGGTTGAGTATTGCACAAGTCGCACATATAAAATCAATGAAATATGCAGTAATATTGCTATTGAAAAGGAAGCCTACGCCGACAATATTAAGTATAACCCTAATTTACACATAAGAATACAAAATAATAACATAAAATAACAAAATGATAAGAAATAATTACTACTTTTACTTCACAAATTTAAGTACTTATTTAATAATAAATCCAAATATTTACCTATCTTATTGTTTTGTATAGAAGCTGGTATATATTTAACTAAATCAGGCTTCGCACTTATTATGTATTTAGTTATATATATGTTCAAAATAATATATAGAAATACCAGAGCACAAATAAGAAATCCATTAATCTCAACCAATAAATTTAAAGGATAATCCTTAAGCACATTATTTCCATTAGATGTTTCTAATAAATTAGGTATGAATTTTTTAACATTATTTTTAGTATCTAAAACTTTCGACATAAAAGTAGTAGTTAACTGTACAGCACCTGCAGTTGCCACACCTGCAGCTAATTTTACAGCTGGAGGACCTGCAACATACTTAGCAACTTGAATACCAGCACCAGCACCAGCACTAGCTGATATCGCTGCCGCTACTTTACTATCAACGGAAACACTAACTTTTCCATTATTAATATTTACTGTGGCATTTTCCCCTATATTTACGGAAGACCGTCCGCTGTCTTTATCAACCATATGATAAATTAACTCATCATTAGATATAACAGAAAAATCTAAACCCCATATAGCATCTAACCCAAAAATATGTGAAATAAAGAGAAATATAAAGCTAGTAAATAAAAATAAAATATTCAGAATAATAGGATTTGTAACTAGTAGTCTATCAATAAAACCCGAACCTCCCCTATAAAAATGCAATCATAGTGTACAAACAATAAAACTAAACAAAAAACTCATAAATATCATATATAAAAAAATTAAGGTTAAAGAAGACAGGTTTCAATCTTCTAGTGTTATTTATACTAATACAAGATTAGTCTTGCACAAGTCGCTAATAGTTATTTTTTTTTCTTATAATTCTTCATAATTAGTTCTAAACTATCGCAGTTTTAAAAACACCGGGGGGGGATAAAGAGCCTTCCCCCCCCCCCCTCCTCGCCAATTCCCCTCTAGGTGAATATATAAAAATAAAAGATCATTTCCTCCTAAAGGCTAGTTACTAAAAACACCCTATTTTATTATATGACCATACGATTTTTAATACCTATACTCACAATTTGCCACATTTTTCCCACCAGATACAAAAAACGTCTGAATGGAAGAGAATAACAAGATGTTATTCCCTAAGCCCTTCATTTATATAAAAAAGATTTTAAGAAATTTAGATCCTTTGATTTATATCTTTCTATTGAGCAATTATATGACTCGAAGACTTTCATTTCTCTTTTTGATAATTTGGATCTTTCTATTAGGTATTCTCTCCTTTTTAGGCTTTGTTATTCTGAGGAGTTATATTACAAAATGCTTGCCACTCAGTATCATTTATTTCTTTCGGATTTCTCACTTAAAAACCAGTATTTAACTAGTTTACAAAGGACTCTAATTGATAGACTTGAGGTCGCTGAAGACCTGTATTCTTTCTCCGATTTCCATGTTAGGTATATTCAGATTCTGGCTTTTAAAGTTGTCTATAACGATAAGATTAGACCCTCTAAGCTAGCCATCCAATCTTCCCGTAGTTTATTTAGTTCTGATCCTAACCTGTCCGAGCATAATCATTTGATTGATTCATCTAAGACTAAATTAAAATTAGTTGGTAGTCAGATTCTTTAACTATGAATTTAACTCACTACGGTTATATCCCGAAAGTTGTGAGATCTTTAACCAATATTACCCATATTTATTTAAATGATCAAGATAATAATTTTATTGACCTTATAAATAGTCATGGGGTGAAATCAAACCAATTTATTTTTGATGAATCTACTCTTGTTTTTAGATCTAAATTTTATAACCATATTACTTTTGTCCAGTCTATTAGAATCCCTTATAGTGACAGAAATAAACATGTGATTACTGTATTTAATAAAGACGGTCGTCTTATATTAAATGCAGTTGACACCCCTTTAACAGATAATACCTCCCGGTTTAGTAGAACCGTAGGTAACTTAACCAAGGTTATTGACGATAACATGTGTGTTATTAAAAGTATTCTTAAATTAAACTTAAAACCGATCCCCCCCCCCCTTGGGGGGGGGGGGATCCCAAGCTACGCAAGGGATCCTAAAGGATCCCCTGCGTAGCTGGGGATAGTTAAGAAAACTTATCCTTTTAAAAAGCTTAATGTTTCTGATCCTTTTATAGGTACTTTGGATTTAGAAACATATATGGACGATAACAATGAAGCTAAAGTATATGCTTTAGGGTTTTATACTAAACAGCATGGTTGTCACACCTTTTATATTAAGGAGACGTTAGATCCTGATGAATTAATTATGAGGTGTTTAGATTCTATGATCTGTAATAAGTATGATGATTATATTTTTTATGTTCATAACCTTGGTTAATTCGATATATATTTCTTACTCAGTGCCTTGGTGAAATCCGATAAATATAAATTTGAATTCTTGTCTAGAGATTCTTTGATTTTGTCAATTACCATCAAGGCTGATTATAAAGTTAATAAAAGACTTTTAAAAAGGATAAAAAAGAGTATAAGGATGTCGAACATAATATTAATTATAGTATCACTCTTGTTGATAGTTATAATATATTAACTCAGAGTTTAGAGGCATTATGTAAAAGTTTTTCTACAGATGTTCAGAAAGATATATTCCCTTATAAGTTTATGACTACTAAAACTTTATAAGGGAATTAAGCCGGCCATTGAGTTTTATAAGGACGGAGTTGATAGGAAACTATATGATTTAATTCCTTGTGATTATTGAGACGCAGAAAAAACAACTATTGATTATTTAACAAAGGATTTGATTTCGTTATATCAAGTTATAAGGAAATTTTCTGGAAATCTTTGACTAAACCACAAAATCCATCTCTCAACCTCTAGAACTATTTCATCCTTAGCCTTTAAAATATATCTTTCTTCTAACCGGTTTTATAAGAATAATATACCCTTAATTAGAGATAAAACTGTTTACGATGATATTAGAAAGAGCTATTTCGGTGGTATAACAGAAGTTTACAAACCCGAAGGTAAAGATTTATATTACTATGACGTTAATTCCTTATACCCTTATGCTGCTTTGAACCCTATGCCTGGTTGTATTGCATCGTATGATAATAATATAAATACACGTATAGACAAAGATAGCGATCTATTCGGCTTTTTCTATTGTGAAATACAAACGTCTAATTTATATTATGGTCTATTACCCTACCACAGTAATGGTATTATAATGCCTAATGGTGCTTGACGTTGGTGATATTTCTCCGAAGAATTAAAGTTTGCAGCCCTTCATGGCTATTCTATTACTGTTATTAAAGGTTATTATTTTAACCAAGAAATAGATGTATTTAAGGAGTATGTAAATCATTTTTATAAAATTAAGTCTACAACAAAAAACATGGTTGAGAAGCAGGTGTCTAAGAGTCTACTGAATAACCTTATAGGTAGATTTGGATTAAATATTCATAAAACCTATACAGAGTTATTATCTACCGAGTCTTTTAAGGATCTTGTCATGACTAAAAAAGTTTTAAACTTTAATGCGATAGGAGAACTCTATTTGGTTAACTATATGAACAAAATCGACAGAAAAATCTGTCAAGAGTCTGGTGTTGACTATAGAAATACTTTAATAAATGACATTAAAGATAAAAAGATCCAGGAAGAGTGTTTTGACGATGTAAGTATAGCTATTGCGTCAGCAGTTAATAGTTATGCAAGAATATTTATGAACAAAGTTAAATTGGCCTTGCTTAAAAAAGGAGGATCCGTTTATTATACGGATACTGACAGTCTGGTTACAGATATCCCCTTAGAACCAGAGTTGGTTGGAAATGAATTAGGTCAATTTAAATTGGAATATCGCGTAGCTAAAGCTTATTTTGTTAGCAACAAAACTTTTTAAACCTGGTGAACGGCTCTCATGTAATAAAAGCTAAAGGTATAAACAACCATAAATTGCAAGAAGATGATTTCATTAACCTTCTTAAGGGGGGAGTCTATTAAATCTAACAGAACTAGTTCCTGAGGGGCCAGGAACTGGTCCCGAGGGAACAAGTCCCGTATCCCCCCCCCCCCTGGGGGGATTAGGGACTTGTTTTTCATAAATATATGAAAAACATTTTTTTTTTTTTAATGCGCAGCACCTCTGGACCCTCCGGAGAAAAACTTGTTTTTCATATATAAATATATGAAAAACATTGTTTTTTTTTTTTTAATGCGCAGCACCTCTGGACCCTCCGGAGAAAAACTTGTTTTTCATATATAAATATATGAAAAACATTGTTTTTTTTTTAAGAATGCGCAGCACCTTCGGAGAAAAACTTGTTTTTCATATATATGAAAAACATTGTTTTTTTTTTTAAGAATGCGCAGCAAGAAAAACTAGTTCCGTAAAAAATTATTCTAAGGGTTATGTTAATATTGTAGACAAGAGTGTTGTCCTGTGAGCTAACTCCTACAAGAAGCGAGCTAAAATATATGATGGGATCCCAAGGTTTGAGTTGACACAAAACCATTAGAAATATCATCTCTTTCCGAGTCTATAAGTAATGGTAATCTAGACAGAAACCCATCTTACATAAATCCTTGTTTATCTCTTGTAATATGAGTTAAAGGTAACAAATCGTTGATTGTATATACTAAAAACTATATACCCTTGGAGCTTATTAACTTTGATAACAACCTCTTTTGTTTATCTATGATAACATGGCTTAAAGTAAATAAACCCAAGACTCCTGAGGTTTATACAAGTAACTTATGCAAGAGTCAGCTTATACTTGTCGAGAATAGCCTCTTTAGTTTATCTCTTGTAATAAGGGTTAAAGAAAAAAAATCCTTTATTGTTTACACAAGTAAATTTTCCAACCTGCCAACCCCTTATTTATGGTCGGACAGGGCAGAGCTCATACTTGTTGAGAATAACCCCAAATTTAAAGAGTTTATTTACTTTAAAATAGATAAGCTAAAGAGGGGAATAAAGTTTTATCTAGCCAAACTTAGCTTATCATCTCTCTCTTTACTGGTTTTATATCTCTCTTTACTGGTTTTAGCTCTAGTATTCTATAAAATAGATCCTAGTCCCGGGGGGACTTGTTCCCTCGGGACCTGTTCCTGCCCCCCCCCCCCTCAGGAACTTGTTTTTCAAAAACAATGTTTTTCATATATTTATATATGAAAAACAAGTAATACAAAAAGCTCTAGTGATTTGTGGTTGAAGATTGACAATATAGAAAGTAAAATAGCCCGGATAGATGAAAGCTTGCTTAAGATTGTTAGTAAATTAGAAACATCTAATATTGGAACTAACAGTTTAGATTGGGAACCTTTAACACCTAAACCTAAAAGTCCGTCACAGATCGCAACTAACACTAGAGATATTAAGGAGCTTGGTGCGTTATTTGACTCCCTGAATGAGAAAGTGTACAGTCTTTCTGATAAAGTTGAAAGTAATATAAAGGAGAAGGAAAAGATTAGTAAAGACCTTTAAAACTTTAAAAATCTGTTCTATTAGCTGAACAGAGTGAAATCTATCGAGAGCATGGTAAAAAGCTTGAGTTTGAGCTTTTGGATAAGTCGAAAGACAATGCTATCTTAGATAAAGAAATAATCAAGCTTGTTAAAGAATTAGAAGAGACCAGGTTACAGAGAGATGAGTATCTTAAATGATATAATGAAACTAAAGCAGAGTTAGATAACTATAAGACAAAGCAAAGTACCTCTCTAGACTAATTAGAAAAGACTTAAAAATTTTTACTATTTATTTACTATCTTAGCTTAGTATCCTATGAAAGGATATACTAATTATACGGGATAGATATTAGTTTTGATACAACCTTTCTTATTTCTCACAAAAGTCATTTAATTGGATATATCTAAATATTATTTTCTCATTAGCCTTCCCATACTATATTCAAGGTTATATACAAACACGTTTAGGCTTAGAATATAATAAAAAAAAGCCATACACAATAAAATTGTGTATGGTAAAAAAACAACTAGTTATAAGTTATACTAAGCAATATTAAGACAACCCAACACAAGCTTAAGGTTGACTAATATATGCTGGCTGTATAACTAATTGTTAATTTACTTTTTTTTTTCTGTATAGGGCAAATATATTCGGATTATTATGATTCGAACATAACAATTCCTCAACCCAAATGAGGCGCCTAACCAACCTGGCTCTAATCCGTTTAGATATTTATATAATATATATATAATAAATAGTTTCCCTGAGCTTAGCCCCTAGGAGGTAAGGGCTAATAATAAAGACTACTCTTTTAATAAAATATAGCATAGCAAAGCATAAAAGTAAAGCTCATTAGATATTAATATGTTATTTATAGTTTAAACAAAATATACAGAGAGTAAGGGATTCGAACCCTTGAAAATTATTAATTTTAACTAGTTTCAAGCTAGTCGCTTTAAACCACTCAGCCAACTCTCTTTATTTCCCCTCCTACATCAGCCCTATGGCTTCAAGTTAGCCTGTTCCCCCCCCCCCTTCTTAAAAAAAAAAGGGAGCCTACCCCCCCCCCCTATTTTTGGGTAGATGGGCTACATAACCCCTTCCTTAGGGGCTCTAGTTATTAGTAGGCTTGCCCCCCCCCCCTAAGGTGGCTGGCCTTAGAGAACTTGTTTTTCATATATATGAAAAACATTGTTTTTTCTCCGGGTCCGAAGGGTCCGAAGGGTCCGAAGGGTCCGAAGGGTCCAAGGGTCCGGAAGGGTCCGAAGGGTCCAAGGGTCCAAGGGTCCAAGGGTCCAAGGGTCCGCAAGGGTCCGCTAGGGTCCGAAGGAGGTGCTGCGCATTAAAAAAAAAACTTGTTCCTGAGGGGCCAGGAACTGGTCCCGAGGGAACAAGTCCCGTATCCCCCCCCCCCCTGGGGGGGATTAGGGACTAGTTTTTTCCTGATTGAAAAAAAAGATGCCTTGCCCCTAAAAAAACTTGTTTTTCATATATATCCTTCGTGTGCTTGTGCTCCCCCCCCCCCCCAAAGCATAGCAAAGCATTGCAAAGCAAAGAAAACATTGGTCATCTTTTTTTTGATAGGCTAAGGATGCTGAGCTTTTTTTACTTGTTTTTCATATATATATATGAAAACATTGTTTTTTTCCCCTGCCTCCCCCCCCCCTAAATAAATAAGAGCAAAAAAAAACTCGTTCCTGAGGGCCTTGTCCCTCCTAGGCTGCCTACAAGTCCCTAGGACTTGTTTTTCATATATATGAAAACATTGTTTTTCATCCTACGGATGCGCAGCACTTGCTGAGCACATGCTGAGCACCCTAAAACTCCTTCCAGAGGGGGGGGAGGAACTGGTCGCGAGGGTACATTGTTTTTTTTTTTTACTCGTACCTGAGGGCCTGCTACAGATACCGAGGCTACTAGTCCCACGGACTTGTAAGGGTTACCCCCCCCCCCCCTCCCCTACTATTTATTTAGTTATACTCTTTCCCTCCCTTTATAGAGAATGACGGTTTATATTAGAGACAAAAGGTAGCCCCCCTTATAACTTTAGATAGCTAAATTATGATTCCTCAGAGACTTGAACTCTAAACACATCCTTATCAAGAATACGCTTTACCAATTAAGCTAAGGAACCTTTCTTAACTTTTTTTTTTTTTATAGCTTAAATAATTTTAAGCTATTAAAATTTTAAGCCGATAGCTATCTAATAAATCTAAATAGATATTATTAAACCCAATAAACTAAGCTAAAAATTAGCTAAAGAAAGAATAAGATGACAGCCTTTATTTAAGAGCAAATTAGATTTCACTAAATTACACTAATAAAAGAAGACGATAAAAGTGAGACGCAGCTTAAAAGCAGCTCTCTACGGCTTGCAAGAAGGACCCTTCGGACCCTTCGGACCCTAAATGTAGTAGGGCTCTTTATAAAAAACTTAAAGATAATATATTTACCAAATCTAACAAGTTAACGGAGAAGCATATAAACAATAAGATTAATAATGTTAATATAGATATAGTTATAGTTAGATAACTAGACAATATTATATTTTGCTCCTTTTTCCTTTTAAAAAAAATTTTATTACCTACGGATCCTTCGGATGCGGAGGCCAAAAAAGAAGGTACAGAGTTAAATGAACTCTGATGCATATTAGAGTTAAATTTGTAATCTGTTTTATAAAAAAAAACTTCTTTTATTATATTTAAATAATATACTGCACTTATTACACTAGTTAATATGGCAATTAAAACTACAAAAACATAACCACTATCTAATGCAGCACTTAAAACCATCTGTTTTGCAAAAAAACCTATAAGAGGCGGTATCTTTTTAATTTTGATAGAATTTATCTAAATGTGTGAACTCTATATCACGTAGATCTTTTTTCATATCTTCAGTAAACTTCTCCAACTTCATTTTTCCATCTAGCTCTTTATGCTCTCTGCTTAGAATTAAATCATGAATTTTTTGCATATTTTTATGAGCAAAATATTTATAACCGAACAAAGGCAATTTATTTAAATACTCAAAAAGAAGAACCTTAGAATCTTTTTTATCCGTTCTTACAACATATATCTTTTCAATCCCTGTAGTCCTTTTTCGATTGATATTACTCTACTGTTAACTAGTTTAGCAATATCCTCCTTATGAGAAAAATTACTTTCATTTACAGAAGAATTTACTTTTCTTTCATAATGCTGTTTCTGACTAATATATAAATAATAAGTTATTCCTGAGCTACGCACGCTGATTTTTTTTTTAAATGCTTTTTTTTTTTGCTTGCTGCGCAGCAAGCAAAAAAAAAATCAGCAAGAAAAAAAAGCACCCCCCCCCCCTAAGGGGTGCGAAGGCGAAGCCTGCGAAGCTACAGGTAAATCTTTTTAATTTCCAGTTTAAATAAAAATAACCGTCTGCCTCTAAAAATCCAGATAATCAGGCAGATTCTCCTAAAGGTGTTTTATCTAAACCGAGTAAAGGGATTGATTCACTACAATATTGGTTTAAATTTTCAATTAAACGATGTAAAGCTTCTATTTTCGGTGTACGAAAATGTCCGTTAATTAAATTTACCAGGTTTATTAAAATATCACGTTTTTTAATAGTTAATCTACCACTTTGCCCATTAGGTCTAATACTTATATAACCACCCTTTAAATTTTCCTTTATTTTTTCTCCGAAGGGTCCTGAGGTGCTGATTTTTTTTTTTTTATTGCGTGCTTTTTTTTCTTGCTGATTTTTTTTTTGCTTGCTGCGCAGCAAGCAAAAAAAAAAAGCATTTAAAAAAAAAAGCTGCAATCAAAAAAAAAAAAGCATTTAAAAAAATTGAACGCAATTTCAATATAAGCTGGTCAGGTTTTTTTTGTTGATAAGTTCCCTACTGAAGATACAAAAATATATAGTCACCTTCGATTAAACCCGCTAAGTATCTAGCAAAGTTGCTATTTTAATTAAACAAACCTAAAGATTTGGTTGAATATCATCTACGGAAAATCTTACGTAAAGACCCTAATCCCTTAAAATCCCTTTTGGGTAGGAATAAGAAGGACTAGGGTTTCTTTAATTATTATTACTTAGATTTTACTTTCAATATGAACTGTATACTTATTAAGATTGGCTTTTAGATTTTTAATTTCTTTTGATCCTTGTTAAATGTTTTTTATTTTCTACCATACATAGAATTTCTTTTCAAATCAAATAATTATTTAGTTTATTACCAACTAAAGTATATGTATCAAAATGAGATAATACTTTAAATCTTTAATATTATTCACAGTAAAATAAACCATTTGTTGTTTAGAACTTAGATTAATTCTTCCTACACCAAAAAATTTCAATAAACGATTTTTCTCCGGGTCCGAAGGGTCCGAAGGAGGTGCTGCGCATTAAAAAAAAAATGCGCAGCACCTCAGGACCCTAGGACCCTAGGACCCTACCGGACCCTAGGACCCTACCGGACCCTACCGGACCCTACCGGACCCTACCGGACCCTACCGGACCCTACCGGACCCTACCGGACCCTACCGGACCCTAGGACCCTACCGGACCCTCCGGAGAAAATTTTGAAAATTTCAATAAACTATTTATTAAAATATGTTCTCTTTCATGCAATCCACTATTAAACGAATACTTACATAATTAGTTCCATATTCTACACTAACCGTAAAAGAACCATCTCCCTCAATAAAACCGGTAACTCAGTATGGATTAAGCGGGGCAGATGGACCTGTATAGACAGGTCTTCCTAATAAAGGTACAGTGGGAAAAGCAAGTTTTAAACTTTCAGATAAACCCTTATTAAGAGCTGATTTTAAATGAATTATTTGGGCTTTACCTTTTTCTGTAAAATGTTTTTTTTTTTTTCAAAATAAAATAGCACATTGTCTTCATAAAAATAAATTAATTTAGCACTTTGTAATGGGTAATTAACCAAGTGATGTATAATCACCCTCATTATATCATCTAATTTAGAAACTCTATAATTAGCGTAACCATCTTTAATTGTGATTGAACCTGCGCCGAAAAAAGCTTGAATTTTTTTTCAACAGTGGTAAATCTACATTGTGTAATTTAATAGCGAATCGTAGTGCGAATACTATTTTTTTTACCGTTAGATACTTCGACCATAAAGCAACCTTCAGCGTCTATAAGACCAGTAATATAGAAGGGGTTTGGGTCTGATGCACCTAATTGTCCATTATTTGAATTAGCTGGCATACTTTTTTTTTATTTTTTTTTTTTTCTCCGAAGGGTCCCTAGGTGCTGCGCATTTAAAAAATGCAGCACCTTCGGAGAAAAATAAAATGCGCTGCACCTCGTTCGGACCCTTCGGACCCGGAGAAAAAATAGTGTCTTTTATTAGATAGGTTAAAACCCCTCTCGGCTGCGGAGCGTGCTTTTTTTTCTCCGGATCCGAAGGAGGTGCTGCGCATTTAAAAAAAAAATCAGCGTGCGGAGCATGCGGAGCATAATTTTTTTATTTCCCCGAAAGGGCAAATAGACCTGAGCGAAAGGTAAAAAAAAGGTGAATTAAATCTATTTACGGGTGTCTTCATTCTCCGTCCATAATCGCCCTGATATTGCTGGGAATAAAGACTAGAAAAAAGCCAAAGGTACGAAAATTTGAGTTTAGATAAAAAGTGAGAAATCTAAAAATTAATTTGGACTATATATTCATTAAGCTTAGATAGAGCCCTAATGTTTCACGTGTAGTCTCTGAGAATCCTACTAAAGGCTATATAAATCCTTTTATGAGTAGTTTTCTGCTGATTGTTCATTAATACACTCTAAAAATTTTACTAATATAAACCATTAGTATTCAGAGCATTAGAAGTTTCCAGCATATAGTGATATTTTTTTTTGTTATAATATAGCTTAATTTATTTAGCACACCCCTTGTCTATCTACTTAAGTAAGCTAGCTATAAAGGAGCTTGCTTCTTTCCTACGCTGAGCTAGGCTAACCGACAAGCTCTAGGAAGAATTATACATATATATATTAACCAAAGCGTGGGCATACCAATACCCACAAAAGAAAAAATAGTAATTGCTAAACTTAACGATAATAAAGGGTTTATATTAAAATAACCCTTCAATTGGCTAATTAGCTGTATCACGGCTGTCAGATTTATCCTACAAATAAATACATGGATTTGTGCTTGCCCGGATATGAATGAGTAGATAGAAATAAAAAGGAATAATAATACAAATATCCCTTGCGGGATCCCGAGCTCAGCAAGGGATCCTAAAGGATCCCCTGCGTAGCTGGGGGATAGAATAATAAATAGTTTCGCCGGAACCTTGGGATAGGTTCCCGCCTGGGCTTACCGCCCTTATTTTATTAGAGAAAAGACACTAATTTAAACAAGAAACAAGATAATAACGCCTCAATATAACATATTTTTATTTTCTACCCGTATTCATACCCTTTTTTAATTTATTCAACTGATCTAACCCTTCATTAGTTAAATGTCCCTTTACTTTCATTATATCTACTGCTTTACAAAAATCCAGCCTGCGGAGTAAAATCCTTAGATTTAACACCGCGTAAAGGCATATTTTTTTTTTCTCCGGGTCCGAAGGGTCCGAACGAGGTGCTGCGCATTTTATTTTTTTTTTTTAACAATCACCTCCGGAGAAAAAAAAAAAATTTTTAAAAAAATAACTTTATCGCACAAATCTTTCATTTTTAAAATTTGAAAATCCACTTTATTTTCTCTAAACCTTAAAAACACTTTACCACAACCTCAAAAATTACCGAAACTATTCATAAGTATTTTATCAATAGAATGCTGAGTTATGTTAAATCTTAATTGTACTTGAAATCCTGTTTTGGTTGTTGATGATTTAGTAATTCTAATACTGAAACATCCTTCTGTAAAACCTACCATTCAGTAAGGATCAATATTTAAATTTAATAAATCCTCATCTGAACGTTTTGGTCTAATAGCCGGAATAATATCCTGAAAAGCAATCTTTAGTAATGGAGAAAGGCGAGCTAAATTCATAGAAGCTTTGAGGGAAATAATGTAAACCTAAAGGGGTTAAATGTTCTCTTTTATTAAAGTAACTATTTGCGCAAATAATATAAAATCTTCACGTTTTTTAGTTAAAAAAGGATATCTTTCAAAGTGATTTACTATTATATTTAAATCTCTTAAAGATTGTACCATATAGTTACAAGAATTTTCTTTATAATAAATTTCTCCTACACCTCAAAAGGCTCGGATATTTTTTAGCAAAGAGAAATATTTTTTTTGTGCTTTTTTTTTTTGCTTGCTGCGCAGCAATCAAAAAAAAAATCAGCACCTGCGGACCCTGCGGACCCTGCGGACCCTGCGGACCCTGCGGACCCTGCGGACCCTGCGGACCCTTCGGAGCAAAAAAAAAAAAAGCACACGAAGGTGTAAACCAATTTCTAAGAAAAAAAAAAAAAAGAGGTTGTACAGCTCATCCTACTTTTACTGAATTGCTTTTAACTATTCTCACTAAAAAATTTGATTCACCATCGCAAAAACCAGTTAAGAATCAAGGATTTAAATTAATGGGTAAAGAAGTATATAACCTTCTTGATGTATTCAAATGGTTAGAAGGGATTCTGATTTGAGAATTTATTTCGAAACCCGTTAGAGCATACCTTAAGTGTGCTAAATTAACACATCTATGACCGTCTACTCGTTGCTCTTTTACAGTAATATTATTAGTAAACATTACTAATTTAGATCCACGATATTCCATTAATCTTTCGGTTATCTTCTGACGTATTACCGTACATGAGTGATTAGTTCATCCACTAATAGCTTTTCAACTACAGTTTGGTCTCAGAAGCTTTAGGAGCTTCCGGGAGTTTGGTCATAATACCCTTAGTAGAGGTTTCCCAGACCCCTTAGCAGGTGAATTATTTTTATCTTTTAATTGTTTATAGTTATCACTATTGTTAACATAACTATAAAAAGAATAACCAATACTAATAAGTATTATAAAAACGTTTAGGTTACTTATAGAATATTGCAATAAGTAAAATATAAAAGCATAGATAGACTCAATACTATTTATGGTTAAAGCTAATAATAAGAAACCTAAATGTGAATGAACTAGATGACTAGGCCTTTTACATCCTAATCACCCTTTCCCGAACCGTACGTGATAGTTTCCCATCATACGGCTCTCCGGTCGAAACAACTAACTGAAAAAAAGAAAAAAAAAGTAGCGGATCCTATTTCTTAGAGGCTTTTACTAGCGAAGCTGTCCATGATGCAAAAGATGACATTCCCTACACAATGCTATTTGTTTCCTTCTTGTCCTTACCATAAGTTGATCAATCTTACTCAATTTGGGGTTTAGATCTTTAAGTATTCTCACATGATGCATCTCCACCCTGTAATCCGAACCACAAGCTGAGCAAGCCAGGCCATATAAAGATGCTGCCGATAATGATTGGGTATAAAGACTCTGTATCAGATCAACTTGTTTAAATTTGAAACTTCAGGTACTCAGTTTATATTCCGCTTTAACAAAACTCACCTTGTCAGAACCTTTAAGATTACTTCCGAACTTTACGAAAACTTTTCTCTGACTACCTAGACTGAACTTAGCCGCCAATAGTTTAGCACAAGACGATTTAAGAGTGTAGTGTAGTCATGCTGATATGCTACCAAAATTACTAACGAATCGATAATAGTTTATAAATCCTCTGTATACTGCGTTGTACAAGATTATTATCTCGTCTTTGTTATTATGTAATCAAAGGAATCTTGGTGCCGGTAAGTTGGATTCCATAAAATTTGTTTCTTTCAGTTTCTTCTTAATACGTTCTAAAGGAGCTTCGAGACGGATTATCTTACCATTTCTTTTCAAATTACCATCTTTACCTCTAGAGAATGAAGTGTGTCTAGCCCTCCCGATACGAGTACCTAGGAATAGAGCTTTTTCGCTTTTGGCGTTGGTAATAACGGTTTTGTCTAAACTGAGTTCCAGCTTCAATTCAGAGGCAAGAAAGTTTCGAATTTGATCAAGAATGCTTGTGGCATCCTCTTTGGAACCTCTTATCCCTATCAGTCAATCGTCCGCGTATCTTACATAGACGAGCTTTTTGAAACTACTGTCTAAAGGGTCTCTAGATGGAACCGATAGTAGTAGCTTATGAACTTTCAATTTGGTTTGCAAATCCTTTGCCCTCATCTTTTTATTTTGATATCTACTCCATACCGAATTGATTTTGGGCTTGTTCCCTCTATCGAAACCCTGCTTTAATTGAAGTACAAAAGAATCCAATTTATCCAGCAAAATATTGGCTAAAATTGGACTTATAATAGATCCCTGAGGAGTTCCGACCACTGAGTGCTTATAGGTCTTTAATTCAAAATATCCAGCCTTAAGAGCTTTCCTAATTAACCTAAGAAATCTCTGGTCTTTGATTCTGCCTTCCAATATACGCATTAGAATATCATGGTCGATAGATGGGAAACATTGCGAAATGTCTCCTTCAATATATCATGTGGCAACCCCAAATTCCTGGAAAATGCTCTTTAATGCTGAATGACAACTCTTACCAGGCCTGAAACCATGGCTATTGGGAGAAAAAGTTGGTTCGAAAATAGCCTCCAGTATTAGTCTCATTACCTCTTGTACCAATTTATCCCTAGGAGGAGCGATAGTTAACGGCCTTTTCTTTCCATTGGGTTTCGGGATTTCTACCCTTCTAGCCGCTGAAAAGCGGAAGGAGTTATCTTTTAACTTGGCTATGATGCCATCGATAACCTCACCCGACATCCCGTCAAGAGTAGTAGCCACTATACCTTTGGTCATATTTCCAGGTTTACTTTTAATTTTACTGTATGCTAACTCATATAATTTAGGGTCAAACATCATTTTGTATAATGGATCCGCAATGTACGCTCCAGGATTCTTTCTACAATATTCAGCTAGTTTAAGAAGCTTTCTTGCGGAGTCAGATTCAACTGTACCGGACCTTCCGGCTGCGCTACTAAGACATCTAATGTTTCAACTTGGAATCCTTCCCCAAATTGATCCATTCATCTGATGATATCGTCCGAACAGATTGGGTACTACGATTCCTCTGTCACCATAGTTGTTTCCAACTTTAGGCGATCCCGAGGTTCTGACATATGGTCATACACTCCCCTTAGATCATCCACTATCTACTTTAATAATGCTTATGGCATTCTGGGTGAAAACAGTCCATAATTCAGTCAACCATTTCACAACCGAATTTGTTTCACTTGACCTATCACAGGCAAATCAAGTCCCTATAGACGAGGACCCTCATAGATGGATTTCAAACAATGCAGTTTTAATCATAGGGAGAACAGTTCGAGAGACTAATCGATCAGCCTGATTAGATCTAATTCTCCCTTTACACAAGGATGCTAAGTTCAGTCGTCGACTTTCTCTCCGACCTAACCTTGTCACTGTATGTACAATTGGACAGTACATGGATTTTAAAAATCCTAAACCACAGACAACACAACGGCGCACAATAGTACTATAAGCTAACAATCTTTTTATTCTCTTTTCTCTTAAACCAAGTATTGAACCTATTATTAATGAAATGAAAGAACTAACTAATAGGCTAGTAGTTCAAGTATATTTGTAATTGAATAAGGAATTACTTGTATAATGTACTAACTCTAATAAAAAAATTAAGATAGATATTTTTGCAATAATAGCTACAAAAGTAGTAACAATTGTAGGTATTGCATCATAAACAAGAGGAGATCAAAAATGAAAAGGTGCGGCACTAATTTTAAATAAAAAACCTACACTTAATATTAATAAAGAATAGTTAATATAATCTGATTTATCTATTGATGATACATTGTTAGTTAAACCATTACTCAAATCACTCAAACTAGTTATTATATATAAACCGTCTAAATTTGTTGTACCTGAATTTGCATATATTAAACTAATACCAAATAAAATAAAACAGGAGCTTAAACCACCTAATAAAAAATAAGTAATACCTCCATTTGTGGCTAATTCGGAATTTCTATATATTGTACTTAGTAAATACAACCCATAACTTTGTAATTCAATAGAAAGAAATATTGAAACTAAATCACTAGTTGATATTAAAAATACAGCACCTGATACAATAAATAATAAAATTAAAGGGTACTCTATTATTTTAAATTGTTCTCCGTCTTTGTCTATTAATAAAGACTTCTTGTATTGCAACTTTAATTTTCCTATAAAACTTAAAGAGGAATAAAGATCTAATAAAACTCTTCTAGGATAAAAAGCAGTTAATTGTATAATAATAGCTGAAATAATAAAAATGAAGATATGAAAATTTTGTGTAATAGCTGTTGCGTGAAATAAACCACCATACAAACCAATACCTTTAGCTAAACTAGATATAAATAAACTATTTATAGCAATAATAGATGAATAGAGTAAAACTATAATAGCTACTCTACTGTATAATATTGATTTGTCTCGTCTTAAAGTAACGGCATTAGATAATAATAAAAAAATTATAGATAATATTAACATGTAAGGAATAGGTGATTTGAACACCTAACCTGCCGTGTGTAAAACGGTTGCTCTACCATTGAGCTAATTCCTTTATATTAGCTCCCCCCCCCACTAACCCCCCCCCCCTGAAAAAGGCTGCTTCCCTCCCTTCCACAACCCGAAGGTTATACTTTTTTATATACCCTACTCATTTTTTCTTGCTGATTTTTTTTTATGCACCTACGGATCCAAAAAAAAATCACCTCCGGATCCAAAAAAACCATAAATAAGGCTACGCAGCTACTATCCTAGGGGTGCGTTGCAGCTGAGCTCAGCTGATTTTTTTTTTTGGCTCTTAGTATATAATTTATATAAAATAAATAAATATTTTTTTCTTGCTGATTTTTTTTTTGATTGCTGCGCAGCAAGCAAAAAAAAAAGCATAAAAAAAATATAGCATCCGTAGGATTAAAAAAAAAAAATCAGCTGCACCCCCCCCCCCCTAGGAAAAAAAAAACAGCAGGACAAAATTTAATATATATCAAGAGCACTCAGATTTGAACTGAGAACACAAAGTTTGAAGCTTCGAATTTTACCATTAAACTATGCTCTTTAAATTGTTTTTAGTATTCTTACTAAACCCTGACAAGGCTTTAGAATAAACCTCCTTAGGGAGGCGAGAGAGAGAGAGCAATAGTTAAACAATTACCCCCCCCCCCCCCCTTTTTTTATCTCTCCGCCTTAACAATAAATTTTAGAGCATCCTAGCCTAATTTTTATAAGGCTTCGCTGCTCTGCTGCTCTGCAGCTATGCTGATATGCTCTGTAGAAAAGCACCCTTAGGAGTGCTAGGGATGCCTCCTTTTTTCTTATAACTTTAGAGCCCTCATTTTTTCAATAAGAAAAACTGCCTACGGATATACCTTTTTTTTATTCTCTTACCTCCCATTTAGGCAACCAGCTAAGCCGGGTAAAATAAAAAAAAATATAACCTTCGGATCCTTAGAAGGAGGGGTCCTTCTTTTGAACAAAAAGCTCTTATTTTAAAATGCGCAGCACCTCCTACGGACCCGAAGGTTGCTGATTTTTTTTGCTTGCTCATTTTTTTTTTTGCTGCTTTTTTTTTTTTTGCTGCGCAGCAAGCAAAAAAAAAAAATCAGCAAGCAAAAAAAAAAAAGCACACGAAGGGGGGGTGCGCTGCTGATTGAAAAAATCAGCAAGAAAAAAAAAAAATAAGCAGCTCAGCACGCTAGCACGCTTAAAATTATTTAAGCACGCTAGCACAGAAAAAAAAATATAATTTATATAAAAATAAATAAATATTTTTTTTTAAAAAATGCGCAGCACCTCCGGAGAAAAATATAGTAGGAGCATCCCCCCCCCCTATTAGCCAGCCCCCCCCCATCCTTCAGGTATATTTTTCCCCGAAGAGGCCTTTGAAGGAAATAAAAAAAAAAAATAACCTTAGGATCATTCGCTTAAAAAAAAACAAAAAGAGCACTTACCCTTTGGTCCCTAGGATCCTACTACGATCGGAGCCCATATAAATAAGAGCTTTTTTTTTATGAAAAAGAGAAAAAAAAATTAGAAAAAATAAGTGGAGAGTTCCAGCCCCCCCCCCTCTACCTTTATAAGGGGGCTCTGATTTTTTTTCGCCAAGGACCATTGAACCTCCCCCCCCCCTTAATTTACCCTGGGCTTCCCCCCCCCCCTAAAAAAAAAACCATAAATAAAGCTACGCAGCTACGCACCCTGAAGGCAAAAAAAAGAAGGTACCCTCCTCAGCGAAGGAAGGCTCCCCCCCCCCTTAGTTGCCTATATAAATAAGTGAACTAGCAGGTAGGAGGAGTTACGGAAAAGAGATGATTTGAACATCCAGGTGCATAGCACAATATTTAGCAAATATCTCGCCTTACCTATAGCAACTTTTCCTAGCAATAATAAAAAAAAAATACAATATATTGCCTCAAGCGCCGCTCAGCAAGCTGAGCGCTTGTATATTTAAGACTTGCATTATTTTTTTAAGGCCCTCCTTTTTTTTTTTCTTATGGCCCCTAAAAAAAAATAAAGGCATAGAAAAATAAAGAAAAAAAAACCATGACTAAAACTATGGCCCTACTAAGGCTAAGTCATAGTAAAATGACTATGACAAAGCCTTTTACTATGACTAGAACTTGTTTTTCATATATATGAAAACATTGTTTTTTTTTCGGTGCTACTATCCGGAAGGGTGCGTTGCTGCGTTGCTGCGTTGCTGCGTTGCTGCTTTTTTTTTTTTGCGTGCGGAGCTCATTTTTTTTTTTGCTGCTTTTTTTTTTTGCTTGCTGCGCAGCAATCAAAAAAAAAATCAGCAAGCAAAAAAAAAAAAAGCACACGAAGGTGCTCGCTGATTTTTTTTTGATCCTAGGACCCTAAGGTGCTTTTTTTTTTGGCTGCGCTGCAAGAAAAAAAAATCAGCACCTGCGGACCCTCCGGACCCTTCGGAGAAAAAAAAGCACAGCAAGAAAAAAAAATCAGCTCCTGAGCCCGTAGGATTAAAAAAAAAAGGGAGCTCAGCTGCTGATTTTTTTTTTTTTAAAAAAAAAAGCTGCGCAGCAAGCAAAAAAAAGAAGGCTATAGCTTTCCTTAGAATAATAACCACGATAATTAATAAGATATGTAAAAAAAAAATGTACGGTCAGTCGAATTCGAATCGACACAAATCGTTTGGAAGACGAAAGGTCTACCATTAACCTATGACCGTAAAAAAATATTATTTTCCTACCTTGCTTAAAAAAAATAGGAACCCCCCCCCCCCTTAAGCTTATAAGATCTCCGGGGATCGAACCCGGAAACAGAGATTAAAAGGCTCATGTTTTACCATTAAACTAAGATCTCAAACGATTTTTTTGTGCTTTTTTTTTTAAAAAAATGCGCAGCAAGAAATCAGCTGATTTTTTTTTTTTGATTGCGTGCTGAGCTGATTTTTTTTTTTGGATTGCGTGCTGAGCTGCGCATCAAAAAAAAAAAAAAGCATCAAAAAAAAAAAAAAGCATAAAAAAAAAAGAACACCCTTCTCTCTTTCGATTAATTACTAGGAAATAATTTTTATTTTCCTCTTACTCATAAGGAGGAAAATAAAACTGAGGGCTCCCCCCCCCCTCAGCTATTATTTAACCTTTGGCTTATTTATGGTTTTTTGAATCCGCCCTACTATATTTTTTTTTTTCTTGCGTGCTTTTTTTTTTTTAAAAATGCGCAGCAAGAAATCAGCTGATTTTTTTTTTTATTGCGCTTTTTTTTTTTTTGCTGCGCAGCAAGCAAAAAAAAAAAGCATAAAAAAAATATTTATTTATTTTTATATAAATTATATTAAAAAAAAAAAAAAATATTTATTTTTTTTCTCCGGATCCGAAGGAGGTGCTGCGCATTTTTAATAAATAAGGCTCAGCAGCGTAGCTGCTACGCAGCTACGCAGCCCCCCCCCCTCAGCCCACCCTCCGGATACTAAAAACCCATGAGGACGGCTGCGTATAGCAACTTGATAAAAAAAAGGAGAGATAAAGTTATAGGCAAGGGGCTTGCCTGCTAAAATAATGGCACCCCCCCCCCTTACCCCCTTATTGAAAAGCTGATAAACGCTTTTATTTGAGAAAAATATCTTCCTCCTTCGGATATATTTTAGGGCTGACTCTATTTTGTCCCTTAGGGAGCGTAGCTAAAGATAAAAGCTACTATAAGGGTCAGCTACGCACCCTAAGGAAGAGCCCTTTCAAGGAAATAACTTTAGGGGGGTGCGTAGCTGCGTAGCAGCTACGCAGCTACGCACCCCCCCCCGGATAGTAGCCTTATTTTTAAAAATAAAAAAAATAAATAAATATTAAAAAAAAAAAAAAAAAATATAATTTATATAAAATAAATAAATATTTTTAAAAAAAAAATATAGGAAGTAAGGCTCCCCCCTGTTTTTTTTTATGATCCCCCCCCCCCTATTTTGGTCTTTTGTTTTTTTATAAGGCCATCCTTATATGGTTATATTTACCCTCTTAGATGGTTACTTTTTAAAAAGGGGGTCGTAGGAGGAGAGAAAACCTCCTCCAACTCCCACTGAAAAAAACAGGAAAATATACCTACGGATACTAATTGAAAAAAGGAGAGCCTTAGGGACTAAGGAAAAAAAAGAGAGCCTAAAAACAATTTAAGAACCTCAGTAATATATGCTAATATATAGTAGGGTCGATTACCCGCACCGTGATCCATGTTCACCATGAACTGGCAACGAGTAGCCTCCCTCCGAACCGTACGTGCAACTTTCACCGCATACGGCTCTCTGCGTTTTGTTATGAGTATTACTGGATATTCTTACGTAATTCACTAAGACTTTTTCAAATTTTCCTGAATGTATCTTCATATGACACGCGTGGCATACTGGGATTTGTTTCCTGTTTAGATTGGACATGATTTTTTTTTTTTTATGCTCAGCAGCTGATTTCTTGCTGCGCATTTTTTAAAAAAAAAAAGCACAAAAAAATCGAATCCGGATATCTTTTCCTTATGTGTTTAACATGGTGCATTTCGATTTTCTCTTTTGAATTACAGATCAGGCAGCTATCCCAGAAATTTAGTTCTGTTCCAGTTCAGTACTGCAAATGGTGATACATTCCCCACTGACATGCTTCTTGAGGGGTCTCATCTGTAATTATCCTCTGTGTAGAACCTCATTACAGGTTTGTCCTTGGTTGCTAGATCGTTCCCTAACTTAGCAAAGGTTTTCCCTCTCGATTTCAGTCTTAATTTTCTAGCTAGCGTTTTGGCGCAGGAGTGTCGGAGTATGAAGTTTATGAATAGGTGCAGATCGTATCGGTTATTGGCCATTCGATAGTAGTTACTTAGGCCTCTACTTATCCAGTTGTACCTATTCAATATACCTCGATGTTCCAGATGTATTCACGGAGTTTTTGCCGTTGGAACGTATTTCTGAAAACTACCTCTTCGTTCTATTCTTAGGAAGCCCTCTTTTATGAATTTATCATAAAGTTTGTCTTTTGGCATCAAAATCATCATAACGTTATGTCCTATTTTTACCTTTCTGGTAGTTCCTTTGAAGTTAATGGTTGTCCTTTTGTTCTCCTTGGGTTTATTAATTTGTAAGTAGAATCCCAGGAATTTCGCTTTATCATGATGTAGGTCGGTTATCTTGGTTTTCTCGAGGCTGAGTTCTAGTTTCAGTTCTTCCTTTAGGAAGTTAGCTACCATGTCTCTTATTTCCTTGGCGAAGTCTTTTGTACCGAATATCCCGATAAGTCAGTCGTCAGCGTATCTTATATACTTTATTCTATTACCGTGGGAGAGCGTTGATGGAATACTATTTCTTTCTTTTATTAAGTTTTTTATTTCTTCCTGTATCTCTACCGGTCTGTTTTTAACATCATTGTATTTGTCTCTAAGATATAGGATTCTTCTGGTAGGCTTATCATATTTAGGATTTCTTGTAGATATGCTCTTCTTCTTGGAGCTCTTGGCTTCGATTAGGTCCGTGATATACCTATCCAGTTCATGTAGGACAATGTTTGATAAGATAGGACTTATTATTCCTCCTTGAGGAACTCCGAGTAGCGAGTCTCTCTTCGATCCTCTTTCTACGTATCCTGCTTTTATAAGTTTATGAATCAGATCGATGAATTGTTGGTCCTTTATCTTGTTTTCCAGTAGTTTGACCAGTAGTGGCTGATCCACGTTATCGAAGAAACCTTTTATATCCCCTTCGATTGCCCATTTCATACCTTTCCATTGGTTGATCTGTTTTATGGCTGTCTGGCAACCCCGTTTAGGTCTGAATCCATGACTCACGTCGAGGAATTCCTGTTCGTAAATTAATTCTAATAATATAGCGATAGCTTTCTGTACTATTTTGTCCCTAGGGGAGGCGATACCTAAAGGACGCATTTTCCCGTTAGCTTTAGGTATGTATTCCCTTCTCGTAGGTTTAAATTGGAATCTCTCTGACTCCAGTTCCTCTGTAATTCTTTTTAGCACCTTAGGAGAGAATCCGTCTAGAGTTTCGTCGTCACTACCTGCAGTCATATTCCCAGGTTTTGATTTTATCTCTCAATATGCCGCAAAAAGTATTTTCTCCTCAGTAAGAAGTTTGTATAATCCAGTGTACTTACCTTCTCGTACTCTCATTTTCGACAGCATTTCCTTACCATCAAAGTACTTGTCTTTGGCAGCAGAGGTAGATGTCGAATAAAAACGCTGCCCCCCTTTGTACATTGAATGGCGTCCTCTTCAAGGTACTACTATGGGTGCTCCGTCTCCATAGGAATTACTTCCCTTAGGAGATCCTGCAATTGATTCTTCAATGGTCTTTTCTACTTTAGGTACCCGTTCTTGTTTATATCTGTCTCTCGCAAAGATGCCAGAAACATTTTCGTTTCCTGACATGAGAGGCACACTATTTTTGGGTGCGAAGCTGCGAAGCTGCTTTTTTTTTTTTCTTGCTCATTTTTTTTTTTTGCTTTTTTTTTTTTTGCTGCGCAGCAAGCAAAAAAAAAAAATCAGCAAAAAAAAAAAAGCACACCGAAGGTGCTGCGCAGCAATCAAAAAAAAAAGCACCAGCGGACCCTGCGGACCCTTCGGAGCAAAAAAAGAGGGGTTTTGGTGCGCCCTACCGAACGTGAAGTTAATACCTTGGCAGATTTTCCTTACGGAGATCCCTACAGTTAGTACTGCGTTCTCCGTGTTTATGACATGCTTTGGTCCCCTATCCATTTCGGAGTCAGGTAAGTCATATGGCTTATTGGGTCCCTTTGCAACCCCGACGTCTTTCCTTTTCCCTTCTTCACATCGAGCTAGATGCTTGTTTGAAGGAGAGATGGGCGATACGCATCCATTCAATATCCATTGCAGCGCACAAAATAACCAAACAACATCTACAAAATGTCAGTATAAAATACTTGACTCCACAATTATGTTATATAAAAAAAAAGAACAAGGTGAAACCGCCGTGCTCTCTTTTTTTATTTCCACATCTTACGACATGGTTCAGACTATGTCTTCATTGACTTTACCTAGGTCTAGCTTATTGCAAGGGGGGTGCCGCCTGTAGGCGAAGCCTCCTGCGCCCCTGCGTCAGAAAGACCTTTAATAAATATAATCATTTATTAAATTTCAGTTCGGTGCAAAGGAGGACGCTATGAAATATAAGTTTATCCTAAATACTTCTAGTCGTTTAACGTTCTTATTAAAAAAGTTTTAAGGATGATAGAAAAGCCAGATATCCACTTTTTCTACTAAATTATTTACAGCTGTCGCTTGCGCATAAAAATATCTTAATATATGGAATTGACTCTTAACGACGCTTATCCTGTGTACCCCTCCTCTGGTGAAAGCGAACCATTGTGGTTAACCCATACGTTGACGCGCGTGATAATCTAGCTTCAACCCTAAAAATTTTACTTTAATAAACTTCGCTTCAATTTAACTAACATACCTATTAAATAAATCAGGTATCCCAAAAACTTTTTTTTTTTAGGATCCGAAGGATCCGAAAGGGCTTAACCAAAAGTTTTTATTGAAATTCATCCTCTTTTACCTTGCATTTATTATTAGCAAAGTGAACTTTAATTTTATACTTTTATTTAAATTTTAATTACGGCTAGCCAAAGCTCGCACCCCCCTCCTACGGATCAAAAACAATGTTTTTCATATATTTATGAAAAACAAGTTTTTTTTGTCCGTAGGATCCGTAGGATCCGTAGGATCCGTAGGATCCGTAGGATCCGTAGGCAAGAAAAAACAATGTTTTCATATATTTATATATGAAAAACAAGTTTTTGTTTTCCCTAGGAAAACAAAAAACATGTTCCCCCAGGGGAACTAGCACCTAAATAAATTATCCATACAGAGCTAATAGGTAGCAGTGCTTCGCGCCAATGGCAAACGCCTACCCCATGTTTACACAAGCAAAAATTAAATACACTATGAAACACTACTTCACGCCTAGGGGATGGGGTACTGCGTCTTAACAAATTAAGGAGTGGGTGCTGATTTTTTTTTTTTGCTCCGAAGGGTCCGCACGCAAAAAAAAAAAAGCACAAAGGGTTACTCTATAAGAACGCCTAATAATTATTATGGTGCGTAGTCATCATTTCAGATCTTAAGTATTATTTCCTTGTATTCAGGTTTAAAACAAACAGTTTTACCAACTCTTTTTAAATGTTGCCCGCTTTCTATAATTTTAGCAATTGCTAACATTTTTTTTAAACGCAGGGTCTTTGACCCCTGCATCGGATAATTTAAAAAGTGTGGATAAATAATTTTATTCCAAATCTTTTTACCTCCTATAGTAATTTGAACTGATTTTTTACCCTTACCGTGGCTAAACACATTTAAACCTGATTGAAAATAATCCAAAATTTCCCGAACAAGACTACTATTATTAACGTGCTGAGAAATTTGTATACCCATAGATCCAAAGTTAGATTTAGTTCTCAAGTATAAACAACCATCTCCAGCTATAAATCCGTTTATGTAATTACCGTCTAAGGGTATAAACTCTGAATTACCCTTTATAATATGAATCGGGGGCATTTTGCTGTAATCCTTTCGTAAAGAATTCATACCCTCAGAAAGACTAACTAATAATTTCACCCCCTCTTCAGAACGATGTAGGTTTTGCTCCATTAGCTCTAAAGCTTGCACAAAATCATAAAAGTCCAAGAACTTAGTACCTCTTAGGGGATACTTGATAAAATGTTTTTTAATAACATCAAGGCTAATTTTATCCCGAACGATATAATCAACCGCACCCCTTTTTTCATCAATATCAATCGAGCCTACACCAAAAAAAGCTTTAACATCTTTAAGTAATGCTATCTCATTGACTAACATAGTGATTTTGAATCTCAGCATTATGGTCATTCCAAATTTTGCTCTAGCATCACGACATCTAATAATGGAAAAACTACCCTCGGCTTCTGTTAAACCAGTTACAAAATAAGGGTCTAACTTGTATAATTCTCCTTTACTACTTGAAGAATACCTAGCGAAAATTTTTTTAACTCCTTTTTCTGCCCCCCTTCTATAGCTATATAGCATAGATGGGGACAAAGAGGCTGCGAACAAAGTCCGCTCTAAACAAAAATTCGTAGGTAAGCAGACCATCTGTCCGCATCCCCCCAGACTTTCAGTATTTTTGTGGCTTAAGGGTCCTAGTTGATTACACTTCGTACGCAACAAAGCTATTATGTTAATTAAATTTAAATAAAGTATAAATCCCTGATATCCCAGATGATGGTTTTCTGTAGAGTGATAAGCTAAAACACGTCACAGACCAACCGCAATAAAAGCAGTACCAATTATAACGTGTACAAAAAATTATCAAGAACTTGCGTTATTGTTTAGACTATGTCTTCATATTAGTGCTCACTATATAGTACAATAAATTTAAAATATTGTTTACCCCCATATAGTAATTAATACGTAGAATATTTTTCCTTCCCCCCCCCCCCCCAGCTACGCAGGGGATCCTTTAGGATCCCTTGCGTAGCTTGGGATCCCCCCCCCCCCAAGGGGGGGGATCGGTTTTATTAAAGATAAATAATATTTAAAGGTTAGTCGTTTAACTTCTATATATGTCAGTAACAGTATATATTTAGCAGCAAATTGTCATTATAACAATGAGTTCTTTGCTATTAATCCTATTTTTTTTTATATATAAATTTTTTAATTTAAAACAAATTGATACCCTTTATATGAAGTACCATTAGTTACACATTCTTTTATTTTTTTTCTAGATATGTTAAGAGATTTAGCACAATCACTCATACTTTGATAAACAGATATGTTATTTTCCAAGTCAATAGCAGTAATATTAACAGCTTCACTTACTAATTTATTTGTTTCTCTATAATATCTAACTCCTTGTTTAATAATGTATGGACTATCTGTTAAATAAAGTTTAACTATTAAATGTTTTATTTCCCTCTGAAAAGAGGGAGTAAACCCTACGCAAAGTCTTTTTTCTATAAATAAATCTGAATTAGTAGATAATCTATACTTATTCATATGTAATTTTATAAAATCAAATATACGTTTACCCTCTGGAGTAGTATGATAACCATTATAATATATCTTTACTAATTCTTTTCACAATAAAAAATCTTTAGATTTTAACGTTTTTAATATAGGTTTATCTTGTTCCATTAAAGGTATTAAATATGAAATAAGGTGACCTATTTTATTAACTTCTAAAACTATCGTAGCATTACTGTGAATATTATATACTCTAGGCATAGTTAAAACTACATTAGCTTGTATATTATGTAAAGCTAAAAATTCCTTTATTTTATTATATAATTCTAACTCTTTAACATGATTTTCTAATTTAAATCTAGGCACATATCTAGATGTAGAAAATGTTCCTTTTGCATCTATAAAACCTGCTAACCAGTATTTAGTTATCTTAATACTTTTAATAGAATCAGGCACCCATCTACCTGACATATTTTGCATTTCTTTTTTTAATTTTAAAATATCTAACTTACCTTGATTAGATAAATGAAATTTATTCTTTGTTGATAATACTGCTTTTTTAAATAACATAAAATGATGAAACTTTGAACTGTTAAGAGAAAAATTAGTAAACACAGGTATAATAACATTAATTAAAGAATTAATATCATTAACAAAATAATTTACCCTATTACCCGACTTAGAAATATGTCCACATTTAAGATTATCCTTAATATATTGTAATGTTTCTATATCATCAATATGAAGACCTATTTGAAATGTAAATTGCACATTTTTAAATGTATTTTCCAAACCTGTCAATTTAATATTAAAATTACCTTCTCCATCTGTAAAACCCACTAATCACTCTAAAAATGCATTTTTATGGTAAACAGTAAGTTTACCATCTGTTTTGTTATGAGTTTCAATAAAAAAAAAACTATTCATTATATCTTTGCTATAATACGAACTTTCACTAAACCCCTCTAATAAGAGAGGGGGATCCCCTGGATCCGTAGGATCCGTTGTATCCAAAGGATCCGTAGCTTTAATTAAAAAAGTAATAAATAAATATATAAAAAGGGCTACATTAGTTAACCCATGAAAGCCTGTTGCGAAATAAAAACAAGATCCAAAAGCACCATCACTAATACTAAATGTTGAAAAGTTGTATTCTACAGCCTGTAAGCCTGTGAATACTAGTGCTAAAAATACAGTAGCAACTAACCCATATAAAGTTCCTCTTCTATTTCCTTGAATCAAAGAATGGTGCGCTCAAGTCACAGTTATCCCTGACGATAAAAGTAATACTGTGTTAAGTAAAGGTAATTCAAAGGGATTTATAGCTTCTATACCCATTGGTGGTCATTGAGCTCCTAACTCTACGGTTGGTGATAAAGCACTCGTTTTTAGATTAACTATATGTTATTTCGCTTACAAAGTAGCAAGCAAAGCACATGGTAGGTTTTTTTTTAATTTTATCCTTTATTATGTTTATATACTTGTTAGTATAATCTATTTTTGTTCATTCCTCCTTTTATCTTGTTTATTTCATCTAGCCCCTCTCTAGTTAAATGTACTTTGTTTTTCATAAGCAGAGCCACTTTTTTGAAATCCTCAAAATTCTTAGATTTTACACCGTGTAATTTAAATTATTAAAAAATGGGAATCACTTTATTGCTAACATCTGTAAATTTTTCAACTATAAATTCGCCATAACCAGATTTAGGTATATATCTCCCACTAAAGTAGAAATTTTACTTGTTAGGAAATCTTCATCTCTAGCATGTTGAGTCAAAATAAATCTCAATCATACGGCTTCACCTAATTTAGATCCTGGTGATTTTTTTAATGCTACAAAGAAACATCCTTCAGCATCGGTGAAACCTGCTAACCAATGTAAACTTTTTATTGTTCGAGGGGGATCTTTAATTTCTGGCATTAAAACAGGTTCTATATTAGGTAAAGCTAGCTTTAAATTATCAGATAATTCTCTATTATTTAGCACAGCTTTAATTGACACAATTTTGTTTAAACCTTCTAAAATGTTTTCCTTGTTGCATTAAATTTACTACTTCTTTAAAAAGTAGATAATCGGATTGCTTATTAGTTAATAAAGGGTATTTATCAAAATGGTGAACAATAACTTTTAAGTCTTCAAGAGCATACACTCTAAATTGAACAGATTCCGCACCCAATTTAGATATTTTACCTACCCCCCCCCCCCCAAAGAACAATTGAATTTGCTCTAATAAGGCAAGATCTTTTAAATGTAAACCAATTTGAAAATTAGCTTTTACTCTATAACCTGTCTTGCTTTTAGAGTCTGGACTAACACCTAAAAAAAACATCCTTCCCCCCGTCAGTAAAACCAGTAATATAATAAGGATTCAGCTCATTAGTAGAACAACTAAATACAGAAAACCCTGCTTGACCTTTTGTCATACTTTGACAAAAGGTCAAAGTAAAGGTAGAAAAGAAAGAGATATTGGGCTTAGAATAAACCAGGATTCCAGGTATAGATTCAACTATCGTATTAACATATTTTATAAAAGGAAGAAAAACCAGGTTTCCCTGGCACTTAGAGTACACCTTACTGTATTTTTTTAATACAGAGAAACCGTCTACTCGTTGCTCTTTTACAGATATCTAGCTATCTGATTTAGGTCCGCGATTGCCCATTTCTTGGTTAAGACCAAGAATCTCTAATGATATTACTATACCCTCTGCTATTCACGAGGCCACTTTTAGAGTCTCCTTTAAAAGCTTAGTTATTAGAGCTTTAGGGTGTTCCCGGAGTTTGGTTTCTATTCACAAATTGCTTTTATGAAAAAACGCTCAAAATATTGCTAAAAAAAATAAAGCTTCTGTAACTATAAATAAAGCAACACCCATATTCAATCCTCTTTGAACAGCAGCTGTATGATTACCCAGATATGTCAAAAACCATACCACTAATAATAATTGGACTATATCTTAATTAATAGGTTAATATATAGTTAACGTATTAATCTTTAACGTATAGTCTCTTGAGATCCTACTAAGATATTTATCCGTCCTTTGGTTTCCTGCTGATTTTCTTATAATGACAAGAGTTTCCAGCAATTAGTTAAATTTTATTGCTCTAAGAGCAAGAGAGGGCACATATGTAACAATACTGTATTTAATTTAAACATATCCCCAGCTACGCAGGGGATCCTTTAGGATCCCTTGCGTAGCTTGGTATCCCCCCCCCCCCAAGGGGGGGATCGGCTTTTACTATTATTTCCCTATCAAAGATCTAATGGTTAGTCTGCCTTGTTCAGTAATATGTTCCTTTGACACAATCATATTGTAAACTATCTCTCATTTATAAAAATCTTTAGATTTGTCACCTAATAAAGGATATTTGTTAAAATAATATATAAGAAATTTTACGCTATCTTTAGATGATACACCTAAAGATAATATTTCTGAACCTGTGTTATTCCTATAACTTAATAGATTACAAGACAAGAATAAAGCTAAACTTTCCATAAAAGGTCTCATAGAAGAAGCTGTAGGTTTATCATACGAAGGTTGATCTAATCTAAACTTTAGACTAATATTTTCATTAATAGATCTTTTTCGAGTATCTGATTTGGCTTTCCTTTCAACATATTTAATACCAAAATGCCCATCAGCCTCTGTAAAACCTGTAAATCAACTATTATCTGTAAAGCTGGAATTATCTAATAAACTTTCTGATATGCCTAGAGAGTATTTAGCATTAAATACTTTAATTAAATCATTAAATCTTTTGTTTTTAGGTGTTCTAAGCTTACCATGAACTAATCTAATTAAAAGCTCAATTCCTGCCTTATCTCCAATAATATAACGAAGAATATTTTCACCTGAAGCTTGAAAACGTCCTACATTTCCTAACTCTGATTGGATAAAAGCATACATACCCAGATTATTAATATGACTTGTAAACACTATTCTAGGGTTAAGTACTCGATTTAAAGCTGTATTACCTAAAGCAGGGATAGATATATGACCGTCACCTTCTAACAGACCAGCTAAATAATGGCCTAAAATATTTTTTGTAATAAGAATATTTTTAGCTTTATTAGCTTTATAAATATTTAAAGCTTCCTCTATCTCTTTTATAGGAATAGCTTTAGCCATAGTTAAATTATGACTAGACAGTATTGCACTTCTGAGTAATAGGGTACCCTCTGAGATTACGTCACGTCACCAAAATGACATTGACAATACAACGGAAATTAATGCGAATAATACGAAAACATTAGAATTATTAAAACCGTGCATAGTTAACACTCCACTTGTTGTTAAAGTTAATAAAGAAATACAAGTATACAATGGTCAAGGAGATGGAGAGACTAAATGAAAGGGATGGTGTTGAAATATACTTCTATTAAAGGCGTCGAAGTTCATTTTATTTATAATTTTAAGATAAGTATAATTAATTACATCTAAAACTTAAAAAACCCTGCCTTCGGATACAGGGCAAAATTTAAAAATTTTATAAGCTTAAATTTTTATGCCGTCCCCCCCCCCCCCCACTAAGGCTCTCCTTACCCGTCGAAGAAATAAGGCCTTATTAAGGCACCCCTGACAGCCCTGCTATATTTTTTTCTTGCGCATTTTTAAAAAAAATATTTATTTATTTTATATAAATTATATTTTTTTTTTTTTTAATATTTATTTTATATAAATTATATTAATAAGCCTGGGTTGCTTAGCAGCTGAGCTGTCTTGCTTAAAAGAAAATAAAAAAAAAAATTAACAGAGCTACCCCCCCCCCCACTATATAAAGAACATAAACCAAATCCTTGTTAAAAAAAAAAAGCAAGGCTTCTGGCTGCCTGTTTTTTTTTATGACTTGCTGTATGGCTGAGCTAGAGCACAAAAAAAAAATAAGGCCCTCATTAAAAAGGGGTTCGCAAAGATCTAGTTTTTAAAAGATAAAAATAATGAGAGTTATTTAGGACCGTTACGAGTCAGGTCGGTCTTGATCCGACATATTCTTTCTTGACAAGAAAGTTCCTTACCAATTAGGATACTAACCCTAATTTTTTTTTTTCTATCTTGTTATCACTATAAAACCTACCATAGCTAATAACAAAATAATTGATAGATATATCTTTTCGGTTAATGATAACTAATCTTTCTTTAAAGTTATCACTATACAACCTACCATAGCCAATAACAGAATAATTGAAGTAATTATCAATCATATACTATAACTAGTATACATAATGTTACCTATGCTTGTTATATGACTACTTTCTGATAAACAACCGTCTCATGATTTTCCTGTTACATAAAAAACATTATCTCTTTGAGAGCTAATTAAAGAAATTAAATGAATAATGCTAAAAAAATTATTAAAGATATCCTCTGCCTGCCTTGCTTTGTTAAAAACAGGAAGTAAGGGGCCCCTTACCTCACCACCTATCTCTCCTGATTGTAAAAAGGAGCTATCATGCTCAGCAGCTGCGCACCCCCCCCCTTCGAAGGCAGAGCTGCTACCTTCGGCTGCAAGTCACCCTTCTTTTAAAAATAGGGAGGGCTCCGAACCAGCGAAGCTGCCTAATTTATCAAGAAGAGAGATATAGTTATCTGGTATCATAGGATAAAAAGTATAAATAAAAGATATTATTATAAATATAGCTAAAGGAATACTTTTATTAGTATTACTTAATAACTCACTTATTCTAACGTTTATTAACATTAATATAAATAGAAATAGTATAGATACTGCACCAACATATACTAATAAGTATGAAATACCTATAAAATTTAATCCTAATAATATAAGATAACCAGCAATACTAATAAATAAAGTTATCAAAAATAAAACCGATGATATAGGATTTTGGCTAATTATAACAAATATACTAGATAAAACTGAAGATAAAGCTAAAAAGTCTAAACTATCTATTATGTAACCATTTAGATATGTTTCATTGATTTGATATAAAATTTTAAAAATAAAAAAGGTACCTCCCATTATTAAAATGTATTAATTGCTGTCTATTATAGTTGCGGAGCCATAAATTATTGAAGAAATAACAGCAAAAATTAAATATTGCAAGTATCGGTCTGGCAAGGGGGGGGATCCCCACCTTAAAATAAAAGGAACTATAAAAATAGAGGAAAAAAGCAGCTCTTATAGAAGCTCAGCACCCCCCCCCCCTTCTGTAATAAAAGCTGTGCTTTTTTTTTTTTGCTTCGCACACGAAGGTTGCTGCGCACACCTTCGGTGTGCGCAGCAAAAAAAAAAAATGAGCAAGAAAAAAAAATAAGCACCTCCTTCGGACCCTTCCGGACCCTTGCGGACCCTTGCGGACCCTTGCGGACCCTTGCGGACCCTTGCGGACCCTGAGAAAAATATAATTTATATAAAATAAATAAATATTTTTCTTGCTGATTTTTTTTTTGATTGCTGCGCAGCAAGCAAAAAAAAAAAAGCATAAAAAAAATATAGGAGCTGCGGAGCTGCTTTTTTTTTATCAGCTCCGTAGCCTCAGCTTATATAGTATAAATAAAAATTATTAGAACATAATTCCTAGTATAAAGATATATAGGAAGAAAAGGAATTGAACCTTTGACAGTTATATACTATTAAGTTTACAGCTTAACCCGTCATACCAACAAACGGAACCTTCCTATTAAATAATACTTTCTTTAAATATGAGCTTTGCTCAAATAAATATATCTTATTAAAAAAAAGGATCAAATAAAAATTATCATGATAAAAAGATATCCCACGGGGTGCGTTGCAGCGGAGCCTTAGTAGAATTTATATAGGAGCCCTAAAAATCCAGGCAAGGCAGTTGACCCTCCTTCGGATGCGGAGCATGCGGAGCATGCGGAGCATGCGGAGCATGCGGAGCATGCGGAGCATGCGGAGCATGCGGAGAAAAAAAAAAGCAACCCTGCTAAGGGGCTTATTTATATAATTTATATAAAATAAATAAATATTAAAAAAAAAAAATATAATTTATATAAAATAAATAAATATTTTTTTAAAAATGCGCAGCAAGAAATATAGCAGGAGCTGCTGGGCGTAGGAGCAGCCTCCCCCCCCCCCTCTTTTTATATCAACAGGTAAGCCCCCCCCCTAAGCCACCCTTAGGGGGGGTGCTTGCCTACGCACCCCCCCCTCTTAGGGCTAGCCTCCTCCTCCCTTTCCCTTGCCTGCCTACGCACCCCCCCCTCTTTAGCGGAGCCCAAAAAAATATTTGTTAACCATATTAATGGTTAACCATGGTTTAATTGTTAAATGTTAAATAAATCCCGTGCAACTTCCACTACACGAACCATATTTCGACTTAACACTAATTAAAGTCACGCATACGAAGATTTTCCTTATAGATAACTAGAACTAATTATCTAGAATAAAAAATATAAAAAAAACCAAACTTATTGCACACACTTATTTCAGCGCCTGACGAGTAGTTAGTACCCAAATGAGATATGATCCACCGTGACGTTCTTATTCACGATTACTAGTAATTCCTTATTCATATAGTCGAGTTTCAGACTACAATCCTTATTATATCCTACTTTAGATGATTAGCTCAAATTCGCATTATCGCATCATTTTGTATAGGAATATGTGGCACGTCTATTGCCCACAACATTTAGGCCATGATGACTTGTCTTGCCCCCTGTGATCATATCCGATTTAGATGGTGAACTGCTTTATTTCTCTTCATAATTAAAGCAAGGGTTTCCGTTAATTTAAAGGAGTTAACCGGCATCTCACGACATTAACTGAAGACAGCCGTGCAACGCTTGTAATATCCTGATAGATAATATTCAAGTTGTGGTAAGGTTTTTCGCGTACCTACGAATTAAATAACATACTTCACTACTGGTTTCAGTAAACGGTCTAATGATTCAATTTTTGAGTATTCCCCCCCCCCCCAGGGGGATTTTAAGAGTTACTATCACTGTGTAAATGACGATACACCGTGCACGGTTTTGTATCCATCCTTCCTCTTTACGATCTTGCACTCGTCTCAAAATCCGACTGTACATTTGGACAGACATATTCAGCCTAACCCTTGTGATCCAGTCCGTCGCGACATTTACAACTGCCGACGGTCTTTAGTTATAATGGTTCATCCATTAAAAATCTTACTTACGTATATTTTAGGATACTATTGACCGTTTTCACCTAATTTTTCTACAAGTATGGAAACTATTCGATTGTAACCTTCTCTTAGCTCCCTCTTTTCTTTTCCCATATTATTGAAACACTCCTATTCTTTTAATTTTATAACCCTTAATTTCCACCCACTCTTTTAGTTCTTGTCTTTCAATTCTGGTTTTTAAAGTTCTATAACCTACATTCACCGTTGAGGCTACTTGCTTTAAAGTTTCTAACAGTATAGTATCTCCATCAGGCTTTTTAATTTCATATACACACCCTGACAATAAGATCTCGGGTGCTATAGAATTATCTAAGTGTCTAACACGTCCATCCTCAAGATACTCTATGTAAGGAACAGCGTTTACTATCTTATGTCTTTCTTCTAATGTAATATATTCTATTTTTTTTTTTTATTTTAATTTTTTTTTTTTTCTCCGAAGGGTCCGTAGGGTCCGTAGGTGCTGCGCATTGTTAAAAAAAAAAAAAATAAAATGCGCAGCACCTCGTTCGGATCCGGAGAAAAAAAAAAAGGTGGATAGTCTAAAATTATTCATATTGTAAGATAGTTTGAGGATTAAAGATCTAATCTCTTCACTACGATGTGAACCTTTATAGACTGCTTTACAAATATCTGTGAAATCTAAAAAATCTAAGCCTTTTTTGGTTCTAAATTTCACATCTTTAAGATAAGGTATAATATAATTGTTCAATACTTTAATATTTTTAATTACTAATATTATACTCGGCTTCGGCTTAGGCTTAGCTTTGGACGGATTTCTAGTTTCTACAAACTGGTTTTCTTGTTCACACAAGAAAGAGCCTCTAACCCTTGCATCTATACTATTCAACGCTATAGCTTTGGAATGTTTTAATTTGAACTTGGAGTACTTATCGAAAGCTAGATCAATCTGCAAAAATTATTTAATTTTCTCAAACAAAGGTCATTGTTCTGCTGTGGCTGAGATAGACAGTGTAGGCTCAATGTCCGTTCTAGAAACAAAGAAAGACCCATCTCCTTCAATATAGCCTAGCAATCAACCTTTAGTTATTACAATATTGTGATCCAAAGGCAAAACACTATTAGTTCTTTTAGTGTTCATTGAATTTTTCTTGTAAAATATCTGATTTGTAAGAGTTTTTTATCTTGGTTATAAAAAAGTCTTTTATCTCTTCCTTGGTATAAAAGAAAGGCTCTCTTAAATAAAAGATAATAAAGGTGTTTAGTTGAATTAAGGTTGTATTCATCAAAAATAGAAATTATAAGTTCCTTGTGCGTTTGTTACTGAAAAGATGCATTTATCCTTATATTGTCTAACTCTTCCTATCCCCAGATAATTTTTTATATCTTCTAAAACATTTAAATCATCTTTGTGCAATTCAATACTAAACATAAAAGTGATTTTTTTTATGAAATTTTCAGAGTTTACTACTGGATTAATTGAGAAACTTGATTCAGCATCACAGAACCCTATAAATCATTGTTTATTAAAATCTGCAGATTCTTGTTTCATCTTAACCCTTTCCCCACCAATGCTTGTCGAGTAATTTCGATTTCCCCTCCACCCTAATGGCTGGGCTGGGGCTGAACACATATTCGGATAGATGGAGAGTATAAACAGTCTTTCAATAATATAGGTCTGGAATTCACCTTGCAGAGAGGGATTCGAACCCACACTGCAATTTTTCATACACAAATTTCAGTTCCTGCGTTGCCACATTACTCTTGAGGTGGAATGCTTACATTTTAATTTATAGACTAAATAAAAATCTAACCTATAGCATTCATAATTTTCTGCTTGGACTACCAGGGTATCTAGTCGAGATAGGTAGGTCCTCTCGGACTTTCCCCCTCTTAGAACCGTACGTGCCACTTTCATGGCATACGGCTCAAACGTTATATGCGTCTTAATCATTCAACATATTGTGTATATTTATTTCCTTGTAAGGGTATATTACTCGCCTGGGGGTCATCTAAAAACGAAACCAACCTTTGTATGTCCTTTTTACTTGATATACTTAACTGATAAGTTGTTTTTCTTTCCTTTCCTATATCCCTAAGTCTTGGAGATCTTTCCAACACATTAGGACCTAACTCTAGTCTTCGTTTAATTATTTCTAGAGCTTGCCTATCTGTGTGCTCAATAAAAAAATTACATTTAGTTTTATTAATATAAAAACAACCTTCACCATTAATAAACCCTATTATTCAGTTATCTATATCGGCTCCGCATCCGGAGGAAGCTTTCAATAGTCTTTCGACCCTATACTTTAACTCATTATCTCTAGATATAGATAATAAACGTTCAGTTTTATAATAATTATATTCTTCTAATGTTTTAAACTCCTTAACATTATTTACCAGTCCGTCTTTTAATAAAAGATATCTAATTAACTGATTTTCTGTAACTAAAGGAAATACATCAAATACATTGTGAATTAAACTTAATAAGCCTGCCTTATCGTTAACAGCTAAACGTGAATCAGGTTTATTCACATATTCGTAAATAGTTCCTACATTATTTAACTTGTACTTAATATTTTTTATAATTTCTATATCTCTTTTGTGTAAAGACAAATGATAAGCATAACCTACATTATATTTACTTATCTCTCCCGACTTTACTTTTTTTAGGGTATACTTGAAAATTACCTTCCGCATCGTTAAACCCAACAAACCACTTGAGCCATTTTTGATTAATTTTATTAGTTATATTTTTATTTTCCATGTCCTCAATAAAAATAGCTATTAATAAATACAAGGTAAATATACACAGATTTATTACACACATAACATCTTTACGCAAGTGGGCTCCCTTTCGGTTTCTTTTTTTTTTGACACCTCCTCTTATCTGTGGTGGCTGGTGCCGTGAGGCCAAAAAAAAAGTGGTAAATATATTACCTATCCATTCCATTACAGAATGGCCTTCGCTTTTTACGTTATCCTTTTACCTCTAATCGATAATTTACTTTACAGTAAATCCTGCTAAGGACCCCCCCCCCCCCTACGCACACCCAGATAATTTATATAAAATAAATAAATATTTTTTAAAAAATATAAATAATATAGGAGGGGGTGTCCTTTACGCTGACCATAGGCATTACCCTGTTCCCTAATAAAAACACTCTTCCTTAGGTTTCAACTTTACTCTGTTAATTATATGTTCATCTTCGCTTAACCCAGGACTCGTTAAGTGGCTAATTTATTATATTTTATAATATAACCTAGTTCAAGGGACTTGTTACCGAAGGAGGGACCTGTTCCAGCCCCTCTGCAACAAGTTTACTATCCTAGACAGAGTTTTAATTACGTTGATTCAATTTCTCTAACCATAGAAGAAAGCCAATACTATAAATCTAAAAGATAAATCTAACAAACAAAACCGAAAATAGATATATAATACTTTTCTCTAGAGCTTTATACAAAACAGTTGCCCGTAATGCATATCTAGATAGACTAATGTAAGATGAAATACAATTGATAATCAATTTAACACGCAAGCCCCTCCCCTTCTTTTCGATCGGCTTGAAAAGACTGGCAGGTAAGCCCCCCCCCCCCCTTTTTTAGTTGTGCCGCTAGTTTTTTTTTTTTCTTGCTGCGCATTTTTTTAAAAATGCGCAGCAAGAAAAATAGTTATCAAGTTTTTATTAGAGCTTTTCAGGTCGCACATCCTGTTCGCTACCCGAGCCTTCGTCCCTCAACGTCAGTTATTACATAAAAGGTTGCTTTCGCCTTTACCAGTCCTTATGGTATGAACAAATTTCAACTCTCGCACTCCATAAATACTCACCTCCTTATATATAACTCTAGTATAATCGTATCTTATATAAGACGATTTTTACCGTCTAGGTACCCTTTAAACCTGGTAAAGATGAATAACACTTGTCTTTTACGTCTTACCGCGACTGCTGGCACGTATTTTGGTCAAGACTTGTAGATAGGCCTATGTCATAATCAATTCTAATTCCTATATTAGAGAAATCTTTACACTTTACATAAAGATATTAGGCCTACCTAGTATTTTATTCGAGTAAATCGATATATCAAAGTAAAGTTAAAAAAAAATATTAGTCTTAGTAGGCAACGACTATATTAAATTCTTGTAAACACCCAGAAAAGTTTTAATAACCAAGAGCTAAGAAAAAAAACGCTTATTGCCTTACGCTTAGCAAAAGATATTTTTTCTAAAACAGATCTTGGTAAAACCTAAATCTTTAGCTCATGGTAAAACAAACCATACACCCCTGGTTAGCTGGAGCCTTATTTGAGGCAGCAGATTAGCAGAAGGCTGATTTGCACCTCTAGTCTTGTAGAGTCATTTCTCTCTACCTCATAAATGGTTTATACACAACCATTTCTAGTGATATTAGCTTAGTAAAAAGCTATACATACTCCCAAGTTGCTGGTTCAGCCGTTAGGCTATTGACCAATATTCCCCACTGCTGTACTATACGTATTGGGGTTTTTTCAGACCCAATGTGATCGATAAACCTCTCAGTTACGATTACGGAATTATAAGCTAGTCAAACCATTACTTTAACTACTACCTATCCGAAATATTAATTGTCCTCTTAAAGCGGAAAAAAATAAAAAAAACAGCCCCCCCCCCCTCGGGCCTAATTGACCGGAGGGGCTAAAAGAGAAGCTCTTTGCCTCCACCCCCCCCCCCCTCTGCTGTGTAATATTCGTTATTTCCTTTAAAGTCCTGGCAGGGGTAAAATTATTTTTCCCCTATTTTTTAAAGCATCCTTGAGAAAGAAACCTTAGGCTCCCCTTGCCTCCTATTGATAGGGCACACACCGAAGGTTTCCGCAAAGGCAAACATCAGGTTATATATTATAAGATCACCCTGTTCCAGATATAATATAAGGCATTTATTAACCTCACTTTAAGGTAGCCAAAATATCCTTTACTCACCTGTACACCACTTCTAATAAAAAAATCCTCTCAAAAGATATATAAAATATATTAGTGTAAATTATATAAAAGATATAATATTCTTTTGTTAATATTTAAATTAGACGTTAGATTAGCATGTGTCAAGCACTTGAGATAGCGTTCATTCAGAGCCATCATCAAACTCAATTAGTTGTTGTAGATCCTGCTACTTAAAAAGGACAGTTTTATACAACACTACTAATTAATATTAACATTATTAATGTTTTTTTTTTCTACGGATGCTCCGCATCCGAAGGGGGTGCGTTGCAGCGGAGCGCCTCTTTTTATAATTTATATAAAATAAATAAATATTTTTTTAAAATGCGCAGCACCTCCTTCGGATCCGGAGAAAAATATAATTTATATAAAATAAATAAATATTTTTTTAAAAATGCGCAGCTCAGCACGCAAGAAATATTGGGGGGGTGCTGAGCTTCTACTTCCTACGGATGCGGAGCCATAAATAAGGCCGGTTAGCGTCCTCCTACGTATGCGGAGCCATAAATAAGGGGATGCTCCTTCGGCCTGCCAAAAAACTTTTTATACTAATTTTTAGGATATAATTAAGCCGTGTTCTGTGATAATTATTATTCTATATTAAGGGCTAACAATAAGATTGTATTTTCATTATTTATTTTATACTGTATATAATCCCAAAAGACATATATACATTTAGCAATAGTAGTATACTATAAAAAAATTTTAGTTATTTTCTGTTTAATACTAAAGTTTTTACTTAACACTCTTTCAGCGAAGCTAGGTGTTTATGCTTAATTAGCTACGGACTTTCCTATACTATGTATAAAGATAGTATTTAGATTATTTATATCAACTAAGCAATAGTTATAACTATTATAGTAAATACAATATTAGTTATGTTTTTACAATTAAAGATGTGATTTTTTTTTCCTCTCGTTTCATTAGGAAGCAGCCTTAGGCTACGGATAAAACATTACCCCCCCCCCCCCTTATTAAAAAAAAAAGAGGGGGAGCGCGCCAGCGCCTCCGCACCCTTCGGCTCGAAGGGCTGGTGAGCAGCTAAAAGAGCAAGGCCTCCGCCCTACGAAGAGAATTCTAAAGGAAAAAGAAAATTTAGCAGCTAGCACTATCTTGAAAAATTCTGTAAGTAAATTAAATAATTAGAGTTATTTTTATATAAACTAAACATTTGTCTACTATCAATTTTTAGTGCATTTTTTCCTAATTCAAAGCTAAATCCTAAAGTTAAAGCTAAAAAAAATATTAACATAATAACCAAACCATATATATTATTTACATATGCACTTACAACATAAGGATAAACTAATAGAATTTCTAAATCAAATAATAAAAACAAAAGTGCAAAAATAAAAAATGAAATACTAAATTGTGTTCTGTTTTGACCTAAAAAAGAGTGAAAACCACATTCAAAGCAGCTATCTTTTTCTTGACTTGGCTGATGTCTTGCGAATAAAAAATTAACCATTAATAAAATAATAGCAACTAAAGGTATAAAAACCAAAAAAAAAGTAGTGCTTGTCATAATAAAAAATTTATAAATATAATATGTTTACCATATATAACAAATTAATGTAAATCTAAAGCATCCTTTATATAGCTACTTGTTAAAACCACAAAAACTTGAGCTTGTATAAAGGCAATAGCTAATTCTAAACCCGAAAATGCAATTATAAAACATAATGGAACCAACCCCAAAAAGAAATATATAAACCCTGATGTCATAATATTATAAGTAAAACCCGCTAAAATATTTAATAGCATGTGACCTGATAATCGCACACAATTTCATCCTTTTATTTTCTAAACACCAAAATTTAGCAGACCCGGGCTTATTTATAAAATTTATATAAAATAAATATTTTTTTTCTGTGCGTACCGTGCTTTTTTCTTGCTGCGCATTTTAAAAAAAAAATCAGCTGCGCATTTTTTTTTAAATATAATTTATATAAAAATAAATAAATATTTTTTTTTTTTTTTAATATAGCTGAGCTGCAGCTCTGCTATCTGGCTGAGCGCAGCTTCGCACCCCCCCCCCCTCGAAGGGGGGGTGCTGTCTGGCTGACCCCCCCTAATTAAGGTGGTAAATTTATTATATAATAATATTAAGCTAATCATAATAAATATAGACCTTTAAAAGGTTTAGTTTCTGCCTAGCCCCCCCCCCTGGTCTCTAAGAGACCGAAGGGTATTTTATTTTATAAAGATATACTAGTTCCTGAGGGGGCAGGAACTGGTCCCGAGGGAACAAGTCCCGTATCCCCCCCCCCCCCAGGGGGGATTAGGGACTTGTTTTTCATAAATATATGAAAAACATTGTTTTTTTCTTGCTGATTTTTTTTTTTTGCTTGCTGATTTTTTTTTTTTGATTGCGTGCTGAGCTGCGCATCAAAAAAAAAAAAAGCAGCTCCGCACGCAAAAAAAAAAAAAGCATTAAAAAAAAACTAGGCTGAGGGTAACCTAACGCTCTGGCTGCTACACCTCAAGAGGGGTATAATGTAACCTCTTTAGTTTCAACATAAATAACTTCGATTTTTTTTTTGCAGGGCTACGCCTTATATAATTTATATAAAATAAATAAATATTTAAAAAAAAAAAAAATATAATTTATATAAAATAAATAAATATTTTTTTTTAAAAAATATAGAAGCCCTCCCCCCCCCTTTTTTCAATCAGCCTTCGCAGGGGACTTACCCTAAGGGGGGATAAGGCTGATGCCCCCCCCCCTTTTTTCAATCAGGGGCTAGAAGCGCACATTAATAATGTGATAAAATATAATTAATCACATAGCTAACGAGGCAGGCAGAAACCTGAAAGCAGGCGGCTATACGCAAGCTACATTAGAAAATATTATAAGGATAGGCTATTGTGATATCTTTAATCTCAGATTACTTAATTTATTCTGAGAACCGGCTTTCCCGCCGACTAGAGTACACCTTACAGTACGGCTAGGCCTAAATACTGAAGAACCATCTACTCGTTGCTCTTTTACAACTATTCCCTTCTAGATCCTCCTTTTTAACCAGGGATCCCTGAGGGATAGGTATATAACCTATAATTGACTTAGATCCGCGATCACCCATTCCTATTACTATAATCTTTAATGATCTTACTATACCCTCAGTAAGGCCGGATAAGTAGTTTCCATCTTATCTTTAGTTATTAAAGCTTTAGGGCTTCCCCGGAGTTTGGCTCTTAAACACATTAAGTGAATTACCTATTTTCACTTTTATATGTTGGCTGCCAGTCTTAAACCTAATGAAATATTCCTTGCTAAGTATGAACGTCTGTACTCTTGACTTATTTTAATTATAATTTTTAATCCTAAACATTTTCTCTTCTGTTTTCGGGAAACTAAATATGATTATAAGGTTAAACTAATTTAAAAATATACTTTTTTCTGAAAGGACTACTACGCTTCTTGGCTATATACAATGACAAGCTTCCCTGAGATATACCTAAAGCTTTCCCAGCTAAGCTAATAGAAGGATATGTATTTATTTCATTAGTATCTAAATCTGTAACCTCTATCTTTTTTGTCGTTTTATTTTCTACATATTCAGTATAAGATAATTTCGATATAGTGTATCCTTTTAAAGTTTCATTTCCTGTTTTTACAGTTTTATTAAAGAAATATCACAAACGTCCATTCCCCGGGTGGGACTCCGTCCCACCCGGGTCCCCTTCAGGGGGGGCAAGATATGCCCAAAGCCCACGGGGACTTACGCCTTTCAGGCTCAAGGAGTCCCCCGGGTGGCTCCGCCACTGCATCTACCATACAAGAAAATTATTTTTTTTTCTCCTGTTTCTTTGTTAGTAAGTAAAACAGGCAGGTGCGAGATTTTACCTGTAAAACTATTCCCTAGCGGGAATCCGTCAGGATTCCTGTTAGGAATCCCTCCGGGATTAGACCCATTTGATTCATCGAGAATTTCCTTATCTCCCCCCCCCCTCCCCCCAGCTCGCGCCTGAACTGGCGCCTTATTTATAAAATTTATATAAAATAAATATTTTTTTTCTGTGCTTTTTTTTGGTGCTGCGCAGCTGATTTTTTTTTTTTGATTGCGTGCTTTTTTTTTTTTTTAAAAAAAAAATCAGCTGCGCATCAAAAAAAAAAAAAGCACCCAAAAAAAAAGCAGCACCCTTCGGGTCCTAGGATAAAAAAAAAAGCACCTTCGGGTCCTAGGATCAAAAAAAATATAGGAGGGTAAAGAGAGAGGACCTTTTGAAATTGTATATTTATTGTAAGTTAAATTATTTAATAAATATTTACTAACCGAAATCGAGATATTCCCAAATAATTCCCTGCATCTGTAAGAGAAGCAAAATCTTACCGAGGGGACCCCGTAGGGTACCTGAGGGTCCCCTCCGGGGAAGTACCTAACCAGTCTCTGTATTAGTGATTTGAACAGGTTTTCTAAATGTATTGCTTATAGGCATTTTTTCTATACGCTCCTTATCAAAGACTTTACCTAATAAAGCTTCTCTTTTTAGTTAACGGGTAGATTCGGATACTTTAATATTTTTTAAAGCTAAACTTATTAGTTTTTTAGACGCTTCACTGTGTCTGTAACCTATAGGAGATCCTGCTATTTTTAATATATTATATTCAGGGATTAGGGTATCAAAATAAAATTGTTCCCTTTCAATTAATAGTTCCGGAGAGCAATATTCTAAAATCTCTAACCTAAACTCCGCATAACCATACTTAAGCAACGCCTTATAAATCCTCATATTACGTTTAGGATATGTGATATGATTATAATTAAAATATTGTTTAAATCTAATATTCAAATTTTTAGCTGATCCTATATAAGATTTACCCGACTCTATGTGCACTCAACGGTATATACCTGTTCGTCCTTTATTTTCATTAACAATAAACTCTTTTTCCTTATCAGGATTAAGATAAACTTGAACAGGTACAGGTTTAGATGAGATAGACATAGTTCTTTGACCATTAGAGGCAGAAATCATTCGGGAAACATAATGACGAGCTAATAAACCTATCCCTACCCGGATCCCTGAAGGGTAGCTTCCGCACCGGATAGGATTTTTGCAGGGGATAGTGTTATGCTTAGTTCCCACAGTAAAATAATTATTAGGTTTCAATATTAAACTACGAAATATCAGTATAATAAATAGGCCACTAAATACTCGAAAATTACGAATATGTATTAAATACATACCGACAAATTTAATTTATAATTAATCAAGACTATACATGAACTTTAATTTGAGTTTACTTGATTCTACTCAAAACCCCTTTAATGGCGACTAGAGTACACCTTACAGTATTAAAAACTATACTGAAGAACCGTCTACTCGTTGCTCTTTTACAAACTTTTTATAGTTTGATTTAGATCCGCGATTACCTACTTTTGAAAAAAAAAATTTTCTCTATCTCTAGTGATATTACCATACCTATAATGATTAGTTAAGCCAGTTATATCTTTACAATATAACCTTGGTTACTAGAGCTTTAAGGTGTCCCCGGAGTTTGGCTCTTGTTCACAAAGTAGCCTAATCTACTGTATGAATTCGATCAGGACAAGTAAAGGCAATAAAGCTAGTGGACAACCTGCTGGAACTAATAAAGAAAAGAATTCTAAACCATGTTTTTGAAATCCTACTATAGTTGCACCTAGCACTATGCTAAAGCTAAGAGAAAATGTAAAAATAAAATGACTTGTTGAAGCAAAACTATATGGACTATTTAACAAGCCATGTATATGTAGGCAGGCAGGCAGGCTTATCAAATTGGACTCTATCTTAGTTACTTTTTGAGCGGGCAAGCTGCGAATAAAGTAACTTTTCACGTGTAGTCTCTGAGGATCCTACTCATAACATTACTGGTTATTTTGGTCTCCTGCGGGTTGTTCATTGTTTCATACTTTAAGATTTTCACCCTTTATTTTTACCCCTGCAAACATAAACCCTGGACTAGCCCCCCCCCCCTACTTCGTACGCAAAGCAAAGGGGGGTCTTCCTACGGAGGGCACTAGGCTAGCCAGCGTGCCTTGCCTGCTAGGGCTTATTGGTAAAGTAAAGGCCTTTGAAGTTTCCAGCATATAGTGAAATTTTACGTATTATTAATTATAATGTTTATCTATAACTTTTACGACCAAGCTATAAATTATGAAGTCATAAAAGTACTACTACATCTACTACAACAACTACTACTATTTGAAGGAGATATATGTAAATATTATACTCCAATATAAAAAAAAAATATTAAAAATGTATTCTTTTACTATTCATATTACATTTAATTGTTTGAATTTTATCGACACCCTCCTTGGTTAAATGATCTTTAGATCGTATTAATTCAGCCACCTTAAAAAAAAAATCCAAATAATCTTCTTGTTTAGTACCTATTAAAGGATATTGGTTGAATAAAGGTATAATTTTATTAAATATATCGGAGAATTTACCCCCCCCCCCGAGGGAATAAAAGTCGCATCATAACGACTTAAAAAGCATCGTCCACAGCCTAAGTAATTTATTAAACCGTTAAGTAAGACTAAATCTCCTGCTCGCTCCCACCCCCCCCCCCCCTGGGGAGCCTTTAGGGGGGGGGGCTCCCCCCCCTGTGTTGAGTTACTGTAAACCTTAAAGATATATCATATCTTGTCTTGCTTTTAGCTTTAAGGACAACCAGGAAAAACATCCTTCACCTTCAGGAAACCCTACAAATAAATTTGTATCCTGTATTTTTGAAAATTTTACTTTATTGGTATTATGTTAGGAAATGACTCTTGAAATATATAGGATAATCCTAAATTTAAACTACCTTTAATACCAACTAATTTAAGTAACCCTTCCATAGTAAGATGTAATTTATTTTCAATTAAATGAACAGATTGTTTAAATAAAAGGTAATCTAATTTTTTAGTTCCGGAGCCATAAAGGATATTCCCTCCTCTTTTTTTTCGCAGCTAAGCTGCTCAACTGCTGATTTATAATTATTAAGTTTTATAAAGAACTAACTGGATAAACTGAGGCATTATCACTATGTTTTTATATATTACCTACACCCCTGGTTATTTTTAATGCCTCTAAAATATTTCTGTCCTTATTATGCAGTTATTTTAGCAGATAGGCTTAACTTGTCATTTATTTCTTATAAAAGCAGCAGAATAAGCTGTTGCTGGTGCATCCCCCAGTTAATTTATCCCTAGATCCCTCTAGAGGGACCTTGTCCCTTGGAGAGCGGATCAAATTCCGCCACCGTATCCCCCCCCCCAGGGGGGGGGATTAGGGACTTGTTTTTCATAAATATATGAAAAACATTGTTTTTTTTTTTAAGAAAAAAAAACTAGTTCCTGAGGGGCCAGGAACTGGTCCCGAGGGAACAAGTCCCCCCGGGACTTGTTTTTCATAAATATATGAAAAACATTGTTTTTTTTTTTAAGAAAAAAAAACTAGTTCCTGAGCGGGGCCAGGAACTGGTCCCCCGAGGGGAACAAGTCCCCCCCCCCTGGGGACTTGTTTTTCATAAATATATGAAAAACATTGTTTTTTTTTTTAAGAAAAAAAAACTAGTTCCTGAGGGGCCAGGAACTGGTCCCGAGGGAACAAGTCCCCCGGAACTAGAATGCTCCTGTAACAGCGTTTTACTGTAATCTACTCCTCTACTATCTTTATAAATAAATGTTGTAAAACATCCCTCTGCATATACAAACCCTGTTATATAATAAGGATTAAGATAATAAGAATTACTTAAGGGTGTAATTACCAGATTATGAAGAAGTAGAATATTCTTTACGGTTTTCCTCTAGCCTGCTGAGTAATAGCCACAATGACAGTATTGATATTAATTATAGTATTTGGTAGTATTAAAGAAAAAAAAGAAATTATAAATACGTAGGCTCCTTATAACCAGTACTTTTTATTAACAGTTTTTATAATTTTTTTTTATAAAGAAGTTTTATTTAACCTCATCGAACTGACGCTTATCTTATATAAAAGAGCTGACGCTCAGAAGTAATTAACTTTATTTTGTAGGAAGGTTTTTTCTACGATTGGTCATGTTACTTTTAATAGTATAAACCAATTCTAACTCTTCTTTAGTAAGATGAGCCTTAGATTTATATAAATCGGCTACTTTCACTAAATCTAGCAAATCTTGCTGTTTAGAACCTAACAAAGGATATTTTTTTAATAAAGGGATAATAGTACTAAATATCTCCTTTTTATTAGTAACTATGAAAGATACTTCCTTTCGAGTAGCCGTCGGCTAATACCTACCGCATTCTAAATATTCCACCATATTCTCCATTAATACTTTGTCACGTACATGTTGAGTAATAGTGAACCTTAAAGATACTCATGTTTTATATTTATGTTTTTGGCTACAAATCAGGAAAGACCCCCTCTCCCTCTACAAATCCTATTAGTTATTGCTTATCCTTTATTGTATCAGGTAAAACCGAAGGTCTTATTACAGGAGTAACATATTTCCATTCTTCCTAATATTTTACGGATAACCCCCCCCCCTATTAAGAGAAGCCTTCTGGTTAATTATTTTAAAAGACCTGAAATAGATAAATGCTCTCCTCGATTCATAAACTCAATAATATGCTTAAATAAAGTATAGTCTGCTTGTTTTTTAGTTAGTAGAGGAAAAGTATCTAAGTCGTTTATAAGCACACCTTAATTATTTAGCTTAAACCACAAATTAGAGAATAATCGGAATACTCACCATGTTTATAAATACTTCCCCTAATGACCTTTGAATTCGCTCTAATAGAGCCCTATCCTTAATATGTAAAAATATTTGAAATGAAGGAATAACTTGTAAACCTGTTGGCATTTCACGATTTCTATTCACAACTACATTAAAACACCCTTCTGCGTCTAGAAATCCTATTAGATAATAAGGATTAATTTAGGTGCGAATGAGCGAAGAGCTATCTTGGTTATTACTTACCTCGTCTAGCTCCCCCCCCCTTTGCTGCTACCTTCTCTTGGAAATGTAGTGTACAGCAAGGGAAACAAGAGTTAGAAGAATATCAGTTAACCCTATTTTTACTTAGAGCCCCCCCCCCCTTCGATTTATCATAACTAAAGCAGCTAAAGTCAGCTCTGTTTAAACGTCCATTGTTCATTAAATAAAAAAATTATTATTTTTATTGTTAATAATAGTCTGGTAGTTGGAATAAACGAACCAATCCAACTAAATTATTTACTAATATAAATATAAATAAAGTATATACAAATGGGAAATATATTTGCCCATTTTTAGAATTTATTTGATTTATAACTATACTATGTATAGTTGCATATAATGTTTCCTGGCTTATAGATCAATTATTACTTATTACTTTATTGTAATTTTGAGCTAAAACGTTAACTATTAAAACTAAAAAAGCAGATATTGTTAAATATAAACCTATGTTTGTTAATGATAAATGTATATTTCCAAACAAGGGTGCATCCAAACTTATAAAATTCCTTATTTCAAATTGGTCTAATGGACTAGTAATAGTAATAAAAAAGGAATTTATAGACATAACTCCTAAGATTACACTTAATTCCTGTAATTAATATTGGGTTTTTTAGTTATTATCATTAGTAATATAATTACTAAATAATAAGATTAATTCTTAATAAACTCATAGGTAATATCCTAATTATTAGAATTAAAGACAAAGACGATCCTCTTGTCTGGGGGGGGGGTTGCTCCCTTCTTTTAAATCCTTAATATATTAAGGATTTTTTTAATATGTTATATCTCGCTTCCCCTCCCCCCCCCCCCTTTTTTTTTCTCCACCTGGCCTCCCTATTTTTTAGCTCTGCACCTAAAAAAAAAAGAAGGTGCAGAGCAGCTGAGCTGCCTCCTATTTTTTTTTACCGCCCTTAGGAGGCTTCCTATTTAAACAGGGAGGAGGTGCGTAGCTCCTCCTACGGATGCGGAGCCCATATAAATAGAGCTGCTCCTGCTACGGATGCGCAGCCCATATAAATAAGAGCGCCTACGGATCCAGGGAAAAAATAAGAGCAAGGCTGCTCAGCTATCTGACTGAGCGCACCCCCTATAAAAAAACAAGAATAGGATCCTCAGCCTATTAAAAAAAGCTACTAAAGGACCGCTGTTTGAAAAGAGGTTTTCTGCGGCTTACCCCCCCCCCCTTGTCCTAACCCTGTTAACTAAGAAAAAAAAAAGCACACCTTATTTATTTTTTTTAAAATGCGCAGCACCTCCTTCGGATCCGGAGAAAAAAGAAATAAATATTTTCTTGCGTGCTTTTTTTTTTTGCTCCGAAGGTGCTGATTTTTTTTTTTTTGCTTGCTGATTTTTCTCCGGAGGTGCTGCGCATTAAAAAAAAAAAAAGCACGCTGATTTTTTCTTGCTGATTTTTTTTTTGCTTGCTGCGCAGCAAGCAAAAAAAAAAAGCATTTAAAAAAAAAAAGCACCTTCGGAGCAAAAAAAAAATCAGCTGCGCATTTTAAAAAAAATATAGCACGCAACTATCGGGCCAGCTAACTGCTGCTCTGCAGCTACTATCCGGGGTGCGTAGCTGCGTAGCTGCAGAGCTCAGCTGATTTTTTTTTTTAGTTTCCAAGAGTAAACCCTTGTCTTAGAAAACAAGGGTTTCCTTAGAAAACCTCCTAGGACCGATATATATCCCTTACTTGCATACCTAAGGCAAAACTACAACTTACTTATGAAAAGACGAGATATAAATAAAATTACAAACCTTGGTAAAATATACTTAGATAAAACAAAAATCATAACTGGTAATAAAACAAAAGCAAAGGTAACTTGGTTAATAAAGTAAAAAGGAACTAATTGTGGCATTTTTTTTTTTTTAGTTTTTTAAAATAAAGAAGCACTGATACCATATAAGGTATAAATAATCGAGGTGTATATGACAACTTAAACATTAGAGTAGATAGCTCAAAAGACAACACCATGGCTCTAAACTTGTTTTTCTTGTTTTTTTTTCTTGCTACTATCCGGGGCTCCGCTTGCTCTTAGTATATAATTTATATAAAATAAATAAATATTTTTTTCTTGCTCCGCACGCGTGCTTTTTTTTAATGCGCAGCAAGAAAAAAGCACGCAAGAAAAACTTGTTTTTCATATATAAATATATGAAAAACATTGTTTTTTTTTTTAAGAATGCGCAGCAAGAAAAACTAGTTCCTGAGCGGGCCAGGAACTGGTCCCCCGAGGGGAACAAGTCCCCCCCCCCTGGGGACTTGTTTTTCATAAATATATGAAAAACATTGTTTTTTTTTTTAAGAAAAAAAAACTAGTTCCTGAGGGCCAGGAACTGGTCCCGAGGGAACAAGTCCCCCGGGACTAGTTACGGTACTAATGACCTGCTGTTTTCGTGTTGAAAAATGAATCATTATCTTTTGCCCTATGAAAGGTAAGGCAGGACTCTATACTTTAGAGCTGGTTGCTAGGGCAATATAACTAATGTATTCTACCCCTGCGTAGCTAGGGTATTAGAATTTAAACTAAAAAAAGCAAGTATAATTAAAAGTAATATTAAACTAAAGCTAGTTTCAGAAAGATAAACAATAAATATAAAAGATATCAAACCTATTAAAATATATAAGGCATAACTAGTAATAATATCTGTATTTAATTTAGTTAAACTCTTACTAAAACTAATTAACAACTTCTCGAGTCCGAAGGGTCCTAATAATTCTACACTTCCTTTATCTATAACCTTAGTAGTTTGACCACCTAACATTAAAACCAGCCCAGTTATATATTTATTATATAATAATTCAACGAAAAAACGTTGATTAAAGAAGCCGAATATATTATAACCTAATCTAGATAACTTAAAATAAATAAGAACTTTAGCCATAACAAGTGAAAAAACAATAGCTAAAACACTAAAAGATATAGTAAATACTAGAGGTAATAATTTAAATAAAATAGGTACGGCGAACTCCGTATCCAACATTATTTCATGTGTAGGATGAATAAATAAACTATTATCCGCAAAGAAACCACTTCCTAATCCAATAAAGATATCTTTAGTTATATAACCAAAGAATATGGAGAAAAGAGCTAATATAATTAAAGGTAAACTCATAAATATATCGCCTTCATGTGCTTTTTTATAATTAATACGAGGGCCATTAGGATTAGTTAAAAATGTTAAAGATAATACCTTAACAGAATATAAAGTAGTAAATATAGCACCGATTGTAGCTATAAAGTAAACAACAGTACCACTAAAGTAAAATTGACCGTATGCAGATTCTAAAATAAAATCTTTACTATAGAACCCCGTCAAGAAAGGGAATGCAACTAAACTAAGACTTGCTATTAACATAACAGAATAAGTTAAAGGCAAGAAGGCTCTTAGTCCTCCATATTTTCGGAAATCCTGATTATCCGCTACTGCATGAATTACAGCTCCTGCACCTAAGAATAATAATGCTTTATAGAAAGCATGATTAACTAAGTGGAATAATGCTATGTTATATGAAGATAACCCTACCGCTATAACCATCATCCCCAATTGCGGATTTTACTATTATAAATTATTCTAAAATATAACGTAAACTGGACCATTTCTTTATTAATCTATATATTTTTCTCATCTGTCCTTAAATTTTACTCATTAAATTTAACAATATCTTCGTTTTTCTTAGACAATCTCACTAAATAAAATTGTTTTATTAAATTAATTCTTTTCATTTTCTCTGTTCTCAGAGGATATTTGCTAAAATAATTATCTATTAGATTAAATAGTTCAGCCTTTCTATAAATAACATACTTAAATGCTTCTCTTTTAGGACTATGAATATCCACTCTTGCCCCATAAATATGAATTAAAGGTTCTAATAAATATTTATTTTTTTGAGATATACCAATAAAAACTTGCCCAGATGATTCATTATAATATATTGAACCGTCACTATCAATAAATCCACTAAGTCACCCATTATTAAATATAAGATTATTTGAATACTTAAGTTCAATATTAAATTTTACACAAAGTTTGTTCATTTGTAATAAACGTGATGGATTTCTAATTAATCCATTAACATCCTTTATTAATTTAATTAAACCTTGTCTATTTCTTAATTTATATTTAAAAGCAAGAGCATTTGAAATCTGTTTAACAGTTCCTCCATACCTATGTTGTATTAAATATAAAACTTTCTTATCTCTAGCATCCATAGTTATTTCACAACTATTGTATCCATTTTTAGATAATAAAAAGTAACCATCTCCATCTATTAATCCTGCTAATCATTCTTTGAAGGCTAGATCTTGGATACTATTAGTATTACTATTACCTAAACAGCTTGTATTTATAGATGTAGACATATTTCTATAAAGTACTAAAGAACATTTATTATTTAATAAAAGTGCGACGTAGCGGTGAAACATTTTTATTTACTAGGCGATTTAAGACATGTTTATTTTGGACATAAAGTTTTAATTTTGAATTAATCAATTTTAATTCAACAAAGACTAATATCAAACGTATGGCCTCTGAGATTCCTACTAACTTACTGAGAATCTCAAATTTTCACCTTATTAACAGACATTAAATGCCGGAATAACCCTATAATGGTAGATGAATTAAAAAACTTGAAATTATAGTGATTATTATAAAAATAATCACGAGCTTTGGTTATCTGCAAATTAGCTATAATTATTATATTAATAACCTCTATGCATATAGTTTGATGCCTGAATATACTTGAATGAGAAGTACATTCTCGAGCCAATTGACTCATTGTGGAATAAGCTATAACTTTTTTAATATCTTGTTGGAATAGACCGACAAGAGAACTAAATACAGTTGTTATTGCTCCAAGTCATAAGCATATAAGTAATACAGTACTGCTATATTCTATTAAAGGAGATGAACGCATTAATAAGTACACACCTGCCGTTACCATAGTGGCAGCGTGTATTAGCGCGGAAACCGGAGTAGGACCTTCCATCGCCATTGGGAGTCAAACGTGCAACAAATTATAATTTTGGACTATATCTTTAAACGATGTTAAAAACAACCGTTTACTATGAGTGTCTAAATTAAATACGGTAGAACAATTATCTTTGTTATCTCTCTAAACAAACAAAGTAGATGATTGAGTATGCTGAGAGGGGCTTATTATTTTTTTCTAATTTTTTACTATACTGATCTATAAATATCGATTCGATTTAATCGAATCCCTTTAGGGATTCCCTTACGGGAATCGAATTAAATTGGATTCGATTAGTTAAAAAAAAGAAGAAAACCTCACCTCTCCCCCCCCCCGCAAGCTTGCGGGGGGGGGATAGGACCCTAAATATATAGCACCTATTTTTTTTAAATGCGCAGCACCTCAGGACCCTCCGGAGAAAAAGAACTGCTTAATCATCCTCGTAATACATATTTAATTCAGGAGTTATAAAAACTCAGTCTCTGAGGACTTTTTCTAAATTAATTAATCCATGGTATGGGGGGTGGTATTTTAGAATGCAAAACGAATGCAAAATTAAAGAAATATTTAAGTTTGTTTCATAATATTAGTCGGGCAGGTACTAACGAAGTTTGGCGATTTTAATATACCAAAGTTAGTACCTGCCTACTCATAAGGCTATTTTATTTTTCGCATACTATTTATGAACGCAGCTTTTATTTTTAATTCACGAAGTTGTCGATCATTTAGAACAGAATTATTCTTTCGAATGTAAAATATCTCCATCCATTTTTTGAATGATTCGGCTTTAACTGAATATAGTTTACGTGTTGATAAGTAATCTATAAGGGAACCTAAATAAGAATAATTCACAACTAAACGATCATGGCCCTTCTGATCCTTTTCTGTATAACCGCCCATTATACTGCTTAAATAACCTAGTTCTAGTTCAGCGTCTTTTTGACTTAGAACCATACGCTGCGTAATCTTGTTATTAGTGATTGTAACCATAAAGGATCCCTCCGCTTCAATGAAGCCGACCAATCAATTATCATGGGCTGTAGGCTTAAATTCACCTAAGTTAACATCCAAGGGTAAAGATAAAGCCATTCCTGACATATCCGCTAGAGAGAAATCAGTATATTTATTTGAAAAATTATTAACTCATTTCGTAAATTGTAATTTACGTTTAGTTAAAAATAGCTTACCTTTAAAAATTGAGATTAATATTCCAATACTATGCTTATCTTTAACCTGAAAATGTACGGAATCAGATCTTGCATATGAGTAGACATTACCCATGTTTAATTGGCTCTTAATTTCGTATAATAAAGGTAAATCAACTTTATGTAAATGAATAGAAAAAACACATTTACCTTGGCTAATTACAAATGACCCGTCTCCTTCCGTAAAACCTCTAAATCATTCTATAAATGCTCGGTTATATTGATGATACTTACCTTGATAATGTAGTAAAACAATTTCTTTGCTTCGTAAGCTATCCTCGCTAACCCTACCTAAATTAATTAATTTAGTACCCTGCTGATTGTTTCCCTGTCTTGGAAATTTTTCCGGAGTGCTATATCTGTTATATAAAGACTCATAGTTTAAAATTATTCTTTCAGTGTGGGGGGGAGCAACTGCCCCGGTGGTTGTCGTGTTTAGTAGTACCCACTGATAACCCTCGCCTGCGAAGGGGTTCTTCTTGTTGAGTAAAAAAAGTCTATCTTTAAAGGTGTAGTGTTCTTTTACCAAGAGAATCAGTGTAGGATGAATTTTAGAAAAAATATCTGCCAACAGTTTTACAGACTCAGCCCTAATAAAAATAACGGGTTTCCCATTAATTCTACCTATTGTACAAGAAAATCTATATCTAATAATTAAAACATTTATTAATCTTGTAAGATCAATATAATTATGAGAGAAAGTAGATAATACTATACCTGAAGGTAAAAATACTCCACTACTCATTAATCAGAAAGCTAAAGCAACAGGTGTTAAGATATCACATAAGATATGATTCGGCATAACTTTTTCATACTTACTATTATAGAAATAATGATATAAACGCTTAAAGCATGGTAGTGCTCTAGTGTATAAATAAATTTGAGTCTTAGAGTAAGTAGGATAACTAGAACAAAACGCAAATAAATTAAAAAATATAAACCAAATATATTTCTGTTCGCTCAAAGGTAATCCTACTACTAAACGAACATTTAAAGAAGTCTTACCGGTAAAATTTAATTTACCACCTGAAAGCAATAATCCCATAACAACTCCTTCAGTCCACCCGTTTAATTTAAGTTTATCAGCCTCTTTTCTACTTATTTTTGAATTAGTGGCTGCTAAACCGCGATTAATCTGAAGTAAAGGGACTGAAGATATAACAGTTAAATCAGTACTATAGCGTCTAATTATACCTAAACGTGAAGTGTAACAATAAGATGGCTTACTTCTATTACAAGCTGGCGATCATGCACTGCAGCAAGCTGCTGCAGAATACCGCCCCTTAATATCCAGCTGCTTATTTTCCGGCGACTGAAAGGAGTTCCTTACGAAGCATGCTGAGCAGCCGGCGCAAGCTCTATTTATTGGTAAGCTCCTCCTATATTTTTTTTTTTTTAAAAAAAAATATTTATTTATTTTATATAAATTATATTTTTCTTGCTGATTTTTTTTTTGATTGCTGCGCAGCAAGCAAAAAAAAAAAGCATAAAAAAAATATTTATTTATTTTATATAAATTATATTTTTCTTTTGCTTTATATTTACCTTCGCACAAGCCCAGTTGTGCCGCCAGCTGCCGGGTTTGCCCCACAACTGCAGGAGCTTGGGCTACGCATCCGAAGGGAAAAAAAAAATATTTATTTATTTTATAAAATAAGGCTGCTCCGCACCCTAACCCTGTCAGGTTATTGCTGCTGGAAAGGTTAATTATTATGCTTCAAGTATAAAGTAAACTTAAGCTAAGTAAGTTTAAGTAACCCTCGGATTCTCAAGCATTTGAAAATGTTCCAGCAATAATCATAGAACTATTAAAAGTAAACTCTACGTTATTTACTTTTATGGGCCTGCAGATTTGTTTATCCCAACCCACTTGTGAATGAACTAGACAAGCAACTCTTTTACCAAGTTACTCCCCCTTTCCCGAACCGTACGTGATAGTTTCCCATCATACGGCTCTCCGATTTTAATCTACTGAGAGTTATGTATTATGATTCTTTTCGTCTCCTTTATGGTGATATGCTAAATGGCATGTTCTACATAGAGGAATTTGTTTCCTGTTTCTTTTGGCCATCAAAGCATCGATTTTTTTCAGTTTAGGATTTAGGTCCTTCATCATTCTTACATGATGCATTTCTACTCTGTAGTCAGAGTCACAAACCGCACACTTCAGATTTGATAAAGAGGCCTTGGATAGAGTCTCGGCATAAAGAGTTGGAATCATCTCTTGGCTGTTTACTTTGAAATCTCAAGCATCCATACCGTAGACTGCATCCACGAAACTGATCCTGTTTTCTCCTTTCAGATTACTTCCAAACTTGGTAAAGACTTTATTCTGAGTTTCCAATTTGAACTTAGCTGCAAGAAGTTTAACACAGGAAGTCTTTAAAATGTAATGTATCGATGAAGAAATTCTATTCCTATTTTCTACGAAACTATAGTAATTAATTAATCCTCTATAAACAGAATTATATAGTGCTATTATTGTGTCTTTGTCGTTAGGTAATCAAAGGAATCTCGGTACAGGAGTGTTGTTTTCTAGGAACCCAACACTTGTAAGTTTCTTCAAGATTCTCTGTTTAGGAGCTTCCAATCTTACTTCTCTACCGTTTCTTTTAATGAAACCAAATTGACTAGAAGAAAATGACTGGTGTGATTTACGGAATATGTCAGTAGCCAAGAATCTAGCTTTGCCTTCCTTGGCGTTAGTTATCAAAGTTTTGCTATCACTTAACTCTAAATTTAGTTCTTGTTTAAGGAAGATCTTTATTTTATCCAAAATGGTTATACAATCATCCTTAGAACCTCTGATACCTATGATTCAGTCATCTGCATATCTTACATATGTCAATTTATTGAAACTAGGATCCATAGCTTTATAGTACGGTGTTTTAAGAATTAATTTATGGATCCGAGCCTGAGCTTCTGGACTAGTTTCTTTGCTTTTCAGATATCTCAGTCTATTATAAACTGGATTAATCTTGGGTTTTGAACCTGTATCCAAGTCCAATTTTAACCTTTCCACAAATTTATCTAGTTCATTCAAATAAATATTACTCAAGATAGGACTAATAATAGATCCTTGCGCAGTACCTGAAATAGAATGTTTAAAGATTCTAAATTCCATGTAACCAGCTTTCAAGGCTTTTCTGATTAAATCCGTGAATCTTCTGTCTTTTATTTTTTGTTCTATGATTTTCATTAACACATCTTGATCGAAAGAATCGAAACATTTAGATATGTCACCCTCAATATATCAGGTAGCAACTCCAAATCTCTCTTTTATCTTCTTCAAAGCTGTGTGACAACTTCTACCTGGTCTGAACCCATGACTATTATCAGAAAAGGTAGGTTCAAAGATTACTTCTAAAATCATTCTCATTACCTCCTGGACCAATTTATCCCTAGGGGGAGCAATAGTTAAAGGTCTTGTACCACCGCTGGCTTTGGGTATTTCTACTCTTCTTCCAGGGCAAAATTTAAAGCTATTATCCTTAAGTTTCTCTATTATCCTTTCGATAACCTCCATAGACATACCATCCAAAGTAGTTGGTGTGATACCCCCGGTCATGTTACCTGGGTTACTCTTCAGCTTATTATAAGCTAGTTCGTACAATGAAGGGTCGTACATCAATCTATAAATCTTTTCAAAATTTACAGGAGTATCTGGGTTTTTCATACAATGTTCTCTCAGTTTTAGAAGTTTCGCACAAGTGTCAGATTTGCTCTGTACTGGACTCCCAGCACTAGTGGATAACTCTCTAATATTAAAATCTGGAATCCTTCCCCTTGTTCCTATTTTCATAGGACAGTATATATTTGCATATCCGGGTACTACGATTCCTCTGTTACCATAGCCGTTTCCAGCCTTAGGCAATCTCGAAGTTCCTATATTTTGAATTAAAATTCCCTTAGATTGTCTACTCTTTACCTTAAAATTGTTTATGCAATTCGTTTGCGGACGGACCGTACCCCCACCCAAAAGTTCAAGGTGGAAAATCGCCGCACTCAACCTATTCCATACCCCCTCCCCTCTTGCTATGCTACGCAACAGCATAGGGGAGGGGGGATCACAGGTAAGTTGAAGTCCATGGCTTGAGACAACTGGTAAATAGACTTCAAGCAGTATAGCCTTAATCATATGAATCTTGACTAGGGAGGCTACTCGACCTTCCTGATTAGGTCTAATCCCCCCATTACTGATTATCATGGATAAAGGCGAACCTTTACCCCTCACGATCTTTTTATTGTCCGGGCTGGCAGGCAGGTACCAACTACCTCCCTGGCGACAAGTTATTATGGATAAATTCCTGGTTACAGATACAATTAAATATTGTATATTTTTTATAAAAAAAATATATTTTTTACTTCTGTACGAATTTACCGTAGAAGTACTACAAAGTAAACTTTGGCCGGCTTTATTTGCTGTATCATAAATTACTTTAGTATTTGTTTCTAAATCAGTTACTTGTACCGGACTACCTAATTTATTACTTATTTTTGATTTAGTTTCCTCAGAATGAGATTTTCCAAAGAAATAATGCTTTTCACCTAAATGACTATCCCTCATTTTCCGACGACTTTGTTCATTATGAGTACGACCTAAAAATGTTTTGTTTGCTTTTCCGTACATGGGGTTTTTTTCCCCTCTTTGGCTTTCACTCATTTTTAATTTAGTTTCATCAGTCATTATTTTACCTCTACGGCTTTCACTCATTTTTAATTTAGTTTCTTCGGAATGTTTATAACCTAGCCAAGAACCAGCAACTTTTAGTAAATTATATTGGGGATTTAATAAATCCATATAATATTGCTCTATCTCTATGGCTTTTTCTTTGCTAACATATTCAATAATGTCCAGTTGGAAATTAGCATAACCATATTTAAGTAAAGCTTTATTTATTGCGGTTTTTCCCTGTCTAGGCTTTTCCAAATATCCCTTGCTAAAGTAATTTCGGAATCTTATAGACAAATCTACCCCACTCCCTATGTAACATTTACCATTCTTTTTATTTGTTCAACGATATATGCCTGATTTTCCCTTATTTTCACTCATAATTTGTGATTTTGCGGCTAATTCCACATTGTGGTAGCTAACTTCTACTTTTACAGTGCTCTGCCCATCGAAAGAGTTGGTTGAATAATAGATTCGCCCTTTTTTACTTGTTTTTCATAAATATATGAAAAACATTGTTTTTTTTTTTAAGAAAAAAAAACTAGTTCCTGAGGGGCCAGGAACTGGTCCCGAGGGAACAAGTCCCCCGGGACTAGAATGAGTAACATTACCTAGATAGATAGGCGCCAAAGGAGAGGTAGTAAAAAGTTGAACTTTTATAATATTAAAACAACCAACCCCGGGTAAATTGTTTAGATCTGAGTTTGTATGATGATAATCATTCGGAAATGCTATGTTCAACATTGAGTTTTCTCCAATGCCTAATTCCGTTGTCAGAAACACTTTCGGTCAGTGTTTAGAGATTTCTTCTCCATTTCAAAATAAAGCACAACGACGCACACTTTTAGCCATCGCTCCAATTAATAAACATATACCTATAATAGTTACAATGTTTTCATTAACAAAAGGTGCTAGCGAGAATACTGTAGCATAATCTAAATTACCTAAAGATCACAGCATCGCGAACATACCAATAGTTAAAAAACAATCACCCACTCTGTTAGTTAAGAAAGCAGACATTGAACTTTGATTTGCTGCTATTCTAGTAAATCAAAAACTTACTAATAGATAAGAACAAACCCCTACACCTTCTCAGCCTACGAACATTAGTAGGAAATTATTTGCTGTTACTAGCACAATCATCATGAAAGTAAATAAACTTAAATAACTAAAAAAACGCTGATTATGCTTTTAAGTCAAATTTATCATACAATTTGTCTAATATTTTATAAGGTTACTACTTGAAAGGCTTTTGTGCCTTACTTAACCTCAAATTTTCTACCTCTATTCATACCTAATTTAATTTCTCGAATGATATTCATACCCTTAACGGTTAGATGAGAACGATTAATCATTAATTCATGAATCTTACACCAATCAAGATAATCTTCAGATTTTATACCAACTAAAGGATTATCCTTAAAGGAATTATTCTATTATTGATATCGGAAAAATCCACTATGCTTAAATGAACAGCAGACTTAGAATATTTATATATTTTCCCTGATCCTAAATATTGAACTATCTTTTCCATTAATCCTAGATCTCTTATATGTTGGGTTATTCTAAATCTTAATTGTACTCGATAACCAATTAAACTATTTCATACCCCCTCCCCTCTTGCTATGCTACGCTACAGCATAGGGGAGGGGGGGGGATTGAGGAGTACGAACATCGAAGTTCCCCTCAGCACTGATAAAACCTGAAAGAAGGGTTTATAATTAGCCCACTTCGTAGGGGGTCACAATTAATCACTGATCTTTTCACTGCTCGATATCCAGCAAACTCTGATTTGAATTTATCGGATAAACCTCAATTCATAGATGCTTTTAGATTTACTATCTGATTTAAACCTTCGACAGTAAGATCAGCTTTATTATTCATAAGATTTATTATTTGTTTAAATAAAAAGAAATCTCCGGCTTTTTTAGTTAATAATGAATATTTTTCTAAATGAACAATAAGTTTATTTAAATCTTTAATTGAACTAATTGAGTAATTAACAAACTCCCTTTTTCGAGCTAAATAGATAGCACCACCTTCGGATCCTTCGATCCTTCGGATCCTTCGGATCCTTCGATCCTTCGGATCCTTCGGATCCTTCGGATCCTAAAAAAAGTTGTAACTGGGATAATACATTATAATCCTTTCTATGTAAATCAAGTTTAAATTTTGGTTCAACTGCCGCCTTAGCCCTACTTTAGAGTTTTATTTTTAACTAATATTATAGAAAAAGAACCTTCACCGTCAATTAAACCAGACCAAACCCTAGGATTTATCTGAGGTAGAATAATTAATATTTCCCACTCTCCACTTACGTCCTAAGGGGACCCAAGGATTGGAGTGGGGCGGGCTTATTTCATTGCCCGAGACGGTATTGCTTAGACGGGATTTTGATCACAATTGAGCTTCAACAGCCAAATAAGTTGAAGCTCTGGTCTATACCACGGTTTCTTTCGTAACCTTTTAGAATACATCTTAAACCCATTAATTGTTTAATAGATCAACTGCCGTATACTCGTTGCTCTTTTACAGCCATACTTTTTAGTATTATTCACTTAGAAAATAATACTTTAGACTTAGTCTTGGCTGACTTAGATCCGCGATTCCCCATTTCGTTTTCACCTGGCTTTAGCCCAGCCCTGCTCTGCCTTTGAACTAAAGCAGAGCGAAGGGTCCTCCTATGGCTTGTTACCATCTCTGAGTAATTACTTCAGCCACTCATAGTTTTTCAACTACAGCTAGGTACCATAGGCTTTAGGGGTTCCCCGGAATTAGACAGTTTATCCCCATAGACGCGTTTTCCCATAACGCGCCAATCACTTTTTGTAGCTAAACTTGTTTTTCATATATAAATATATGAAAAACATTGTTTTTGAAAAACGACTAGTTCCTGAGCGGGGCCAGGAACTGGTCCCCCGAGGGGAACAAGTCCCCCCCCCCCCCCTGGGGACTTGTTTTTCATAAATATATGAAAAACATTGTTTTTTTTTTTAAGAAAAAAAAACTAGTTCCTGAGGGGCCAGGAACTGGTCCCGAGGGAACAAGTCCCCCGGGACTAGTTCGAGGGGCCAGGAACTGGTCCCGAGGGAACAAGTCCCCCGGGACTAGTCTATGTTTATTGAGAGTAATACGTCTAAAATCCACCTATTTTGTTGCTTTGTTTTGAGGATCACTCGACATGTAACCAATCGAGTATATATGCACTAAAGAACTAACTATTAAAACAGGTAAAAGCATGGCCACTGTTAAACTATCAAAGTGGAAACCTCACAATACGTTAAGTGATTCACTATCTATTCATCTAAATAGATTTAGATAAACTGGTATATTGTTTAAACCTACTTCAAAAAAGGCAACTATTGCTAATAAAGTTGTTACAATTACACATAAAGATGTAATTAATTGTGCACCGTTAACTCCAACTTTTCGACCAAAAAAGCCGGAAACTACTGATCCTAATAATGGTAAAGTAATTATAGCTAAATACATTATTTATATTCTATACTGATACTTCCTCTTCGTTTTCCCCCTTTACCTTAGTTTTTTTAAAAAAAAAAAAACAATGTTTTTCATATAATTATATATGAAAAACAAGTTTTATTTATTCCCTTAGGTTGGCTAGGCTATTCCCATAACTTTTCGGTTATGCCTGACTATACCTTAAGCAAATAATTTTTGTCCAATCTTTTCTTCAATTAAGTCCCCCCCCCCTGAGTCGTATATAATTATTTACCAACCTACATTTAGTCGATGAACTGCGCACCATCCACTTGAACGAGCAGTAGTTTTTGGTGTTTGGCTGCGGATGATCTATTTCATTTCTTCATACAAATCGTTTTTACCGTACAACGAGTCATTACCTGTTCCATTAATCACATTACTGTATTAACTTGGTAGATTTGTCTTAAAGACTTTCCCGCTATTTTTAGGTTTTGCCATATTGAAGATATGACTAGGCAGAGCTTTACTCTACCTTTTTTGATCTGATTTCTCTGTGCCGTCTACAACACTGTGATTATTCATAGCCTTATTCGAGTAAAGTATTGTAATTCTTCTTTTTAATTGTAAAATTTATTCTAAACCTAACTTCATTAAAGTGTTCTTTATTTTTAATAATATACGCCGCACTCTAGCAAGTTATTTTAGTGCTTTGACCCCATGCGTAGCAAGGGTGTTTATCAAAAAAAGGAATTATATGTTCAACTATGTTGTGGCGGAGCCAAAAATTTTTGTAATAATAAACTCACATACTAAACGTTTTTTTATAATTCATTACAAAGCCACTTGCTAAGAAATTTACAAAGCTTTCTAATAATAAGAGATCTCTGGTATGTTGAGCTATTGAAAAAACAAGTAGATAACTTTTTTGAACAGCAATAAAAAAGTTAGATTCTCCTGTAGAAAACCCTGCTACTCATTCCGGATGTAGGGGATTTTTAATTATGCTTTCCTGGTTTAGTGTAACTGGAATAGTCATAGGGAATGCTTCTTTTAAATCTTTCCCTTGCGGGAACCCTTCAGGGTTCCTAAAGGAACCCCCCCCCCCTAGGGGTTAGATAAACCTGTATTAAGCTCTAATATTAACTATTTTTTTGCTTGCTGCGCAGCTTTTTTTTTTTTTGATGCACAGCAATCAAAAAAAAAAAATCAGCTATACCTTCTAAAGTATTATGTTCTTTATTTAACATAAGTAAAACAATTTGTTTAAATAATAAATAGTCTGAATGCTTTTTGGTAATTAAAGGGTAGTTCTCGAAATGAAGAATTACGTCAACTAAATCTTTTAAAATACTAACTCTAAACTATACGGCTGAACTATTATTACATAGTTTAGATACTGTTCGAGTTTTGTTTGGTTATTCGATTATATTATTCATGGCAATCAGATTTATCATGCTAATAATTAGAAATACTTTAATTTATTCTTCCTGTCTTCATACCCTGTTTTATTTTTATTATGCTATCCCTCCCTTCAATTGTTAAGTGTCTCTTTAATCATATTTGCAACTTTACAGAAATCCTGAAAATCTAAGTGTTTTTTTTTTAATAGGATATTTTACGTAAAATGGAACAATTTTATCCTCAATCTCTGTTAAATTGGTAAATACTAACTCAAAGGTTTCTCTGTTCTTATAAAGATTTCCACTGCCAAAATAATTTATTAAACTTTTAAGTAAAGCCTCATCTCTATAATGTTGAGCAATAGAGAATTTTTACATAAAGGAATATCCCGTTTTAAAGTTATCACGTTTTAGGCCACAACATAAAAACAAGCTTCCCACCCCTCTACACTGCCGAATCCTGCAAATCAATTAGGATCTGGAAATTTATGAGCTGATCCTGTAACTTAAGGTTTATATGTCTTAGTTACCTCTGAAAGGCAGATGGGCTAACTCAGTAGCTATACCCGTGTTAAGTGAACCTTTTATAGCTACTAATTTTTATAGACCCTCAGGTGTTAAATGCTCTTTATTATTATATTATATGCTAACTTGAAGAGATTATAATCCGCGAGTTTTTGTGTTACTAAAGGATACTTGTCTAAATGATTAAAGAGTACTTCTAAATGTTTTACGGAGGATATACGTAATATAATAAACTGGAGCTCAGCATCCGTGTTTGTAAATTTTACCTACAGCTACGCATCCGAAAAAGTTTTGTACCCGCTCTAACAATTCAATATCTTTTCCATGTAAAGCTATTTGAAAAAAGAGTTGGATACTTCAGTTTTACAATATTTATTTCTACTAATAAAGTAAAACATCCTTCAGCGTCAACAAACCCTGTCAAAAATAAAGGGGGGTGCCGAGCTGCGGAGCCTTAGTAGAATTTTAATTTATATAATTTATATAAAAATAAATAAATATTTTTTTTTTAAAAAATGCGCAGCAAGAAATATAGGAGCTGCGGAGCCTTATTTTTTAAATGCGCAGGAAGAAAAAAAGAAATATTTTTTAAATATAATTTATATAAAATAAATAAATATTTAAAAAAAAATATAATTTATATAAAATAAATAAATATTTAAAAAAAAAAAATATAGGAGCTGGCGAGCTCCATTATTATGTTTTTCACATTGTTGAACTGGTTTGGAAGAATAGTATCTTAGATAACTTCTATTTATTAGGTTAGAGAGGATTCTGGTTTGATAACTTATCTCGAAGCCCATTAGAGTACACCTTAATTTGAGATATTGTACTATCCAATATATAAGGAGGGATATAGGCTCCCTACCCCCCCCCCCCCCCACTCGGGACCTGGTCCCTCGCAGAGGGAGCTAGTCCCTTAGATAAGTTTGTACGACTTTGTCGGACCGTATTATTTAAAGTATAAACTACCGTCTACTCGTTTCTCTTTTACAGATTTTATTTGATGTACAGCCATTTTTTTTTTCTGTTACTGACTTAGATCCGCGATAGCCCATTGCACTTTCGATTATCTTATTATTTTTAGTGCTTTTTTTTTTCCTTCGGAGCAAAAAAAAAAATCAGCTCAGAAAAAAAAATCAGCAGCTTAAAATTATTTAAGCACAGAAAAAAATATAATTTATATAAAATAAATAAATATTTTTTTTTTTAAAAATATAATTTATATAAAATAAATAAATATTTTTTTTTTAAAAAATATAATTTATATAAAATAAATAAATATTTTTTTTTTAAAAAATATAGAAGGGTCCGAAGGGCAGGTGCTGAGCTGCTTAATCAGCCCATAAATAAGAGCTGGCGAGCTGCTGAGCTCCTGAGCTCGGAGAAAAATTATTTAATTGACGATTAAAACTCTATCCTTATCATTTTATTTGAACTCTAGCTTGAACGTTCCATCCTGTGTATCTAGGATTTTTTTTAATTGTTCAAACAAAATAACTCTCAGAAAAGTCCTCTAATAAATCCTGGATCAATTGAATAATTTATAGCTTGATTAGTAGTATAGTTATTCTTAGCCATTGTAGAATAGCATCTTGCTATTCTTTTAAAGCTATAAAAAAAAACGTTTTTCAAATAAGTTGTATGGCCACGGGATAGACAGGATAAAAAAAAAAGTTTAATCTGTAACACATCTTATATAAAACTACGCATTTAAATCCTCATTATCTAGACCCTTATATCTTCCTTTATTCATACCTATTAAAAAAAAAAAAAAAAAAAAAGACGTATTCGCTCTAAACCTACAGGGCTTAGATGATCTTGGTTTTGAATCATATCAGCTATAAGGCATCAATCTTTATAATCCTCTAATTTTACACCTACAATCTTGTGTTTTAGAAAAAAAGGTATTATAGTGGACATATTGTCTGCAAATTTTTTACATTTAAAGGTTACTCAGGATTTACTTAAGTTTACCACAACCAAAATAATCCTAAAAACTTTTTAATAATAGCTCATCTCCTGCTCGCAGCCCACGGAGCCCCCCTTAGGCTAGGGGAATATGTTAACTTATACTAAATTCTAATATTACTTGAAAACCTACTTTATTTTTTAATACCAACATAAAAACACCCTTCACCAGATAAAAATCCTCCCAGCCACTCCGGATTAGGTATTTTTTTTTTATTGATAAGATCAGGTCTAATATAAGGAACAATATCGGGAAAGGGTGCCTTTTAATTATCAGATAAACCTTTATTAAAAGAGGTTTTAATTGCTACAATATCTTTCACACCTTTTAGGGTTAGATGTTTATTTTCCCGCATTATATCCATAATAGCCGCTCTAAATAAAAGATAATCGGTTTGTTTATCAGTAATTAAAGGGTAACTGTAAAAATGTGGGATTATTACATCCACAATATGTGCGAAGGAACCCTATCTGTATGTAAGTTGTCCTAGGGGTTTTTTTTTTAATATTACCATGACCTACAAAAATACCCTTGGATTTATTGTAGTAATTCTATATCTCTGATGAAGATCGAAAAAGAGGTTGAATTAATCAGCCTGTACGATTTTTATCGTCTTTTAGTATGTTAATCCTAAAACAACCTTCACCATCTGTAAATCCTGTAATGAACCATAACCCTTGTTTTGTGTAATAGAGTCGAACATGCTTATTAGTTTGTGTATTTATAAAGTTCTCCCTTGTAATGGCCTAACTACGTTCGTCCGAACACGCCAGTATTCGAATAAAAAATGAATTTTCACAGGTGCAATAAGAGAATCTCGTGTTAATCTATAAACTAACTTAGTTTTATTAGATAAGTTATCGTTACAATTTTACATTTACGTATTTGTCCCCCTTACTTATACTTCGTAGAAGTACTGCATGGTTACACAGCAGGACATAGGGCTGGGATCTGTGTTATATATAGGTCGCTATAGTTGAAGCGCTGCTAGCACTTATACGTATGCTTCTAATTAAATTATATATACGCAGGGGGATTTGTAAAAATAAGTGTAAACCTTTTAACATTTACCTCCTAGGTGTTTGCATATATTCCTACACACCTCTTAGCCTATTCGCATAGGCTAATACTAAGTTGCGACTGTACATTAGCGAGTATTTAAGCTCTACGTAGGTGAACCAGTCTGTAGCGATGTTTATAGCCACCGACGGTCTTGACCTGGAAAGTTGTTAACCGTTTTCACCATGTCCGGTCTTTAGATATTTGTTTTTCCGCTATAACGTTAGAACAATTAAAGACTAGGTGGGATTCCCGCCCACTGCTCCTTAAAATAAAAAGCAACTAGAATACCTAAACCAATAGCTGACTCTGCTCCAGCAATAGCTATAATGTATATAGCAAATGTTTGGCCTAATACATCATCAAAGCTAAGTGAACTTACCAATATTAAGAATGTAATAGCTAATAGCATTATTTCAATCGAAATAAGCATTAATATAATATTTTTTCTATTTAATACAAATCCCAAGGTTCCGATTAAAAATAGTATTAAGGTTAAATTCATTGTATATTTTTGTTTTTTTTATAATAATAATATTAAACCGCTTTTTTATTTCCCCTTACTTAGATTAAAATAAGAGAGGAGGGCCTTAATAAAGGAGGCAAAAAAAAATGGGAGCACAAAACTCATTTTTAGTCCTCTCTCTCCTTACTCTCTCTCCTATTATTTTTTTTTTTGCTAAGGGCTCATAAGGCCCTAAGGCTACCTCTTGTCTGGCTGGTGAGCTCCTTACCTTCGCAGCCGAACAGGCGGGGTCCCTTCCTCCTCCCCCCCCCCATAACACCCGTAAGATGCTACGCAGGTGATTTTTTTTCTACCTACGGATGCGTAGCACAATAAAAAAAAAGCAGCTACTATCCGAGGGCGGTGCGTTGCTGCTGAGCTGCGTTGCTGCGTTGCTGCGTTGCTGCGTTGCTGCGTTGCTCAGCAGATTTTTTTTTTATATCCTACCGGCTCTCCCCCCCCCCGAAGGAGTCCCTTCCTCCCCCCCCTTCCTCCCCCCCCCCTTCACCCTTCCTCCCCCCCCCCTATTTACCCTTACCCCCCCCCCCCTTGCCTGCCTTAGGGGCAACAAAAAAAAATTGTTTTTTCCTGGGCTACGGCTATATTAAAAAAAAAAAAAATATAGCAGGAGCTGCTTCAACCCCCCCCCCCCCGATACCGATTACAAGAGCTACGCACCCCCCCCCTTCCTGTTAGGATCCGTAGGTAGCATCTCCATTTTTTTTTTCCTACTATAAAAAGACGAGAGTGCGGCCTATGAGGAAAAAAAAAAATATGACTTTATATTACCCATATTTTATATATTTAATAATATAAAGATTATTCGTTTACCATATATTAATTAAATTTATGGTAATGGTAAAAAACGAGAACGACATTTTATTTTGCAATCTTTATTGCATAAACAGTCATGAGACAAATTTTTCAATAGTTACGGATTCTATAGCTATTGGCATAGAGCTGTGAAGAATTCCACAAATTTCGGAGCATTGTCCGAAAAATACTCCAGGTCTATTTATATATACTGATGCTTGATTTAACCTACCAGGATAGGCGTCACACTTTATTCCTAAAGAAGGACAAGCGAAAGACGTACACAATTTTATCCTATTATTAAATTAACTCGACCATACTCTATCTAGCATACTTTTTACACTCCTATTAACAAACTTAAAGAGACATAACCAACGGAATCACCATAATAGTTTATCATTACTAATACACTAGCCTAAAGGGAAGGTTTTATAAAATGGCTACCTATTCCACCCCTATAAACCATAAACAGCTTTTTACTCTATTTTGTTAAAATATAACCCTTATAAAATATAGCTGTATTCAGTATTTTAGCTATTTTATTTCTGTCCATTGTAATGTTTTTAAATTTAAAATGGTTTATAATGGAGATAATGCAGGATAATTCCATAGTTTCTCCTGTTTCAACTTATTTTATGATAACCGAATGGCTAAATTTTTCTCTGCGTAGCTAAAGAATTACTAAAATACAGCGTTTTCTTGTCAGCTATAAGACTAGCTAACTTAAAAGTAGTTAAATTAGCTAGACTAGCACCCTTTTTTTTTCTGTGCTTAAATAATTTTAAGCGTGCTGAGCTGCTGATTTTTTTTTCTACCTACGGATGCGTGCTTTTTTTTTTAAAAAAATGCGCAGCAAGAAATCAGCTGATTTTTTTTTTTGCTTGCTGCGCAGCTTCGCTGCTTCGCTGCTTCGCTGCTTCGCTGCTTCGCTGCTTCGCACCCCCCCCCCCTTCGGATCCTAAAAAAAAAAAGCACACGAAGGGGTGCGAAGCTGCGTAGCAGCTCCGCATCAAAAAAAAAGCACCTTCGGTGTGCGTAGCAACCTTCGGATCAAAAAAAATAGGGGGAGTATTTGTGATCTTAAATAAATTTAAGTTATTTTTCTTTAAGGCAATTATTACAAGTATTAGGGTGTATACCTAGATCTCCTGCGGAGGCAGAATTTAAAGATTTGGATGCATAGTATAGAACTTTTCTAAATCATATAAATAAATACTGGTTCCTTGGTTAACCCTAAAATTAACTATTTTTTTTTTTATCTGAAAATCTTTTTTTTTTGAAGATGTATTGCTCTAAAAATAAAAAGTAATAACCTGAAGAAAAATTTGAAGGCATTACAAAAACCTCTAGGTTAAATTTATCAAATCCTTCCTTTTTTATTAAAGGTAGGAGTTTGAGTTATATTGATTTAAATGCTTAAAAGTAAAGTACTGGTCTAGTCTTATAGAAAGACTATTACTAGAACCCACGTATTTTCTCCCTGTAACCTTATAAAATATAAACACCTGCTTTTAATCCTCTTGTTTTTCATATATAAATATATGAAAACATTTTTGATTTTTTTTTTTTTTATTTTAAAAAATGCGCAGCACCTCCGGAGAAAAATAAAATACGCAGCACCTCCTTCGGATCCGGAGAAAAACTTGTTTTTCATATATAAATATATGAAAAACATTGTTTTTTTTTTTAAGAATGCGCAGCAAGAAAAACTAGTTCCCCCGGGACTAGTTATATTATTATATTCATCATAAAGTCTAATACTTCCCTTATTCGGTATAGTGGACCCCCCCCCCCCTTAGGTCCCGACCCTAAAAGGGATTGGGTAGAATAATACCTAAAAAACTTATTAATAAAAGTCTTGTAAAGCTTTATTTCTATAATTTATATAAAATAAATAAATATTTTTTTTTTTTTTTTAATATAGAGGTCTTATGTTAAATAAAAAAGAATAATTGCTGCTCTTTACATTTGGTATCATGAAAGACGAGACACAATTTAATCTTATTATTAACTTCAACTATAAAAAATCAATCTTTAAATAACTCAAGTTCAATTAGCAATTCTAGACTTATTATTTCTATCCTAGGTAACATCACAAAGAATATGCGTATATGTGAGTATGCAAATCTAGATAAAGTTTTAATAACTTAGATTAGGCTATTGTGTCAACTTTAATCAGGGGTTATTTTTTTTTGAGCTTCCGTAGGAAAGGCAGCTACGCACCCCCCTGAACCGGTTTACCGGCGACTAGAGTATACCTTACAGTATTGGATAATAAAATCTAAAACTGAATAACCATCTACTCGTTGCTCTTTTACACATGCAAAAAGAATTGTTAAGCAATTTAAACCTTTTCACAGAGGTGATTTAGATCCGCGATTACCCATTCTCTTTTCAGATAATAATTAGTATTCTTACTATACCTGAGTAATTAGTTCAGCCGCTGCCTGACCCTTTTAGGTCTAATGTTTAGTAACTAATGTTTTAGGGCTTCCCGGAGTTTGGTAATTGAACACTAAAGTGAGGGCCTAATCTCACTTATTATGTATAACATCGGCTGCAGTAACAATAAATCTAACATGAGTTTGTTCAGGAAGTATTACTCGATTATCTACTTCTAGTAATCTTAATGAACCATTCTCTAGATCAGATTCTGGTACTAAATATGAATCATAATCTATAAAGTCATCCTCCTTATTTAAAAAATCAGGATAACTGTAACTTCAGTATCACTGGTGTTAGGCTAATAAATTAATATTTAATTATATATTTGGAAGATGATTAATAACCACTCTTGAAGTTTATAATTTAACCTGACTCCCCAAAATATAATTTGATGATAATAATTTTATTATTACCCCTATATTCACATATATCTAATTAAATGCTTAACACAAATAACTGTTTTTATTTTAGGTATACAACAGGTTTTCCTGTATTCATTTTCGATTTAATTTGTCTAATTTCCTCTAACCCTTTAGAAGTTAAATATTTTTTATCCTTAATAAGTTCAACAGCTTTACATCAAGAATTGAAATCTTCAGATTTTACACCTAAAACCTTGTACTTGTTAAAAAACGGTACAATTTTTTCAAATATATCCAAAAATTTCCCAACTTTAAGAATTGAAATCGTCGGTCTACTAGGAATTTATTTTACTCCCCCACATTCTCAATAATCTTTAATAGTTTCCATTAATTTAATATCCCTAGTTCCCTCTTCGAGGGACCTTGTCCCTTGGAGAGCGGAACAAGTTCCCCCCCCCTGATCCCCCCCCCCCTCGGGGGGGATAAGGGACTTGTTTTTCATATATAAATATATGAAAAACATTTTTTTAAAAACTTGTTTTTCATAAATATATGAAAAACATTGTTTTTTTCTTGCTGATTTTTTTTTTTTGCTTGCTGCGCAGCAAAAAAAAAAAAGCATTTAAAAAAAAACTTGTTCCTGAGGGGGGGGGGCAGGAACTGGTCCCGAGGGAACAAGTCCCCCCCCCCCCGGGGGACTAGTGTGTTGAGTTAAATAAAAGAATAAAATAACATGATAACCTATGAGATTAGAGCAAGATCTTCGTATGTTTATGAAAAAACAAGCTTCGCACCCCTCTCCAGACACAAGCTAGTCAATAAGGGTTTATTAGCTTTTCATCATTAACTACAGGTCTAGGCTACGGAATAATTTCTGGGAAAGCTTTTATTAAGCCTCAGTCAAACCTAAATTCATAGAAGCTCTTATGCTAATAATCTCTTTAAAACCTGATAATTTTAAGTGTTCTTTAAAGTTTATTAACCACTCTTTTAAACAATTAAAAATCAGCTTGTTTTTTAAGTTTTGTCAAAATGAGCTATTATAACTTGAAGATCGTCTAGAGAACGCGCTTTAAGTGCCATACAATTATTCTTGGTGCTTATTCTAAAACCTATTACTTGAAAAAAAGCCTGAATATTCTTCAAAAGTTCCATGTCTTTTTTATGTAGTTCAATTTGAAAAATAGCACGTATTCTAAAACCATGACGAGATTCCGAGGTTTTAGTAAAACTAATCATAAAAGACCCCTCGGCATCAGTAAACCCTGTAACAAATCAAGGATTCAAAGTAGAAGGTAAAATTTGTGTAGGATTTTATGATGCCGCATCCTCACTATACGAATTTTCTACATATTTATTTGTTGCAACCTGAGTATAATAATAACATTGTTTAGGCTAAAGCCTTTTAAAAGATTTATTGTGAATATTTGAAGGATGCAAAGGTATAGAAGCATAGCCATGCTCTTTTTTTTTTTTTAAATGCTTTTTTTTTTTGCTTGCTGCTCAGCAAGCAAAAAAAAATAAGCAAGAAATAGGGGTGCGGAGCGTGCTTTTTTTTATTTTTTTTTTTTAAAAAAAAATAAAATGCGCAGCACCTCCTTCGGACCTTCGGACCCCGGAGAAAAAATCAGCTGCGGAGCTTTAAATTTAAAAACTTAAATATGTTGTATTAAGTATATAAAATATAAAACCTAAATCCCTAATTTACACCTGGGTAATATTTTTTTTACCTATCGACTGTACATTAAGCATCTAGTGCTGCGAAGGTTGCGCAATAATAAATTAGCATTCTGCTTTTATTTAGTATGAAGCCAACCACCACCCCTAGACACCCACAAGTGGACCAGTCTGTAGCAACAAATAATAACAAATTATTTACTGACGGTCTTGTAATTTTATCCAGTACCTATTTAATAAAATTATATTAACCGTTTTCACTTGTGTCGCCGGAAATAGTTATAGCTCATCTTAAAGAATAAATTTATATTTCTATTCCCTTTACATTGGAGGTGTATGTAAACCCTCTTGGTCCCGTAATGGTAGATAGCATAGTATTAATTTAGCCTCTAATGGCTGCTTAAAATTACACTAGCTAATTCATGACTATCACATATGATTCATTAAATAAAAATATTTATTCTTGAATCCTAGAGCCCTAAATTTTTGCTTGCTGTGCTTATTTTTATCCGAAGGTCTTGCTTTTTTTTTCTTGCTAGCACGCTACGCACGCTTAAAATTATTTAAGCACACCGGAGGTGCTTTTTTTTTTTTTTGCTCCGAAGGGTCCGCAGGGTCCGCAGGTGCTGATTTTTTTTTTTTTTTTTTTTTTTCATGCTGAGCACCTTCGGAGAAAAAAAAAATCAGCGTGCTGAGCTGATTTTTTTTTTTTGATTGCGTGCTGAGCTGATTTTTTTTTTTGATTGCGTGCTGAGCTGCGCATCAAAAAAAAAAAAGCACGCAAAAAAAATAAAGGGCTAGGCTATTTACTTTTTTATTTAATATATATGATTTAGGGCCACCTAGACCCTCTGCTAAAACTGACATTGATGGATCGCTCACTTCATCCATAAGGTACAACAATAGGGTCAGTATAACTGCCCTCCGAACCGTACGTGATAGTTTCCCATCATACGGCTCTCCATCTAGATAATTACAATTGCACGGATTGACTCACAAGAGCAAGCAGTGATTCTTACCGGGGGGGTTACCTCCCGTTGTTATTCTGGCCTAGGCGTAGCGCGTCCTGGGTGCCACTCTATGTGGAATTCCGGTATCACTTCGTCCAGGAGTGATTCGTAGCTTATTCTTCGCGCTTTGTAAACTCAGCGATTATTTTTAGCTCGAAATGTAGTAGTAGTTTTTGTGTAAGTTTTTGTGGTGATAAGAACATAAAGGGATTTGTTTTCTCTTCATTGCCCCGGTTCATTCCTCATAAGTGGCGTTGCCCGTTCTCATTTTGTGTCTTACGTCCTTCACAGCTCTGACATGATGCATTTCAACCTGATTCTTAGATCCACATAGTAGACAAGATTTAAATAAATTCGATTGGGTTACCTTACTGGCTCATGACCCTCCCAAGGGGTCCCTCTTCCTTCCTCCTTCTTTGGATCGAAGGGGGGTGCGCTGCTGCGCAGCTGCTGATTGAAAAAATCTGCAAGAAATTTTTAGGATTTGTTTGAAGTTGTCTGGAGCCTTAAGTTCAAGTCCGTTCTCAGATTTCAACTTTTCTCCAAATGTGCTGAAGGCCTTCCTCATTGTCCTGAGTTTGAACTTTAAGGCGAGGGTTAGAGCGCAAGAACCTTTCAGTAACCATGTGAATCTGTGCATGGCCGGGTAATTTCTGGCGAAGTTATAAAATGAAGTTAGACCGATAATTTTCCTATTGTAAAATGTCAGGATGTCGTCATGGTCTAAATTAATAAGGTCTTTTCTGGCAGTGGGAGAGTCCGCCCGGCTGCAGAACCTATTCTTGATGAACTTCTCCATAAGCGATTTGACGGGAATATCGATTCTCATTCTGGGGGTCGTTCTCTTGGAGATGGGTCCTTTCATGATAGAACCTCTTAAAGTAGTCATCTTACCCATGTTAATAACTCTCTTACATGTAGCCCCTAAGAAGTTGAAGGGCTTTCTCGTCGAGGTGACTAACGTCTTCTCGTCGTTAAGCTCCAACCCCGTTTGCTTCATCAGAAAGTCCTTAACATGTCTTTTCATTCTGTTGGCTTCTTCCAGACTACCTCTCATTAAGATTACAAAGTCGTCAGCGTACCGAATATATAGCAATCTTTTTAAATTAGGATCGTATCTATTCGTTGCACTGATACTTCTCATTTTTATTCAAAGTTCTTTCTTCTCGTCCGCGTCTTTGGTGTAGCTCCTACGGTTACGTAGTGCTAAATATTCCTTGTTCAACCTTCTGGATTTGCCAGTTTCAAATCTGTCTTTATTTTTCTGCATAAACTTATCTAATTTGTCTAAGACGATGTTGGCCAGTGTAGGACTCGCCACGTTACCTTGGGGTGTACCTATATTCGACGGTGTCCGGACTTTAGTCTTCGGGTTATAGCTCCCGCATTCCAACATTTTTCTGATCAGTCTGATAGAGTGGGGACATCGTAATTCTTTTTCAACGCTGCTTATAATGATGTCATGCGGAATCTTGTCAAAACACTTGGAAATGTCCCCTTGAATTATTCAAGAGTAGTTATCCCCGTGTTTAAATAACTCGTAGAGAGCGGACTTAACGGATCTTTTAGGCCTGAATCCGTGGCTCGAATCCTCGAATATAGGTTCTCATATGGCGCTTAGTACAAGCTCGATTGCTTTTTGGACTATTTTCTCACGAGGGTCACTGATACCTAGTGTTCTCAGCTTTCCGTTCGCTTTGGGAATCTCTTGCAATCTAACCGGCCTGAACCCATATTTACCTTGTTTGATCTTCGCTGCGGTCTCTTCGAACAACTTCCTGTCAATACCATCGATTGTGACCCGTTTGGGATCAGGGGTCATGTTTCCTGGTTTGCCTCGGATTAGTTCGTAGCTAGCAATGAGGAAATCAACGTTGGACAGAATATCTATTGTGTTTCTGAATTTACCTTGTTTGTCTTTGCAACTGTTTAGCTCAGTTTCCAGTCAAGCTCCAACCGAGATATCGTCGCGTTTTTCCGGCTTCGATGAAACGTTGTTAATGTTGGATGAATGAAAGAATCTTGAGCACTCTAGACTGCCTCCCTTCGTATTTCGTACTACTATGGAGGCTCTGTCCCCGCATGCTCACGCAGAGGCGGTTAGATCCCGTTGTAACCAACTTCCTATGTATAATTGGGAATTTAGACCCTCGCACACTTTGTTTCCGACATTTCGGTGATATCTATTATTTGGAGAACCTACAGCACTTAAACTATTACTGTAAGCATCAGTATAGACACTAGCTGACATATTCTGCTTGGAACTTGTTTTTCATAAATATATGAAAAACATTGTTTTTTTTTTTAAGAAAAAAAAACTAGTTCCTGAGGGGCCAGGAACTGGTCCCGAGGGAACAAGTCCCCCGGGACTTGTTTTTCATAAATATATGAAAAACATTGTTTTTTTTTTTAAGAAAAAAAAACTAGTTCCTGAGGGCCAGGAACTGGTCCCCGAGGGAACAAGTCCCCCGGGACTAGTGGGCCTTCTGTATCCTATCAGTGAGTAAATCGAGTTCGTAAACCTAGTCATGTTCCCTCCACTGATCCCTAATTTATGCCGGGCAGTCCTGCACATTCAGGACTTTCCACAACTGCTATACCGTACAGTATCTTATTAGGTTTAATGTAGGCGTTGTTTGGTGGCAAGTATCCGAAGTTGTCTCCGGCTCCAATATACTTGTTGTTTTCAGAAGTAGTCTCGCGCGGCGCACGTTTAAAAGAAGGGAAAGCAATTAAGATTAAAATTAAAGCTGGTGTTATTGTCCAGATTAATTCGATAGTTGTTCCGTGGTTTAAATATTTGTGTGATATTGGTGATCTTTTATTACTATAGTTTCTTATTATCGATAACATAATTCAAGCAACACCAAACAAGATGATGACCAAATAAAACATAATATTATCATGCAATTCTACTAATCCTTCCATCTGCAAAAAAAAAAAAAAATTCAACGTTCAATTAGTTAAAATAATGTTATTTAATAATAGCCAGCCTAATCTCTAGGGCTAATACATAGCGGGCTTGTATTAAACTCTACCTGTATTCATACAAGTTTTTTCTCCGGGTCCGAAGGGTCCGAAGGGTCCGTACGGTCCGAAGGGTCCGAAGGTGCTGCGCATTTTATTTTTCTCCGGATCCGAACGAGGTGCTGCGCATTTTATTTTTTTTTTTTTACTATGCGCAGCACCTTCGGAGAAAAAAATTAACTTAAAAAAAAAAATTAAAAAAACTTGTTTTTCCCCTGTATACCTACAAGGGACGAAAAATTAGCTTTAATATGAATAATTTGGTCTAATCCTTCTTTATTATAATAAGCTTTACTTTTAATTAATTCTGATATAGAGCAGAAGTCTTTAAAATCTAAAGCTTTTATTCCTAATATAGGATATTTAATAAAAAAAGGGATAATTATTTCAGTTAAGTAAGATCTTTTGAATACTTTGTACACCACTGCATTTTTAGAGTGTTTATATACTTTACCACATCCTAAATATTCAGCTATGTAAGCTATTAATTGTTTATCTCGGACATGTTGATTGATTTGGAAGATCAATTCGATAAAAGCTTTAGAGTTACCATCACGATTTCTAACCTTAACACCAAATGAACCCTCTCCACTAGTAAACCCTGCCAGTCATTGAGGATTGCTAATATAAATCTTTTCTTTTCTTGGTCTTATAGCAAATGTAACATCAGAGAAAGCTTTTTTTAAAGGTTCAGATAAACCATTATTTATAGATGCTTTTATTGATATAATTTTACGTAAACCTTCAGGTGTTAAATGTTCTCGGTTAATTAGTAATTGGTAAGCTTGTTTAAATAAAAAATAATCCCCGTATTTTTGTGAAATAAGAGGAAATTTATCAAAGTGATCTAAAACTACTTTTAACCCTTTGATAGAGAATACTCTGTATTCTACTGAACCAACATTTGTAACATATATTTTACCAACACCAAGAAAATTTTGAATAGCCTCCAAGACAAATAAATCTTTATTATGTAAATGTATTTGAAATCTTGGTTTGATTACTCAACCTGATTTAACATTATTACTTTTTGTAATACTTAAAACAAATGAACTTTCTGCATCTGCAAACCCTGTTAAGAAATGAGGATCTATTATTAAATCATGATTATTATTAGCTCTACTATTTTTAGTGAACGATGTAGAATAACTTCTTTTATTAACTAATTGAGTAGTTAGGATTTTGTTCTGATAATTTATTTCGAAACCCATTAGAGTACATCTTAAATGTGTGGGGCGTAACTGCCCTAAATTATAGCTTGCCCCTGCACACCAACTACCATTTACTCGTTGCTCTTTTACAGCAATATATAACTTTAGCCCACATATTACTGACTTAGATCCACGATTACCCACGTTCTTTTCAGAAGCCTTCAAGCTTGTTACCTTACATGAGTAATTAGTTCATCCACTTATACCCTTTAGAGTATAGCTTGGTACTTGAAGTTCTAGGGATTTTCCGGAGTTTGGTTGTTTAATCCCCATTAATGATTTCCCAGATCATTTAGGAAGAGGAGTTGCACTATCCTGAAAATATATTCCTCAAGGTCTAGGTGTATCGCAGATATTAAAGGTAATCAGGTGGTATAGCTTATTCATAAAATAACTCATATATTTATTTTCTTGGATTTACATTATTAAGGCATGCGCTTGCTACCTCACCTCAGACCCTGCTCAGCAAACCTCAGCCGGATAGCCTAAGGGGACCCGCCTCCCTCCCCCCCCCCATACCCCATTGGGTCCTTCCGCAGGCTTGACCCTATAAAAAAAAAAGAGCATGCTTGACCCGGATAGCATCAAAGTTAAAAATATTTTTATATTATTTTTTGTCCGCCCTACGGTAGTAGCAGGGCTGCTCTCTTTCCCACTTGATACGAAGGTTAAAAAAAACCTTCGGATCAGGAGGAGCCTTCCTATTTTTTTTCTATAAGGCGGACCCCTCCTTGTTCGCCTTATATTAGGCGAAGGCAAAATTAAGTGGAAGGCTTAGATATAAAAAAGCTACTATAGGAGCGCTTACTTCGCCCAAAAATAGCCCACCCTCCCCCCCCCCCTTACAGGAGCTACGCACCCCCCCCCTTTTTCCCTTTTTTTCTTCTGCAGGGGATGCTCTTTTTTTTTATAGGGATGCTCCGCATCCGAAGGGGGGTGCAGAGCTGACCCGAGCTGAGGTAAAAAAGCCGAAGCGCTCTTATTTATTAAAAAAAAAAAAAAAATAAATATTTATTTTTTTTAAATATAGGCTAAGCAGCCCCCCCAGCTTAAGCCTCCCCCCCCCCGCCTAAATATGTAAAGTTGAAAACAGTTTTAAAGATTATCTCTGATATTATAATATCTTTTAAGAAATATCTAGAATATATTTGGGATAGCTTATATAAAAATCCTCTGCTTCAGCCGGATGAGCTTTTATTTCATACCTAAAAAAATATTTTTAGTACCTCCGGATCCTCCGGATCCAAAAAAAAAGCTATTTAAGCAGCAGTCTCAGCTCTTATTTATATAAAATAAATAAATATTTTTTTTTAAAATATAATTTATATAAAATAAATAAATATTTTTTTTAAAATGCGCAGCAAGAAATATAATTTATATAAAATAAATAAATATTTTTTTTTTTAAAATGCGCAGCACCTCCGGAGAAAAATATAATTTATATAAAAATAAATAAATATTTTTTTTAAAAAAAAAAATATAGGAGGATGCTCCTTCGCCCAGCCTTGCCCATAAATAAGAGCACAGCAGGCCGAAGTAGGCTGAGCTAAAAAAAAAATGAGTAGGCTGGACAAGCGCCGCCCTAAGGCTAAAACTAACTTTGTAAAGGTAAAGATACAAAAGGATGGGGCTTAGGTGGACTATTTAAAGCTCACTCTAAACTAATAGAAGTTCTGTTTAATAATGTTTGTAAAACATCAATATAAAACTCTGAATTAGATCAAGGATATCTGTTTACAGCTTTACCTTCTACTAACTGTAAATAAACTAATTGTAAGAATAAGAAAGTAGCTACCACACTAATAATACTTCCAAAACTACTAATTAGATTTCAACCTGCAAAAGCATCGGGGTAATCACTTATACGACGTGGCATCCCTTGTAGCAATTTTCATTATTAATATAATGTAAATAGTTATTGTTTTAAACCCCTGGGAGCTTTACATTATAAATTACACATAATACCCGTATCAACGGACACTAAAATTTAATCCAATAGTCTCATACTGACCAGATAATACTAAAAATGATCAAAGGGCTTTATAGAAAAATACTTTATTTTTCCGTCCTGCAGTCTTTTAGTGTTTCATAACCTATGTGAAATGTTTTTGTGCACATAACTGTAGGAAAACACCTAATAGTTTATAGTTTTTTTCCACATCATAAACCCAAACCATTTTTCTTAGAGTCTCTTCATATTTAGCTTTTCCAAACATTGGATTATTAACACCCCTTCTATCCTTATACATGTGTGCTATAAACTCTGGGGATTTTGCTTTATTAAACATAGGATTAAATTCACCAGTACGTTGTTTTAATTTAGTAATTAATTCAGATGTTTCTTACCAAAGAAAGGATTATCTTTACCTGAAAACATTTGGCTGAGTTTATTCCTAGTCTCTGCCGAATGACCTTTTAATCCACCCCTATGGGGTTTTTTAGCTTTAGTATCTGACGTATGATTAAATCCTAAACTTGAATCAGTTTTGGTTAACAAGTTCAAGACTTGTAATCCATATGTTTTTAGAGCCCAATCTAAATAAAACTGTTCTCTAGCTAAGATGTGAGATTTAGATACACTATTTGTTTCCCCTAATACTTCTAATATACTAACACTAAAGGAATTGTGACCGTATTTAAGAATGTTCTTGTAAATTAGAGAGTTAGTCTTTAAAACTGAAGGGCAAAATACCTATATAGACGCTTTTTACCATCTATAGCACTACCTATATAAACTTTACCAGTAATTTTATTAAATCACATATATATTACAGCTTGGTTTTTTAAGTCACTTAACATATCTAACTCTGAATTTTTTGCATCATCATACACCTTAACAGGAGTACTAGCAAAAACTGGAGTTTTAATACAAGATTTTTTAGTATTATCTTTTTTTGGATTATTATTAGGGTTTCCTGGTGACTCAGTTCCTTGGTTGTTATTAGCAATAGAAGCCGTAGATTGTTGGCTAGAGTCTATTTCATGATCTCTTAAGTAGAAAGTAACGGAACTGAGTAAAGCTGGGTTACCAGAATAGTATTTTCCCTTATGTAATAATATATATAGAGAACTAAACAGTAGCTTATATAGTTCCTATACATAAAATAAGGTTTCTCTTTACATATATTATTACCCTCCCCCCGAACAAAGCAGCGAGGCTCTTTATTTTATTCCGCTCTCCCTGCTTAACCCCCCCCCCCCGAACCCCCTCTGCTTGCTTCTCGCAGGGGGAGGGGTTTTTATTTTTTTTCCTCTCCCAGTAAAGAGGGTAGGCAAAAAATCAGGCTAAGCTGAGGGGCTGGTCAGGCTAGGCAAGAAAATGTGGGTAAAGAGGGAAGGATAGGAAAATAAGTTAAGAGAAACTATAATAATTTCTTATCCTATTGGACTATATCTTCACCGTCGAACTAGCGAAGACTATTTCTCGTCAAACTTCGACCCTCCCCTCTGCTTGCTTCTCGCAGGGGGGGAGGGTTATTAAGAACCAAAGGCACCGCATCCTTTGAAGGATGCAAAGCCTTTTCGCTGGCAGATTGCTAGGAAACGGTGTACCATGTGTAGTCTCTGAGAATCCCGTTAAAGTTAGGTTTCCTGCGGATTGTCCATTGTTACATATTTAAATTTTTTACGTTTAGTATTATATAAACGTATTTAAACCTTTAGGAGTTTCCTGCATATATTGATATAAATTATCAATGTTTCCATTTATACCGGCCTAGAAATGCGACCTAAGAAATGCTGAGGAAAAAAAGTAAGATTAACCCCGATAAATAAAACTCAGAAATGAGCTTTTCCTAACACAATGCTATAATCTAAACCTAATATTTTAGGTATTCAGAAGTATCATGCACTAAATAGGGCAAAAACTGCTCCCATACTTAATACGTAATGAAAATGCGAAAAATATACAATATGTATATCTCATTTTTTTTTTATTTCCTTTTTTATATTTTTAACTAAACATAATCTGTGTAAATTTAATTGCTGTATTAACATGGTATTGAAAACGATTTTTTTGTGCGTACCGTGCTTTTTTTTCTTGCTGATTTTTTTTTTGCTTGCTGCGCAGCAAGCAAAAAAAAAAAGCATTTAAAAAAAAAATCAGCTGCTGATTTTTTTTTTTTCCTGCTTTTTTTTTTTTGATGCTCAGCTCAGCACGCAATAAAAAAAAAATCAGCTCCGCACGCAAGAAAAAAAAAGGTTTAGTTTGCAAATAAAATCCTTTATAAACAATATCTTTATCTTTTATTTATAGTTCTTATATTAGTATTGCGCTCCCCCCCCCCTGTTAAATTTTATAGACAATAAGCCTTTGAAGGTAAAGAACAATAATCATTATTAGATCGATTATAGCCATAAATAGTTATATTACTTGTTCTTTTTTTTCTTTGCAACCATTTTTACGGCTAATAGATATAGATTAGTTGATAAATATAGAGCATCATGTCTCATTAAGGATATTATGTAATCTTCATAAAGCTTTATCATTAGAAGTTTTTATTAATTTAACTATTTGTAATCCAAATCTTAAACTTTTTAAAAACTTGAGTTTTACTGCACTAGGAAAAGACTTAAAAGTTTTAGCAGAATAAATAAACAAAACATGCATACCTCTATCCGAAGATCATCGTATTTTTAATTATTCTGAATGTGTTCTATCTCAAACAAAAGCTTGTTCTCTTTTTAAGCTATAAGAAGGATTATCTTTACCTAGGTTTAACTAAACTACTGAAGATTCGTATTTAGAACTAGCCACTTTATTATATTCCAATGTATTAAGATAACTTTGTTCCATTACTGCTAAATCAGGTTGATTCTTTGAAGAATAATTAGTGTTATTTTCAATGGTATCACCTAATACCAAAATAGATAAAGAAAATTGATCAAATATGTTTCAATATAAAAAAAAAAATATTGATTGCACTTCCTCTTTTACTTTGTAAAAGTAAGTATTTAATTCTATAATACTCAGACAGCCAAAAACCTAAGTTTCTAGAACTTCCAATGTATTGTTTTCCTGATTCTTTATGAGTTCACACACTTAAATAAGTTTCATGAAGGCTATTTTTAAAATAATATAAAAGCTAACCGATTCTTAGTTAAGATTAATAATTTAATCTAATCTTCCTTTATTCATTAAGGCTTTTATTTTTAGAATTTGATCTAAGCCATCTGGAGTTAAATGTTTATTTTCTTTAATAATTTCGGCTACACGACAAAAATCTAAGAAATCTTTAGACTTTACACCCTCGATAGGATACTTAAATATTTACACAAATATCGCTAAATTTAGTTATTTGATAATAAAAAGCCTCTTTGTATAAGTTACCACCTCCAAAGTATTCAATTAAGCTTCTCATCAAGTGCTCATCCCGATTAGGTTGAACTAAATTAAATCTTAATTTTACTGTAGCACCTGTTTTATTATCAGAACTATAAACATTAACAAAGAAACACCCCTCAGCGCTTCCTGCTAATCATTGAGGATATGGAAAGACCTGGTCTAAAATTAAAGCCCTCTTAACTGGAACAACATGGGGAAAAGCAGCTTTTAATTCATCATATAAACCTCTATTTATTGATGCTATTAAAAAAAAAAAATTATCTCCAACCCTTCAGAAGTTAAATGTTCCTTTCTAAAGATTATCATAACTATTTCTCTTCAAACAAGATAATCTGCTTTCTTTATAAGGGGATACTGATCGAAATGTTTTATGAGTAATTCCACTTTTTTAAAACACGTTACCAGGTATTTAACCCACCTGAAGAGCCGTTTTTATATATTTGCCCTACACCAAGGCTATTTTTAATTGACTCAAAGACAGATCTGTCCTTTTGGTGTAAGATGATATAAAAAACAACTTTCACTCTACAGTTCGCGCTTTTATTTAAACATTTCATTAAAGAAACACCGAACGAACCCTCCCCGTCGCAAAAACCTGTGATATATCCAGGATTTAAATCTGATAAGATTTTCGGTTCTAGGTAAGAAGAATAATATTTCAAACAACCTCGTTTATTTTTGAAATCAAAACAAATTATATATTTGCTTTCTAAAGGATTTTCAAGACTTGTTTTTCATAAATATATGAAAAACATTGTTTTTTTTTTTAAGAAAAAAAAACTAGTTCCTGAGGGGCCAGGAACTGGTCCCGAGGGAACAAGTCCCCCCCCCCGGGACTAGGAGAGTTAGCTGGAAATGTGGCGATAGCCAAAAAATGAAACTCATACCATATAAATTGTGGACTGTCTCTTTACCCGCTATAATTATACTATTTATCCTCATATAATAGATATTTACTTACACAAGGAACTTTATAAAGGATTTTGATATTTAAGAAAATCAATTACAAAGTTTGAATAAATTCTATGTTCTAAACTATGTTTAGGCGATGTTTTATATTTTCTAATCTCAAAAAAAAATTTAATTTTCATAACCCTATCCCCTCCGGGGATTCCCATCAGGGAATCCCTGCCATTCCCCTCCGGGAAATAGAATTTTACATAGCAATATAATCTATTATGAATAAAATAATCATATATAAATAGCATATTATTGACGCTTTGAAATTTGAAAGCAATAGAAATGTAGTCTTTAGGACCACCAGATTTAGAAGATTTTGCACGTTTAATAATAAAAGGTTTACTATGTAATATAGTATTATCAAAGTTTAATTTAGATGTGTATTCATTATATTTGAATTCTAAATTACACTCAATTCTATTTCCTGCATAATTAAATACTATACTACCATCTGTGTCAACTAAACCTGCAAAATAGGGATCATATAAGGCTATATTATAATTTGCTTCAATATAGTCTAGATTGTATAAAATACAAGCCTCTTTAAATCCAGGTATTTTTAGTCTAATTAAACCATTAATACGCTTAATAATATACATCATAGTTTCTTTGCTGGAGACAATATAGATAGAATATGGCTTATTCTTATCCGCTCTTATTCGACCCATATGCAAGTAATTTTGTATACGTGTTAATATTCTAACATCTCTATTGTGCAGTTTAATTCTAATTTGTTTTAGAACTCTTTTTTTACTAGTTCCCTCTAGAGGGACCTTGTCCCTTGGAGAGCGGAACAAGTTCCCCCCCCCCTGATAAGGGACTTGTTCCTGAGGGCCAGGAACTGGTCCCGAGGGAACAAGTCCCGTATCCCCCCCCCCCCCCAGGGGGGGGATTAGGGACTTGTTTTTCATAAATATATGAAAAACATTGTTTTTTTTTTTTTAAAAAAAAAACTAGTTCCTGAGGGGCCAGGAACTGGTCCCCCGAGGGGAACAAGTCCCCCCTGGGGACTAGTGGGATCCGTTCTAATATAAAAATTACCGTGCTCCGCATCCCCGTCTAATATACCTGCAAATCAACTTCAAAACTTATAATCTTCTATGTCAGATAACTGACGTACAGTCTCTGTGAATCCTTTACAGTATTCTGCTGATTGTATACTAGGAAGTTCTTTATTTGAACTTGTTGTATCGTTATTTTCACTGTTTAAAGAATATTCCTACTAACATCTTTTTTATGCCCGGCCAGATAAAACGTATTAATAAACAGTAAACAATACACATATAATATAGTTTCCAGCATATAGTCAGTTGCAGAAGAATACGTAATATAAGACGAATTCTTCTGGCCCATTTGAGCCACGACGTAATAACTTTGTAAAACCTTAGGTTTAACAGGACTAGCTCTTCATTACCAAATAGGGTGCGCACCGTCCGGAGCGTGCGAAGCTTTAAATAATTTATTAAAAAAAAAAAAATTAATTATTTAATTAAATAATTAATTTTATTTGGTAACGCGCTGCGTATAGTCTCTACAGAACTTTAGTGATAATATTACTAAAGCACCACGGCATAGCTTATAATAATGTCGCTATGTATAAGCATCATTATACTTATTATAAATTCCACCGTTAGCAAACTAAACTGTTAGTTTACCGAACAAACAAGTTTTGTTTATTCAAGCAGCGTGACAACACAACAGATAACAACAAATTGTATCTCCTTAAAAAGTTTTTTTTTTAGGTTTGTTATGATATAAATAAAACTTATTGTAAGAAATGAATTTATGCCCTAATAACGGATAACTTTCAAAATGGTTGAAAATATTTTTTCTAGTCTTTTCATTATAAAGATGTAATCTATAATATGAAAAATTACCGTCTTTTTTTGGTTTGTCTTTAAGTATTTTAGTTTCACCTTTAAAATAAGTTTTTATCCACTCTAAAATATGAATTTCATCGTTTTGACCTATAGTAAAAGCACTTTTTCTTAAAGAACCTTTATCGTTAAAAACTAAAGAAAAATTACCCTCACCTTCTATAAATCCGCTCAGTCAAGCTGGAAAATAGTTAGGTATTTTTTTATTAGCTAGTATATTTAATTGTTCTAGTTTATTCTCGTACTTTTCCCTTCTCGATTTAATAAACAAGTCATATTTAAATTTTCTATTCAAACAAGCGGTAGCAAAATTAAACTGGCTTTGTTTTCTAGCAGTTAGTAGAGGGTACTTTGCTAAAATTGCAAATAATTTAACTAAATCTCGTTCTTTTTGACAAATTCACGTTACATATTCATAATCTTGCTTTTTTTCAAGTGCAACATGTCCACATATATATTTAGCCATTATATTAAGCATATTTATATTTTCCTCGTTTCTCTTTAAAGCTATAAAAACCCTAGTTCGAGGTTTTTGTTCTATTGTTTTATTAGATCTAATGTTAGTAGTAATAGTACCATCTGCTTCTAATAAACCAACAAAAAAAGGATAAATATAGTCTAAATGGGTGGCTTGCTGCCTTGCGCAGCTCTTATTAATACCATTATCTGTTTCCTGGGGTTTACCTAAAGCGCATATTGCACTAGGAGAAATAAATTTGTTAACGTTATTATCGTGGAATGCAATATCCAATGAGGCGTTCGCTAAAATTACTCCACTTACGTAAAAAAAAAATTCATTAATACACCGTAACCAATCTTTCATAACTAAATATATACCCTTTATAACCACCACCTATCTTAGCATAATTTTTAATAGTAGAATGTGATATATTTAAGGCTCTTTGAGCCTTCATTACTCCCTCATATTTACCAATAAAATTTCTATTTATATCGTATACAAACACTGCTTTTTTAATATGACTATTATTGTTCATATTTAAGACTAATTCCTCACATTCTTTTCTAGATCAATCAGCTATTATAGGAGTGTCATTTATATTATAAGGTATATTGTTTAAATACCACTCACCTCTAAATATTATTTGTTCTTTTATAATATTAACTAATGTAGAATGATTTGATTTAATTAACTTAGCTAAGGTTAAAACGGAAGGAAAAATAACCAATAACTCTTTAAATGAGTTATAAACATAAACAGAGTAGCCTGAATTAGCTTCAATCATTCTTATCTTACTTTCAAGAGAATGACTTTTATTATAAAAAGGATTATTTTCACCTGTAACAGCCCTTGTTATTAAACCTTTAGTTTTATCCGAATGTGTTCTATTCTTAGCTAACTCAGATAGTAACTTCTTAGTTTCTTCTGTCTGTTTATAACCTAAACAAGAATAACCTTGTTTTAAAACATTGTAATAAGGTATAAACTGTCTTATATAAAAAGTTTCTCTAGCAGTTAAAAATACAGGTTCAACATATTCTAAGATTAAAAGAGAAAAATTTGAATAATCGTATTTAAGTAAAGCTTTGGTTATAGGCATATTAGCATTTTGTTTACTTTTTAAAAAAGCCTTATTAAGATAATTTCTCATTCTAGAAGCTAAATTAATAGAACTTGCCACGTAAGCATGCCCATTTACCTTGTTTACTAAACAGTAAACACCTGATTTATCTCTTTGTTCTTTTAGAATATTGACTCTATCTTCCTTCAAGCTATCATAAACTTTTACAGCTGCGCTGCTCCCCAGGTGCAAGCAGCGCTGCGACCTTATAGGCAGGGCCTTAAAATTATTATCTAGGTTATAAGGCTGTTTATTACTAAAATTAGAACATGACCGAGTTATGATTGCGCATCCACGCAGCTGATTAGTAGAATGGCTACTGCCTGAATTTAAAATTAATGCCTTTTTTCTTACCTGGACTAAATCTTCCCGGAGTAAACCCCGAGTACTACGTATAGTCTCTGAGGATCCTACTATAATATTACTAAATATTAATTGGTTTCCAGCTGATAATTCAAAATTATGCTTTGTAACTGATATAAAATAAAACTCTTGCCAGCTGGGACCTATCTGCCAGCTGGAGGGTCCTATTCTAGCAAGTATCATAATTGTCAGAAGTTCCCAGCATATTGTAGTAAAATCTAAAAACCCCTCTTCTTGGTTACACCTTGCACCATCGGGCCAAGCCGCTATGATGGTATGAGGGCTTCAAGCAGACAAGAGGGACTGAGTTAGAGGGAGAGCTAAGTGGTTTATTAACCCTCCAACTGTAAACATAAACACAAAACCTAATGCAAATAACATTGCGGGTGTAAATTGTAAAGATCCACCGTAACAAGTGGCTCGGGGTAGGGCCTTCGATCATTTCAGATCTAGTTGGCTTTGTGTTTCACAAAAACAGTGATAGATATCTATATATTTTTGCTTAAGTACTTGTTTAAGGCACTGTCTATTACTAGTAACCCGGACCATTCCTTCAAACTTCATATGAAATATTCTACTAATATATCACTCAGAAGTAAGCATGGCGTCTGGCCTCTACGCTTTTAGATAAAATACATATATATATTTTACTCAATCCCCTCCGAAGGTGGGGAATCCCGCCGGCTGGGCGGATTCCCTGAAGGGAATCCCCGGAGGGGATAGACCTTTAATCTACCGAATTACACTTTCGTGTAACCACTTAGTTCGACGATAATCCTTAGTAATTTATATTATTATTTAAGGATGTCCCTCGAGTTTGCACATGTTAACAATATTAATCTCGCTACGCTCCAATAGTAGTATACTTATATTTTAATTTATACTTAGGACCCCTGAACTTATAAAGCATGGTAGGATGAATGTATGGTAACATATTATGTAAATTATTTTTAATGGATTTACTTTTAATATATATAACATAATAATTATCTTGTTTATGGATATTACATTCTAAACCGAATTTAAGAATTAATACATTAATAATGAGTACTAATTCTTTTACTGTAAAACATTGAGTTTGTAATGTTATACCAGAATTATAAGCTCCATCTACACTGATCCAATGAACTAAAGCTTCTCAAGTTAAGAGATCAAATAAATTTTGAGGAATAATTTTTTTGCCTTCAATATAAAATAAATGATATAATTCTGTTATACAGGGTAGACTTCTGGTAGTAAAAGCTAAGCCATAATGTACCTTTTTATGAAGAATAACCTTGGTAACATAAGGACCTTTAGAACAATAATGGCTTAATTGAAAAAAAACTGAATAAAAATATTCAAATTGATTGTATTTTTGTTTAAATTGCAACCTACCATCTCCTCTTCCTTTTTGAAGACAAGCATCCGAAAGAATAATACCTATAAATACAGACATTTTATTAGTAGGTATTTTTATTAAAGCTCGTTCAATAGAAGTATATCTAAGAAAACCAACAGTAGAAGAAAGGTTTGAGCCGTACAATACTAAACTAAACCCTACTCTAGCGAAGAAAAACGCTAGTGTTCTCTGTTGCCAAGGACTAGCCCCCAACTCTGAAGGTGTGCGAAGTGATAAACACTTGGCTTCGCACAATTCATCGGGGCTGCGCAAGCTCTCCGCCTGTGAAGCAAGACCTGTAGATCGTTTAATTTTTTTTATCCTATTCAATCCTTCTAGTGTCGTATGAGCACCCTCGCTCTTTAAATATGCTACTTTTTTTAAACATTCAAATGCTACAAGCTTTATTCCTTGCAAGGCGCAAGCTCCTGATTTATTAAAAAATGGTATTATTTTCTCATTAATACTTAAGGAGTCTTGTACTCTAAAGATAAAGGAATCATTTATTTTGAATATTTGTCCACAACCACCTAAAGCCAGTTGTAACCTTTTTATTAATTTTTCATCTTTTAAACTAATATAAAAAACTAAAGTTACACCTTCACCTAATTTAAGTTTATTACTCTTATAAATTGAGATATAAAAACAATTAGAGTTATACTCATTCACGACCTCACTAACTCAGTCTTGATTTACTTGGGAGGGTCTTGTAGTATAATATCTATAAGGGCTAAAATCTCTTCCATTCGGTTGAAAACCTTTGCCTTGCACAGAAGATGACACCAAAGCTCTCTTATTTATAATATTAAGATAGCTTTTATAACTACTATTGTTAAGATTACCCCGTCAATAGGGATAGGTAGCTGCTAACTTACCATTAATATTGTATTTGGTCATTATATACCTCTTACTAAAGGAGGTTGACAACCAACTAAAGATTTTTATACCTGTCGGTACTGCAATTATCAAAGTTGCCGCCGTGAAATAAGCACGTGTGTCCACCTATTAAGATTTTATTAATTTAAACTCTTATTTTTAAATAATCTTAATTTGGACTATTTCTTAACCCTTTAGGGTCTTTCCGTGTAGTCTCTGAGGAGCCCTGGCTTACAAAAAGGATAGGGTTTCCTGCCAGTACTATAAGATTAGTGATTATTACTTACTAATAGCCTTTTTATAATCTCTCGCTTATAGGAGATAACTAACCCCCCCCCTGATATAAGCACCCTTCGGACTAAAAAAAAAAAGGGTATAGTACACTAATTTAAAATAGTTTCTTGCATATAGGTAAATTATTCTACATATTCCTTAAAATATGCACGACGTGGATGAGTTTAGCTAGATTCCCAACTTATAAGTCATAGAAGGGTGCATATAAGGTAAAATAATGTTTTTAATTTTTTCTACAGACTTAACTAAAATATAAATACGATAGTTTTTTCCAGCTTTATGTATTGAGCATTTAATATTATATCTATCGATTAAATATTGAGTAAGCCGTTGAACATCTGCATGTGTGAAACCATCTGTACAAAGATATAACCCTTTAGTTGAACCCCCTGACCCATCCTGCTCGCATAAACGGGCTAGAGCTAAAGGAGTTAACAATGATAGGTCTGAAGGAACTATTTTTACTTTACCATTATAAAATTTAGAATAAAACTCATTTAACATAGGTAAAGCTTTACTTCAAAAGTTTAGACTTTTATAGGTTATATTTGTTCTTTTGTCAATATAAGAATACTCTCTATACTTTCCGGAGGATATACTAGATAAAGAATTAAGTACACTAATAAAATAATCCCTTTTATCTTCAGCTTGAATGAAACCGAATCTTGCATTCTTACTTCTAGGAGCCATTTCTAATTTTCCATCACCTAAAAGACTACCAAATATAATCTCTTTAGTCTGCGAACTAAATGGTAAAACTTTACCTACACAAGCTACTGGTACGGAGCTTTTTTCTATTTTGCCTCTACGCCTCCTTTCTCAGCGAAGGTTTGACTCCTCTTGAGAAAGAGAGGTTTCGCTATCCTCTTCTGACGACTGTTGAAAATAAAGAATTAAACTATCTATTTTATCTAACCCCACAGTATACATGTGATGTAGACTTTTTGCTAATCTTTCTAATTAGATTAATAAAACCTGGACCATATCTTATACTTAAGATTTAGATGCAAAACCTATAGGATTATTTTCTATAGTAAAGTAATTCATGTTATGTCTTAATTTTCTGACTTCTTTTAGTTTATCTGGTGATAGTGGTTGCTTATTTAAAACCTTAGCGAGTATTAAAGTTCATAAACGAAAAGATTCTTTTTTACTTGTTTTCAATTTATAAATGTTAAAGTATTCTATTATCTTAGAACTAATAATTTTTTTTTTATCATTACAATAAAAAGTTAACCTAAACATATTTTTTTGATTGCTTTTATGCTCGCTTTTCTCCAAATGTCGAGGAAACAGCTTATTGGGTGTTCTTATTATAGCCTTTTTATTATCACTAAATAATAAACCTATTTTATTTAAAACTTCCTCTTCATTTTTTTGATCTAAAATAAATAAAAGTGATACATAATGTAATCTTTTAGCATTACCGATCTTGACAGAGAAACAACCTTCAGCATCAGTAAATCCACTTAATCAAGCATCCTCAACACTAGGTTGTCTAAGTGCTTCAACTAATCTGGGAACTTTTTTAGTAAAAAATAAAGAGTAATCCAGTTTAATAGCATTGTTTAATGCAGTATTTCATTTAATTAATTGATTAACCCTATGTTTTAGGGCTAAATTACCATTTAATAACAAATAAAGTAAAAAAATACTTTTATTATCAGATACAATGTATCTAGAAAACTTTCTATTACCATTATTATCATAAAAATCTTTAACTATACCTATTTTTAAAGTTTCATATATTTCATGTAGAACCGTACTATCTTTTTGAGTAATAACAAAACAAGCTCTACCTTTGTGCTCTAAAATAGCACCATCACCTTCTAAAAACCCAATAAATCAAGATAATCAATCATTATCGTATTTACCATCAGGTACAGAAAATTCTTGTTTAAATAAATAAGCAAAGTTTTTTTTAAACAAATCATAAGTATTTCCACGTATAGTCTCTGAGGATCCTATTTTCTCCATGCTTATCGAAGAAAAGTTTCCTGCTGATTGTGCATTTCTATTAGCATTTAAACTATAAAAAGTATCTAATAAATTTCCTAATTTTGTGTTGCATATAAAGCAAATACATGCGCATGACGTATATAGAAACAAAAAAAGGTAGCCGTTCCAGCCTACAGTGGAATTTATTACCATCTGCTCACGCAGATGGAAAGCCATCCTTCGACTTCAAACCACAAATCCTAACACACCAATTGACAACATCGCATAGCTATATTTTGCCTGTAAAGTCTTTTATTTCAATCTATTAGAATTCATTTCTAAATTTAATTCCTTTATTTTTTTTAAACCTTGTTAAATGTTTTTTTAATTTAAGAATAGTCATACATTCTTTAAAACAAATATAATCTTCTTGTTTTAGATTTAAAAGCGGGTATCTATCAAAATGAGGTAATACTTTATCCAATATAGATACAGCATCTTGTACTATAAAATCGCATCTAGATAAGTTAGATCTTACCGCTACTACACCACAATCAAAAAATTTTACAAATAATTTCATAAGTTCTTGATCTTTAATATGCTGCGCTATATGAAATCTATAATACACTTTTTCTAATAATGCATAATCCTTTGCAGGTCTAACATAAATAGAAAAACCTCCGTCCCCTGCTACAAACCCTGATACCCATTGTGGATTTAAATTATAAGGTAGTTTTATAACTGGTTTATCTATAGGTATTATGTTAGGATAATATTCTAAAACTTTTTTAGATACCCCCCCCCCCTATTAATGGAAGCATAATAAGAAAGAATCTTTAAAAATCCTTCTAAATGATCTTTTTTTTTTTTTTTTTAAATGCGCAGCTGATTTTTTTCTCCGAAGGTGCTGCGCATTTTCAAAAAAAAAAAAAGCACGCAAGAAAAAAAATAAGTTTTATGACCTCTGACCATAATAAGAAATCTACTCTTTTTTTACTAATAAGAGGATAATTAGTAAAATGTGGTATTATTACATCTTTTATATAGTTAATTTTAGTTACTCTATATACAGATATTTTTCTATCAGGTCTATGATATACAGCACCTACACCGAAAAAAGATTTAAGATATCTTTATCTTTTTCATGTAAATTTATTTCAAATGAGGCTTTTACTTTTTTTTTTTTTTTAATAAAATGCGCAGCACCTCCTAGGACCTTCGGACCCCTTCGGACCTTCGGACCCCGGAGAAAAAACCAAACAGTTTGGTTTTTCTATTACGATAGAAAAACAACCTTCAGCATCTACAAACCCTGTTACCCAATTAGGATGAAGTTTGTCCACGTTTAGAGAGAAATTTTTTAAAAAGACTTTATGAAATACATATTATATCTCATAAGTTTGCAAAATACTGGACTATATTTTAAACACCCTTGCAGTTGGGGTCCTCTTAGGGTCCAAAGGTTTTTTTTATATTTTTTTTTTCTAGGAGTTTCCTGGGTTAGCACAAGGCTAAGGCTGCATACCGCCATTGCTATCTGCCGTCAAAAAAAACCAAAGCCCTTGCTTTTTTAATAGGGTGTCTATCCCCGTGTAGTCTCTGAGGTGCTTAAATAAGGCTACCTGCTCATTGTTCATTGTAATATCCTTAACTTTATTACTGTAAATATTACTAGTATTTAAGGTATTAGGAAGTCCAAGCATTTTTGGGATAATAATTACGTAAGTGTTAGTTAACGCAGGCCTACTGACCATACCTAAATACAGTTCCATAAATTTTTTAAAAAGTTTATTGTAAAAACAATCCTATTTTTTTTAGATACTTTTAAATTTTATGAAAATGGACCATCTCTTTACTAACAATTAAATACTCTCTCTAAAAACTATTTCATTTTACCAAAAAATGTTTTCAAGCTTTACCTAAATCCGAGTTAGGTCTTGAGTTGTGTGCATGTAATTGTCTAAGTTCAAAAAATCTATTAGCCATAGTTAATCTTGTTAACTTAAGAGATCTACAAGGATTAACTTTAAAATAGTCATTGACTAAAGATAAAATTTCCCTTTTTCTAAAACAAGTTCACTTAAATGCACCCACTTTTACCATTGCGTATATTTGACCTCCATACAACTCAACTAAAGCATCTAATATAAACCTATTTTTTTGACTTGCAGTTATAAATATTTGACCCGATTGATCGTTCAAATATATGCTACCATCTGAATCAAAAAACCCTGCTAATCATCCATTATAATATGTTAATGGTTCTGTATCCTTTAAATCTATAGCATACTTCTCACAAATTTTACCTAACTGAAGTATTCTTATAGGATTCCGTATTAAACCATTAACACCTTTAATTAAATTTAATAAACCCGCTTTGTGATGTAATCTATATCTTAAGTAGTTATCACCTGCGTAAAGCTTTACTGCCCCTCCATATTTTTGTTTAATTAAGTATAAAAGACGTCTATCCCGAAGTTGCGTTACTATCTCTAAACTAGCATAACCTTTTTTAGATAATTGAAAACACCCATCACCATCAATAACACCTGCTAACCATTCGTTAAATTTAACCTGCTGCGCACGCTCCGCTGCCGGGTTTGATAACCCCTCCACTCCCTTGCCTCCTCTTGGCTTTAGGTTGGAACTAGCGCTGATAGCACACCCTGATAGCATCCGAAGCAAGGCCTTACTTCCCTTCAAGCCGTAGGAGGAGTATCTTGTGTAAGCAGTGTTTTTTAAGCAAAACGGTTTTACCTGCCTGCTAGGATTAGTGATTTCTTGACTCTTGCTGATAGAACTAAATAAAGCCAGTGGCTGCCACTTACCCCTATATTTTTTTTTTAAAAAAAAATATTTATTTATTTTATATAAATTATATAAAAACAAGGCTAGTTCCGTCTGCTGCTGCCCCTCGCCAATAAGTCCCTGCGTAGCAGGACTAGTTTTTCATATATATATATGTGAAAGACATGTTTTGAAAAAAAAAAAATGAAGGGGGGGTGCGGAGCTAGAGTATTTAACCATCATAATACTTGATGGTGTTAATAACAAACGTATGGCCTCTGAAATTTCTACTCACCAGCTTAACCTAGAAAAGTTTATTATTCCTGGTTTGAAGTTTACACTTCGGGCTTTGGTTATCTGCGGATTATTCAATATTACTAAAATTTTTACTAAGAAGATATATATAATATACCTTATACCCTTAGTATTTAGTAATAGCAAATTGTTATAACAATTCTTGAACTTTTTGCAAATAGTTTGTTGCGTTAATAGAATTATTTCTATTAAAGAGCCATATTGACCAAATACGGATTTATTGGAATATGCTGATATAGTTGTACTAATTATTCCGAAACCAGGGATTATTAATATATAACAATTAATTTGATTAACCAAATAGTTATTCTCTTTATCTAAGATAGCACAAAAAAAAATTATTTTAGTTAACACGCAAGAACTTACATTCTTGTTAGGACTTTATCTTAACCAGTAGTATCACTTAATCATTGTACTATTTTTCTCCGGGTCCGAAGGGTCCGAAGGAGGTGCTCCGCATTTTTAATAAAAAAAAAAAAGTATTAAGCCCATCTTGTCTTCGCACGGGCTTATTCGTTTTCTTGCTCTCCCTTTTGAGGGGCCTTTGAAGACGGGTCCCTTGGAGAAAAAAAAAGGCCTTGTTTAAAAAAAAAATATTTATTTATTTTTTCTCCGGGGTCCGAAGGTCCTAGGAGGTGCTGCATTTTTAAAAATAAATAAGCCTTCGGACCCTTCGGACCCTTCGGACCCTGCTATATAAATTCTACTAAGCCTTCTATTTTTTTTATGCGCAGCAAGAAAAATATTTATTTATTTTATATAAATTATATTTTTTTTTATGCGCAGCTGATTTTTTTTTTGCTTGCTTCGCTGCAAGCAAAAAAAAAAAGCACGCAAGAAAATATTTATTTATTTTATATAAATAATATAAATAAGCCTACTATATAAATAAGCCTAGGACCCTGCTTCTATTTTTTTTTTTTGATGCTATATACTTAGAGCATGCGGAGCCTTAGTAGAATTGAATTTATATAGGAGCTTCGCCCATAAGCTCCTATATAAGCTCCGCTACGCACCCCTAGCTAAAAAAAAAAGAGGGAGAGGCTCGCTTGCCTCCCACTCCTTATATGCAAGCTCTGCTACCTACAAGGATAGGCGGGGTTTTAACTACAGTTTCGATTTAGCTGCGTAAAGTCTCTGGGAGAACATCTTTAATGCTCTCTGCTGATTTACTTCCTGGTTTTAACTTTTTTACTGTATCATTTAAGACGGAGTATTTAAAACCTCCTCCGGAGCCGCTTATTATATAGCTGGCTGGCTGGCTGGCTGGCTGGCTGGCTGGCTGGCTGGCTGGCTGGCTGGCTGGCTGGATTAATTGAAGCAGTCCCAGCAAATAGCAACGTTAAGAAGCCTATATATTTGCATTATCTTGGCTCTACTGTAGCCTAATACAAATAGAACTCGCAATATATCACTATATTGATGGGACTATATCTTATGTAAACTTAATTTACATATTTACGTATTATATAATAACTATAATTATATAGGACATTTAGTCCAGTCTCTGAGAAGCCCTTTATATTAAAAGATAAAAAGATCAAATATTAGGATATTTGATTTATATAAAAGTTTTCTACTGGTTTTCTAAATAATATTTATTTTGTTACATTTGGGGCAATACAGACTTGAGATAATATCTCATCCCAAAGTAATAAATATTTTTGTTAAGATTAATACTTGTTTTTCATATATAAATATATGAAAAACATTGTTTTTTTTTTTTAAAAAAACTAGTTCCTGAGGGGCCAGGAACTGGTCCCCGAGGGGAACAAGTCCCCCCCCCCCCCCCGGGACTAGACTAAAGTCCAGAAGGCTGGTTTTCTTGTTCACTAACAAGTTACTACTAGCTCCCCCCCCCCTAGGACCTTACCATGCAAAGCATGGGGCAGGGCTAGGCTGCTAGTAGTGGTTTATAAATCATTAACTAGACTTTCCAGTATATAGTAAATTTAAGAAGCCTAAATTATAATTCATTTATATCTTTTGATTGAGAGTTCATTGTAGACTTAATTTTTAAAATTAGGTTAATACCATTTTCAGTTAAATGTTTCTTCTTTTGTATTAATCTATAAACTTTTCTCCACTTTAGAAAATTAATATGTTTACTAGATAATAAATTAAAATGATCAAAATAATTAATAACTTTTTTTGCAGATCCAAAACTAACTGAAGAATAATAGAAGGTATCTTGAGATTTTCTATATCCTATGCTCCCTCCAAACACTTCTCTAATTTGTTCTAAAATAAAAATTTTTTTTTGATCAATTTGGTAACAAACTCGGATTTCCTGCCCGAAATTTTTCTCTTTTCTCTTTATAGTTTTTACTTTAAAAGAACCATCTGCATCTGAAAAACCAGCTAATCAATAAGAATCTGTCAATAAAGAAGTATCTTTCCTCAGGGGTATTATTCGAGTAGGTATTCGTTTATTAATAAGTTCAAGCAAACAAATAAAATTATTTATTTTATCTGCTGTTCTTAATTTACCATTTATAAGTCTAGCTATTACTATAGAACCTTCTAAATTTGCTCTATACAATAAAGCATTTTTACCTTTAACCTTATCCACTATCCCATACCCTATTCGTTTTTTTATGTAATAAGCTAAAGAGGCATCTTTATGGCTGAAACAAATTGTAATATTGATCGCTTTCTTGTTAATATAACCATCACCTTCAATCAATCCCGACAAATAAGAGCCAAATTCCTTATCGCTAACTGGTTTTTTATAAACAGGTAAATGATCGCTAATGGTATTAACTTTTTCACCCTCACATAAAAAAGATTTTATTGAATTAAATTGACTAAGAACTTCTGGATGCTCCATTGTTGTCTAAATAAATAGAAAACAATGTGTGGACCATATCTTTAAACACAAAGTTGGGATGAATCATAATCATAATTTTTTCATTTATAAAGGTATCTCAGCTTTTGGCTAATAAAGATCCTCTAGGTGCAATATGAGCTTTGATCTCCTTCAATTCATATAATTTGGGCGTTAATTTTTAGATCTTGAAGGGTATTTTTTAAAATATTCAATTAAGGATATCTTGTTAGTAAGATATCATTTAAAAGAACCATTCCCACCTATATCGATATAAACATAACCTCCAAACAATTAAACTATTTCATTCCCCTCCCCCCCCCCTTAGGGAGGGGGAAAGCTGTAAGCATTTCACTTGTCTTTTGACTTGTTTTTCATATATAAATATGAAAAACATTTTTTTTATTTTTTTTTTTTTTTTCTTGCTGATTTTTTTTTTGCTTGCTGCGCAGCAAGCAAAAAAAAAAAGCATTGTTAAAAAAAAAAAATAAAATGCGCAGCACCTTCGGAAAAAAAACTTGTTTTTCATAAATATATGAAAAACATTGTTTTTTTTTTTAAGAAAAAAAAACTAGTTCCTGAGGGGCCAGGAACTGGTCCCGAGGGAACAAGTCCCCCCCCCCCGGGACTTGTTTTTCATAAATATATGAAAAACATTGTTTTTTTTTTTAAGAAAAAAAAACTAGTTCCTGAGGGGCCAGGAACTGGTCCCGAGGGAACAAGTCCCCCCCCCCCCTGGGGGACTTGTTTTTCATATATAAATATATGAAAAACATTGTTTTTTTTTTTAAGAAAAAAAAAACTAGCTGAAATAGATAGTTGTCAATTAGAACCTGCATTTATAGCAATTGATCCATCTGCATCCCTAAATCCCGAGAACCAACCGTTATTAAGAGTTAATTTTGACGGATAATTTAAGGTTATGTTATATTTAACACAAATATAATTTAATTGTATTAATCTAATAGGGTTTCTTATATCCCCATTTACATCATTAATAAGATTTAATAAATCTTTATTATGTAATCTATACCTTAATGCACTAACACCTGATCTTAATTTGATTGAACCACCGTAAACATTTTTTACAGCCTGTAGCGCTCGTTCATCTCTAATATCCATTGTAATTTCTAAGCTTGCATAACCTTTTTTAGATAATAAAAAAGAACCATCACCGTCTATTAGTCCGGCTAATCATTGTTTAAATCTAAAATGTTTATATGAATTATTTAAATTATGAATTGATCTAATGTTTAACAAACGTATGGCCTCTGAAGTTCCTACTAGCATGCTAAGTGCGTTGGTTACTTGCGAATTACCGTAAATTTATTGGATTTTTACTATACCGGTATACAATAAAGTACAACTTATAACTATAGTACCTAATAAATATAAAACGGACTCCTCGCTTATAGTTTGTTTCGTAAAATTTTAATTTAAGGGCCACATTCGACCGAAGAATCCAATTCCCTACTGTATACTTTTTTTCACCTTATAAATATACAACCCTATCCGCAAACGGAAAGGCCTTATTAAAAGAGGGATCCGACTGTACATTAAGCAGCATTACAGCCACCCACCGGTGAACCAGTCTGTAGCGGTCAGGTAGATAACCGACGGTCTTGCTATAGAGGTAGTTTTGACCGTTTACACCAGCATTGCTATATAAATATAGTGATTATGGCTAAGCGCAGGGGACAATTAAAAATTTTTTTTTTAGTACCAAGCGCAAGCCAAATATTTAATTTATACTTATACTTATCCGTCCCTAGCGGGATAAAGATAAATAATCCTTTATAAAATTTTATTATTATCTAATTTATTCAACCAGTTACCTCCCGGCAGTTAGTTTACCCCTCCCCCTGGAGGTAAAACGCCGAGGGTTTAGATTTAAGGATTACAACTAGATAGTAGTATCTTTTTTTACCTAGCCTGCTTCCTCCAGCCTTATCCCCCCCCCCCAAGCTTGGGGGGGGGCAAGAGGAACAAGTCTGAAGCAATGCAAATATTGCAAGGCCAGCCATTAACCAAGCGAAAAAGATTAAATAATATAGTCTTTTGGATATAAATATCCCAAAAATCATAAATTTATTTTATGAAGCATCTGCTATATTATTATATACTTCCGTAATAGCCCTACTACAAGTTTTTAAAAAAAAAACAATGTTTTTCATATATATGAAAAACAAGTCCCCTAATCCCCCCCCCTGGGGGGATACGGGACTTGTTCCCTCGGGACCTGTTCCTGGCCCCTCAGGAACAAGTTTTAAAAAAAAAAACAATGTTTTTCATATATTTATGAAAAACAAGTTACGCCTACCCCCCCCCCCCTGAGCAGCTACCTCTGGAAGAATTAAAGTATAGAACTTTAATTTAGTGTTTTCACTAACTACTACCTTCACTTTTTCTGTTATTAAAATAAAGCTTACCCTCTGGAACTATTAATGATACGAAATATCATTTACAGTTTTCGATAAACTAATCAATTTGGTTTTTTGAACAGGATCTAAATGTTCTTTTTTACTAATAGAATGACGAATTTGTTTTCATAATAAATAACTAGTGGCTTTCTTAGTCAAGAATGTAAATTTAAAACTATCAAAATAATTTATAAGAACTAGAGTATCAGACAAACCATTAACTCTATAATTCCAATTATTATCATGATAATGTTTATAAACTGCACCTACTTTAAAAAGTTCGACGAATTTGTCTAATACTATTTCTTTATTATTTGCACCTTTCTGAGCTAAATCAAACAATAAATGGTATTTATTATTATTTAAAGAAAACCCAGTATGAAAACAACCCTCAGCATCTACAAAACCAATTAACCAAGTATCATTCAAGGTTATTTCTTTTGTTTTTACTGAAGGTTCAATATTTTGATATATATCCTTAGTTAATGAAAACCGGTAAAGTCTATTCAAGGCACGAGCCCTGCTTTTCTGAACATTTATATTTAAAACTTTTAAAAATTCATTAAAAGATTTTAGTTTGTCAGGTGTTCTAATATTGCCATTGAAAATTAAACTTATTAAATATAAACCTAATTTGTCTTGTATTACGAATCGACTAGTGGTTTTACCTTGAACTAAAACCTTACCCATGTTAAGTTCTTGTTGAATAAAATCTAATACTTGTTTATCTTTAGTCTGCTGAACAACAACAAAAAAGAGATCCCCTCTTTTAGATTTTACAAAGGATCCATCTCCTTCAGAAAACCCTATAAACCAACTTAAAAACTCGCTTGACGGTTGTTTAATTTTTCCGTAGCATTTAGAATTTAAGCTATAATATTTATCAAAATTGTCGCCAGTTGTATCCTTCTCTTTAATAGCGCAAGTAAACCACCTAACATTATTGCTAGGGGCTCCGCACGCAAGAAAAAAAAAAAAAAGCAGGGGAATACTCTCTCACTTGCAAGTCGCTAGCCAGCCTAACGATTGAGATTTTAGCTTTATCTTTAAATACTGGTAAAAAAGATGCTGGTACAAGATTGGGTCACCACCACCCGCTGCTTCAAAGAATGATGTATTAAAATTACGGTCTGTTAAACAGATCTACCTCTTTAGCCTTTATACAGGCTGAGTTAAGGTACTTGCCCCTAAAGAATAGTGATTCTCCATTTAACGGTTGACAATCTCTATTTTGTCTTTTCATCTCCCCCCCCCCTTGCTAGAGAGTGCAAGACACTCCATAAAACTGTCGACCTGTACACTTTCGAGTAGGGCTTGACTATATCTTAAGCTCAGGCGCATCCTACCCTCCCTACGATGAGGCGCCAAGCCAACCAACATATAGTCGATGAACTGCACACCAGACAAGCATATAAAATGACTATCTACCAAGTACTGGTGCTTGGCTGCAGATTGCCCATTGAATTATCAAATCTTGATTTTACCTTATTTTTTTATTATATACGGTAGGTTGGTAGGCGTTACACCGCTTCATCTACCAGCCATAACTAACAAAAAAAAATTCGCGAGTCATTACCTGCGCCCCTAATTATATTACTATACTAGGTTGGTTAAGATTGCTTTAGGGCTTTCCCGCAATTTGATGGTTTTAGCAAAAGGTTCACTCCTACAAATAGGCCTAGTTCAGGCTACTCAGTCCTAAACTACGATCGACCATTGTTATTGCCAAATTATTTCTTGGTTTGCGAGACGTAATCTCATGATAGTGTTACTACCTTAAAGACTTAATTAAGCCTAGAGCAAACACTCATATATTCACATATATGTTGGGACCATATCTTATTTACTTAACCGAGGGTAACTCCCTCTAGAGGAGCTGTAAAAATTTTGTAAGTGATCTCAGACGAATATTGTTCTTTTATCATTTATTCCGGATTTAATGGATTTAACATAAACCATGTTAGTCTTATGGTTAAGTCTGTTTTCTTTGAACAATTGTACAACCTTTACTCAATCTTTATAATCACAATATTTGGTTCCGAATAAGGGATATCTCGTAAGATAATTTACAACTGCTAAATTTCCTTTTAAATTCGTAGTTCTAACTCTATATTGAGGATTCTCACTATCGTTTCTAATAAGTTTAAAGATTAAAAACATATAGCAATTTAATTTTTTTTTTTCTTCCTGATTTTTTTTTTTGATTGCATAAAAAAAAAAAAAAGAAGAAATTATCTTTTTTATTTTGGTCTTTTTGTCTTTGACTTAAAATTTACACTCTATTTTTGGATATTTACCTGATTCAGTACTTCTAAGAGAAAAATGACCATCCGCTTCTATAAACCCGGATAATCATGCATTAGATAATAGAGAATCCGTATTAAATCCTTTTTTTTCGAATGTTGTGTTTCTGTATTTATTATACCAATCTATTAATTTATGTAAAACCTCAATTTTATTAGTTTTCATATTGCCATTAAGTAAATTAATTAGCAATATTAAACCTTCTGAATTATTAACGGTAAAAATATAGGCATTTGCACCTTTCTTTTTAGAAAGAGAACCATGGCCTAACTCTCTTTGAATTATAAGAGCTAAAGGTAAGTCTTTCAAATGAAAAACTATTTTTTTTTTTTTGATCCTAGGACCCTAGCGGACCCTAGCGGACCCTAGGACCCTTGGACCCTAGGACCCTAGGACCCTAGGACCCTACCGGACCCTAGCGGACCCTAAGGTGCTTTTTTTTTTGCAGCTGATTTTTTTTTTAAATGCGCAGCACCTAGGACCCTTCGGAGAAAAAAAAGCACGCGTGCGGAGCTGATTTTTTTTTAAAATGCGCAGCAAGAAAAAAAAGCACGGTACGCACGCTTAAAATTATTTAAGCACGCTAGCACAGAAAAAAAAAATCAGCAGCTTAAATTTATTTAAGCACAGAAAAAAAAAAAGAAGGATAGTTGAGAGTACCTTTAACAGATCTTAAGGTTTTTGGTACATGTATTGTACCATCACCCTCAAGGAGACCTGTTATATATTGAGAAAAACGTGTATTATAATTACCACTTTCGGGTATTTTAATACTATTATTCGTGTGATAAAAAGTCATTGCATATCTTGTTATTGTAACTGAAGGGATAAAGCAATTATTTTCACTAAGGGTTTTACCTCCCTCCCTCCGGGCTTGGAGGCTAAAATTTTTACAAGTAAACTCTGGCGTATAGCCTCTGAAGAGCCCTATTTCGTGTAAACTGGATAGGTTTCCTGCTGATTGTGTGTTATTATAACAGTTTCCAGCAAACAGCCAGATTTAAAGCCGGCACAATAAAAATTAGTTCCGTAGGGATTAGTGGATAGTTAGCTAAAACAGAACTACTTAACTCTATTTTTGTATGTAATATACCGGCTAAGACCGGAAGCGATAAATGAACTAGAGTAGTGTAACACCAGGAGATAAGATGTATCGGTCTCTGATCTTATAGATCAGTAGGGTCTTTTTTTAATCCGAGAACTATCCGGACAGGCCGGGTTCTCAGAAACATTCACGGTTTCCCAACCTTTACTATGCTTATAGCGAAATTTCACTACCCCTTTCCCGAACCGTACGTGATAGTTTCCCATCATACGGCTCTCCATGATCGCTTGACCATAATGAGTTAATGAGTGATTAGGGTAGAATGTTCTTTTTTTTTTTTTTTTTTCTTTCTTGTTCTCTTCTCCTTGTCTTGTCTTGTCCGCTTCTCCATTTTCTATTTAGTGACTTTGATTTTTGGTTTCTTGTTCAGGGTGTGTCTTTCCATATGACATCTCCTACATAGGGGTATTTGTTTTCGATTCGCTTTAACCATTATCTCGTCTACTTTGGATAGTTTAGGGTTCGCGTCTTTCATCATACGAATATGGTGCATTTCTATGTTTTCTTGCGAATCACAGACAATACACCTCATGTCGTATAGTGTAGCGAGGGATTTTAGAGCATAGAGCCCTGTCATTACAGGAGAGGCTTTGATACGGAATTCTCCGGTCGATTTGTATGAAAGTTTCACAAAATTCGCGCCTTTGGGGCTTGTTAGGTTACCAGAGAACTTTAGGTATGTCGCTTTCATTGACCGTAATTTTAATTTTGCTGCCAATAACTTGCTACATGATCTCTTTAGGATTAATGTAAGGTATCCGGCGAGTTGTCCATGGTTGGAAGCGAAGGAGTAGTAGTTATCGAATCCCCTCATGACTGCGTTATACAGATGTATAATTTGGTCATGGTTAAGAGGTAGTCAGAGGAATTTAGGGTATGCTTTACCGAATCGTAGAAAGTTTGCCTCCTTTAGTTTCTGCTTTATTCTGTCCAATGGCGCTAGGAATAGTAATTTCCTTGACTGTCTCATCTGCATACCCTTTCGAGAAACAAATTTAACATGGTGAGACCTAGTTATATAAGTACCCAGGAATTTTACTTTGTCTGTGATCACTGACGTAATTCTGGATTTTTGTTGGTTTACAGTTAGTCCTAATTGGTCGCTGAATTCAGTTACCTTTCTTAGGATTTTTACGGCGTCTAGTCGATTACCTCTTATTCCTATCACTCAGTCGTCAGCGTATCTTACATAGGATAGTCTTTTATATGAGGGATCGTGGTAATCTATTCCTGGTAGTTTTCGGTATTCTTGGACTAACTCTTTTACTCTAGCAATGTCTCCTTTCTTTTTAGCTCTTTGTATGTATTGATTGATCGTTCTGCTTCTACGAGGAGCTTTGGATCTTTGTCCTACGTCGAAATCTGCTTTGAGAGAGAGTATGTACTCGTCTAGTTGGTGGAGAAAGATGTTCGATAGTATGGGACTGATTATGGATCCCTGCGGTGTCCCTGCGATGTCCTGTTGGTATTGGCTAAATTCGAAGTAGCCCGCTTTTAGGCTTTTCCATATGAGTCGAGTGAATTTTCTATCTGAGATCTTTCTTTCAACGACCTGCATTAGACGGTCGAGTTCAATGCTAGGGAAGCATTTGGATATATCTCCTTCTATGAATCATGTGCAGGGTTGGAACTGTGTCTTTAAGTATTTAAGCGCAGTATGACAACTTCTGTTTGGTCGGAACCCGTGGGATACATCTAGGAAGGTTGGTTCGAATATGGCGTTTAGTATTATTCTCATACCTTCTTGGACTATCTTATCCCTTGGAGGTGCAATAGTAAGTGGGCGAGTTCCTGCCGTCTTGGGTATCTGTATACGACGGCCGGGGCTGAATTGAAATTTTTCACTTTTCAATTCGTCTGTCATCCGTATTATGATTTCGCCGGACATACCATCCAAGGTTGTCGAAGAGATACCTCTAGTCATATTTCCCGGTTTACTCTTAATTTTCTGATATGCGTTATACAGGAAATCCGGGTCGGTTAATATTTTATAAACATTCATTCTAATCGGTTCATTTGTGCTCTTCTTTGAGAGCTTCATTAAGTAATTCAACCTGGAAGTTGCATTAGTTGCACGATCAGTGCTGTAACTTCTACAGTTGAATTTTGCGACCACTGTAGCCCTTGCCCTGACATTGAAGGGTACTACGGCTACTCTGTTACCATAGGAATTTCTCCCCGTAGGCAATCCAGAGCTTTGTAAAAGTATTCGAACACTTCCCTTAGGTTGGTCACTCTCCCCCTTGAATCTGATTATTTCAGATCTTTCACATTCAACTCTCTTAAAGAAGCTTATTACCGACTTCAATAATGCTGTGTACACCCCATACCTACCAGGGTGTAGTCCGTATTTTGAGACAAATGGTGGATAACCTTCAAGTCGTGTAACTTTAACCATAGGAAGAGCAGCTTGCACTGGCTCAAATGTTAGTAGGTTTGATTCAGTCAATGCTTCTAGCAGGGATGCTAAGTTCAGTCGGGGGCTTTCCCCCCTCGCCTAACCCTGATGCTGCAACCACATGAGAGTAGTGGTTAAATTCTGATGAAAATACGATACTTATACTATCTCCGCGCACTAATAATAATACAGCTGTAACTACTACAGCTCATCCAAATAAAGCTAGCTTGTGTAGTCTGATTCCGGGACTTCTCATGTTTAGTATAGTTGTAATGAAATTTATAGCTCCAAGAAGACTACTTATACCTGATAAGTGTAAAGCAAATATAGCTAAGTCTACACTTGGCCCACTATGACTTTGAATTCCGGATAATGGCATGGCTATCAAATTTATTATAAAATATCTTCAAATAAAACTTGTGGTCTTATATAAATACAGATTATTAATCTATATTCTACGTTTATTCATGCTAGTTTTTTTTTTAATGCTCCGCACGCAAGAAAAAAACAATGTTTTTCATATATATGAAAAACAAGTTCTATATTCAAAAATCTCTTTCAAACCTAAGGGTTCTAAATGTTTTTTTTGCTTAATAAGTTCAGCTACTTTAGCTCAAGTCTTAAAATCTTCATGCTTACAGCCTATAACATTATATTTATTAAAAAAAGGAAGTATTTTTTCATAATTATCAATAAATTTATAAACAGAAAGATCTAATGCGGGTTTTTTATAATATTTTTCTAAAATACCACAATTAAAATAAGAAATTAAATTTTCCATAAGTAGTTTATCTCTACTATGTTGAGTTATTTTAAATGCTAATATAACTTGATGTTTTGTTATAGTGTTATGAGTTTTTCTTATTTTAATCATGAAACAACCATCTCCGCTTACGAAACCTGCTATTCAATGAGGATTAAAAGTTTTGCTTGCGTCTATTACAGGTTTTACTACAGGTATAACATTAAATCTAAAGAGTTTATCATCGGTAAGACCTTTATTAATCAATGCCTTTATTGAAACAAATTCTTTTAAGTTATCAGTATTAAAATGTTTTTTAGCATTAATTAATTCGATTACTTTTCTAAAAAGAAGATAATCACTTTGTTTTTTAGTTAATAAGGGATATTTATCGAAATGAGGCAAGATTCAATCATTAATTTGTTTAATAGATTCTATTCTATATTTATACATACCAAGATTATTCTCTTTTCATATATGACCCGCCTGCCCGAAAAAACTCTTAAACGATCTCAATACACTTAGATCTTTTTGGTTTAAACTGATAGAAAACAAAGCTACTATATTATAACCAGATTTGTATCTAGTATCTTTTCTAATTCTGATGCAAAAACAACCTTCTGCATCAGTAAACCCTGTAACACACCACGGCGTTAGCTTATTATTGATATTAGAACTTGTTTTTCATAAATATATGAAAAACATTGTTTTTTTTTTTTATGCGCAGCACCTCTGGACCCTTCGGAGAAAAACTTGTTTTTCATATATAAATATATGAAAAACATTGTTTTTTTTTTTAAAATGCGCAGCACCTTCGGAGAAAAACTTGTTTTTCATATATTTATGAAAAACATTGTTTTTTTTTTTAAGAAAAAAAAACTAGTTCCTGAGGGGCCAGGAACTGGTCCCGAGGGAACAAGTCCCGTATCCCCCCCCCCCCCTGGGGGGATTAGGGACTAGTTGAATAACGTTTTTGAAGTATTTGGTTAAAAGGGATTTTGACTTGATAATTTCTTTCGAAACCCATTAGAGTATACCTTATACAAGAAAAATTATTTAATTTTTTTTGCAAAAAACCATCTACTCGTTGCTCTTTTACAACAATACTTTTTCATATTGTTGACTTAGATCCGCGATAGTCCATTTCGTTTTCACTCATCTTAAGACTACTTGTTACCATACCTGAATAATTATTTAAGCCACCTATAACCTTTCGATTATGGCTTGGTATCTTAAGCTTTAGGATGTCCCCGGAATTTGGTTTTTCTTCCCACAATAGTGATTTCCCAAATCACTTAGCAGGATACATTGTCCATCCTGTACCCGCCCCGTTTTCAATTGTACTAGCAAATAAAAACAATATTAAACTAGGAGGTAGCAGTAGGGTCGCAGACCGGGACCCCTTTCAGTAATACATTCGGTAGACTCTTTCAGAGTGTCGAGCCTATATTATCGATTGTGGCCTTCAGAACGCTCCCTCCGAACTGTACGTGCAACTTTCACCGCATACAGCTCTCCACGGAATTATGTACTTGAGCTGTATTATACTGATGTGGGTCTTCTTGACACCCTAAACGTGGACTGGACGAGTCGTGCAGGATAGACTATGAGGTGGAGTCTTACTCTCTTGGATTTCCGCTATGGTGAGATTTCAGCCATAACTCATTAAGGCTCAGCCCGTTATACAATCCACCATGTATTTTATTATGACAAGGTCTACACACCGGGAGCTGTTTCCTGTTAAGTTTCGACATAAGCGCGCTGAAGCCCGTCCTCACCACCGAGTCCTTACGTAAGTGTTTCACGTGGTGCATCTCTATCCCGTCCTTAGATCCACACACCGCACAGGTGTAGTCTAGGTTGACCTGTGCTTCCAGGTTGAATCTTAAGGCTAGTAGAGGGTCCTTAAATTTAAGGAGGTCAATTTTAAAGGCTCTACTCTTCTTAAGCGATTTAGGGATAGCTAGTTTGTAGGTTTTCTTGTTCTTGTTACCTTCTACGGTGACCCCTAGATCTCTACCAAATTTCTTGAAAGCCCCAGCCCTGGTCTTCAAGTTAAATTTTCTGGCTAGAGTCTTTGCGCATGAATGCCTTAGGATGTAACTTAGAATTTGCTGGAACTCTGAGAGATTATCTACAAAGGAGAAGTAGTTCAAGAAACCCTTGATGATTGAGTTGTATCTAAGTATTATGGCAGCATGATCGAGGAATATGAGTTTGGTAATGGCATCCGGGATGAGGCGAGTTTTATTCGTCTTGTACCTCTTGATGAATCCGTTCTTCTCGAGCTTTGTCAAGATTTCAGCCACAGGCGCCGCAAAATAAACCCTGGATTGGTTTACTCTGGACTTAATCATCCTGTTCGCTCTAGCATTATACTTAGTCACTAACTTCGCTTGCACTGATTTGGGTATCCAGAAATGTACTCCTAGGAACTTCGCTCTATCGTATGAGAGGTTTGTGATCTTTGTCTTCTCAGGGGATAGAGTGAGTTTCAGAGAGTCATTTAGGAAGTCCGTCAATCTTGATTTTAGATTGTCCGCCTCTTCTTTAGTACCTACTAGACCTACCACTCAATCATCTGCATATCTAACATAATGGATCCTGACCCCCGTTCTTATCCTGGACGGCTGGGTGTTCCGGTACTTTCTGATAGCTCTGAGCTCCTTAAGAGTTTCTTTATTTCATTCTACCTCGAGCTTTTTATGGAGGGCGGTAATTTTATCTGATAGGTTGGACATTTTAGGATTAACTTTTGAAATAAGCTTATTCTTTGATGAGTGCTTCTCGATGTAGTCCTCCATAAAACGATCCAGCTCATTCAGATAAATGTTCGATAGTAGAGGAGAAAGTAGACTACCTTGGGCAACTCCTACCTCTGGGTTGATTGTCACGCCTCTTTCGACATATCCCGCTTTAACCAATTTCCAGTATAGATCCATGTATCGTTGATCTGCGATTTTCTGTTCCATTAGTTTGGCTAGGATATGGTGATCGACGTTATCGAAGAAACCTTTTATGTCTCCTTCGATGGCTCACGCTATACCGCTCCACTTGGATATTATCTTAAGGGCTGTGTGGCAACTTCTACCTGGTCTGAAACCATGGCTGAGCTTCGAGAAAGTGGGTTCAAAGACGAGTTCCAGAATCATCCTCATCGCCTCTTGCACTATCTTATCTCTCGGCGATGCAATAGCCAGCGGTCTGAGTTTTCCGTTTGCTTTGGGGATATGAACCCTTCTCTGTGCCGAAGGCAAAGGCTTGAACTGAAAGCTACCCTTCATTAATGACTTCTCCAGATCCTCGAACAATTTCATAGAGACTCCGTCTAGAGTCATTTGGTCCACCCCCGGGGTCATATTTCCCGGTTTGGACTTTATGTTATCATATGCCGTCACCAGCGTATCAATTGATGCTATACACTTGTATAATCCAGTATACTTGTTACTGTCAAGTTTTATCAAGGACGACATGGAGTCAGCACTGACCATAGGCCTAGCACTGGTCGCAGTCGAATAATTCCGCTGCCTCACTTCGAAATGGGCACTCTGTCCTACTTTTACTAGGACTCGCAGACCCATTCTACTATTGAAGGCTCCGTCCCCATAGTGGTTACCCACCTTAGGCGATCTCGTATTTCTCTGTTTCGTGTCTATTTCCCTTTTAGGTTCCTTTCCTATTACTGAAGTACAGTATTGCTTATCATCCGTAGTCTTAAGGGAGCTTTGACTTGACTTCCTTAATGATGATACGCCAGCTCATGCGTCTGCCCGGGTTCAGTTTGGCCCAGCTAGGACAGAATTTAGAACCATGAGGGACTTAACTTGCAAAAGGTCATAGAGTGATACTCCGGCTTTCGCTTTACTAGCATGCTCTGTTCCCTCACCCATTTCGAGTTTCGGTAAGCTAGTTGTTTTACGGGGAATGACTACAACCCCGATCTTTAAAAGACTGGCACGAAATAAGCCAAACGACGCACGTCAAAAACTGATATTATTAAGTCTAGGGAATCATTATTATTTTTTTTGATCCTACGGATCCTAGGATCCGAAGGTGCTTTTTTTTTTGATCCTAGGACCCTAGCGGACCCTAGCGGACCCTACGTACCCTAGGACCCTTGCGGACCCTTGCGGACCCTTGCGGACCCTTGCGGACCCTTGCGGACCCTTGCGGACCCTTGCGGACCCTTGCGGACCCGAAGGTGCTTTCAGCAAGAAAAAAAAAAAATCCAGAAAAAATAATCGATAGTATTTTCATACCACCACGGACTATGCCTTCAGCCTTTAAGGCTGGCCTTCACGTGTAGTCTCTGAGGAACCTACTCAATATAATTTATTATATAGGGTTTCCTGCATAATATTCCCATCTATACACAAGTGTTACTACTAGTTAAATAAATAAGTGCTCTTATTTATTTAATGCTCTTATTTATTTAGTGCTGAGCTGGCTAGCCCCCCCCCCTGGCTAGTTCAGTTGATCATAATACAACTTTAATAATTAACTAGGTGTCTGGTTATCTGTTGACTGGAAAAAGAATTCCAATTTCGAGAAATTATATGCATATAGTGAAGTAATAATTAAAGAATTTACACTCTTTAACGGCATTCCCTTGTTTAGGGTTTAAATAAAATTTTAGTGCATTCTGGCGGCTTATAAGCTGCTATCTGGCAGAGCGCTCCCATAAAGTTTCGCTACGCTTCTAAATTATTTAAATGATCTCAATTAAAATAAGTTCTTAGTCTATTCATACGATTTTTTACAGAATTTGTAAGAGATATCCCTTGTTTTGTATAATGTTTATTTTCTAATATTAATTCCACTATTTTTTTTCAATCTTTATAATCCAAATATTTACTAGAAAATAAGGGAAATTTTTCAAAATAATCCACAATGATATTTAAAGATTTTTGACTAGATGCAGCTAATGTATAATAGTTATTACCTGTAGATTTTTGACTTCGAGTTAACAATGAACAATTAAGAAAATTAGCTATATTTGTTAAAACAGGCTCATAACTTTCTTTGGTTATTGGATCAGAAATTCTTTGTTCTATTCTTAATCTACACGCAATTTTTCTTTTCTTTGCACCATTTTCTAATTTAGTATACACTATAGAAAAACTACCATCTGAATCTGTAAATCCACTTAGTCAACTATCTTGATACAAAGGACTATTTTTTATAGATAATTTAGTTATATTAGTACTATGATTTTTATTTAATCAGTCAATTAAAGTATATAATTGATGTATTTTTGGTGTCCTTAATTCACCATTTATTAAATTAACAATTTTTTTTAATCCTACAACTGATGAAACAACCAATACACAAGCTTTATCTTGTAATTTGTATCTAATAAATCCAGATCCTACTAACTCTAATAATTTTTTTGCTAAAGGTTCATTTTTCATATGAAAAGTTATACAAAATCTGGGATTATGTCTTTTACTCTCCCCAGATTTTTGAATTCATATATGACCATCACCTTCAAATAAACCAGCTAAATAACTTTTTAATTTGTGCCCCTCCCGCCTAGTTACTCCGCCCCATGAATTATTATTACTACTAAAATCTTTTTTAAACCCAAGGAGGACCTTTTTTTTACCAAATCTATCAAAATAACTTCAATTATATATACTTCGATTATTAATAATTTCCCCCTTTAGCTCTTCAATTAAATCTGAATTTCCCTCATCCGTCTGATGAAGGATAAGATTAACAACTTTCTCTCAATCTTGAAAATCCAAATATTTAGAGCTAAATAACGGATATGTGTTAAAATAATTTAAGACAATGCTAAAACTTGATCTATTTTTAGCTTGTAAACTAAAATACTGTTTTCCTGTATTTCTAGTCACCACCTTAAAATTTACGCCTAAAAAAAGACCAGCGAAGATTAAACCAAGATCTATTTTATAATCTTTTTTTAATTCAAGCAAAGAATAATTTAAAGGTCATTTGATAAAGCGAGGTAAAACATTTTTTTCTTTTGCCATATCTGGCCCTCCTACCATAAGAGGTAGTAAGAAATTTCCAAAACCGCCAATTAAAGCAGGCATACAGCTTAATTGTCTTCTTAATTGAATTGGCTTGAATGAATTAATTAATTCATTTAATAGGAATAATGCATCGAACCTTTTATAAATAATCTTACAATTTTTCTATTACTCATCTTTAAGTAGCGACGTCACAAACTACTACTCTATCTTCAATAAATTTAGCTGCCTTACTTAATAAAATTATCTTTCCCCTATTTCATACCCCCTCCCCTCTTGCTATGCTACGCTACAGCATAGGGGAGGGGGGATTAGAGGGGGGGGGATTGGTTAGATCTTTAAGTTTTACTTGTCCTCTTCTGTATTAGGATCCACTTTTTTAATATCCAATAATTTTAACTTAACAGATTATCTAGCCATACCCTCTGAGCCTTTTAGTACCTCCTTTCCATACGTTTGAACCCCCCCCCCCCTTATTTGGGGTGCTGCCTTGCTTTTTTTTTTGCAGCGAATATTCTATTCGGGGTGCTGATTTAGAAGGGGGGCATATCCTATTTTTTTTGTCCTAAAGGACAAAAAAAAAAGACAAAAAAAAACCTTTAAATAAATCTGCTCCTGCGCCCGCTATATGGGCTAAATAATGCAGCCCCTTATATAAATATTTTTTTTTAGGCGAGCCTTATTTTTTTAAGAAGGGGCTATATCCTATTCGGAGCCTTATTTATATTGGAGCCGGCTTATTTATGGCCTATATTCTATTCGGAGCCTTATTTACGCCCGATATCCTATTCGGAGCCTTATTTATATAAAATAAATAAATATTTTTTTAAAATGCGCAGCACCTCCTTCGGATCCGGAGAAAATATAATTTATATAAAATAAATAAATATTTTTTTTATGCTTTTTTTTTTTGCAAGAAAAATATAGGCGAGCCTATTTTATTTAGGAGCTGCTTTAAGCCGAAGGAATCTGCTTTTTGCCTAAGGAATGCGGACCCCCCCCCCCCCCCCTTTAAGGCTAAATAAGAGGGCGGAGACCTGTGCGTCGCTGGGGTACGCAACCGTAGGAGGCCCCTTTACCATAAGCTAGCTAAGACTGAGATTATTCCTATGGAGAATAATAGAAAAAAAGATTGCATAACACTTTATATATTCACCTTGTATATTTAGCTTATATGCCAAACATATAACAAAGCAACCCCCCCCCACCTATCATAACAGGGTTGCATGACTCTTATTTAAACAAAAAGGATCTTTTTATTATCCTTAAGAACTATATCTTTACCTTTTATTTAAAATAAAAAAAGGTATTCCACGTGTAGTCTCTGAGGATCCTACTAAATAAAAGTGTTTAACGCTTAACTATCTAAAGTTAATAAATTAGAAAGATAAGCCCTCTTATGTTTGGTTTCCGGCTGATTGCCTAATCCTTTGGTTATGTCACTGTAATTCTACCGCTTTTCTTTTAAACGAAAGTCTGTAGTACTAGTTCCAAAAGCTCTAAAGGGATCCCAGCGTACAGTGGAAAGAGAGTAAAATATTTCGATTTTTAGCGGCCATGCCTTATTTATTTAAGTAGGTAAATTTTCATTTACCTCGATAATAACTAGATTTATTACCTTTTAGGTATTCTCTAATAACACTACGGTCACCTTTTAGATGTTTAGCTAAACTATTTAAAGAATCGAAAATTTTATTTTTTCTAGGATCATCTTTAAATTCTGCTAAAATAACTTTTGCAGCAGGATGTTTAACATTGTATAAATACCGTTTATTAACAACTAAACTCTTAATTTGGTCCTGATTAATTAAATCAGTTTTAGTAGATTCTATTAAATCCAAAGAAAAGAAAAAAGCATTTAAATATAAGGTACCAGAAGCTAAACAATCGTTTAATGTATTATGGTGAATATTTATTGAACTATACATTTGTTGTTTTGATTCAAATACATATAATAAAGTAAAGTCATCAGCACTGTAAAGATAGACAGGTATACCTCTATCTTTACGTAGTTTGTCACGTATTACTTGGCACATTGGTGAATGATACCCTGAACTACTAGCAACTAAATCTACATTAAGGTTAGGTTTTATCAAATCAATAAAATGTTGTTCTAACTCTACTACTTGTTCTAAACTAGATTGTTCATCCATAATATAAATAGTTAATTTCATATTACTAAAACCGTATTTATTTAAATAACGTAAAACTCTACGAGCTTTAGTTTTAAGTATAGAGGGCATGAAGTAAGAGCTTATTCTGTTATACAAATTAATAGAATGACCCACATATAAGTTTTTTCCATCTAGACTTGCTCATACGTAGACACCTTTCTGCTTCTTAGTTACTTTAAGAACAATATCTCTATTATTGAAAGGATCATTTACTAATATCTTAACATACTTATATTTAGTGCCTCCCTCTTCATTTGAGTTTTTCAAGCCATAGTTGTTACCATTATTATTATTATTACCTACTATAAGTATATAGTTATTATCCCCACTAGTATTACCAATATTTTCCTTATCTTCACGCCTAAATAAATTATCTTGCCCCCCTCCTGTAGTAGAATAAGTAGAATAAGAACTCACTAGCGGTTTAAAATTAAATATTTTTAATTTTTCGACCATAAAGAATATCATCAGGATCGCGTGTGCGGTAATGATAGAGTTATATAATTGGTTATCTGCAATAAATTGAACACCAGGTCCACTTAGTTCTAACCTTATTAGAACAGAGAAAGCAGTACCCAATAAACCAGCAAATAATGCAAATATTAAGTATAACGTTCCTATATCTTTTGCATTTGAAGAAAATAATCAACGTTCTCTTCATAAAGAAATATTATTCTTTAGCAAAGAGATATTAAGCTTATGTGTCATATCTGATTTGGTTTTTACATCATTATGAGAAATCTTTAGGGGAGTAGTAAAAAGGGCAGACAAAATAAAAAAAAAAATAGTCTAACTACGCTATAGAGTAATAATTATTGTGAGAATTTACCGCCTTTTCCCCCCCCCCCTAGCTGCTAAGGAAAGATTATATTTTTTCCTTAGCAGCTACGCACCGCCGGATTGCAGCTTTTATTTATATAATTTATATAAAATAAATAAATATTTTTCTCCGGGGTCCGAAGGTCCTAGGAGGTGCTGCGCATTAAAAAAAAAAATATAGGGACCAACCCCCCCCCCCCCTTATATAAGACTCCCTTTCTTTTTTAAGAGCTAAAAAAGCACCCTACGGATCCGAAAAAAAAAACTCGTTACAGAGAGCCTGCTAACTGTCCATCGGTAACATTTTTTTTTTTTTACTTGTTTTTCATAAATATATGAAAAACATTGTTTTTTTTTTTTTTTACTAGCAAGGGCTAATAATAAGGGGTCGAAGCAGGCCTAACGGCATAAAAGGAATGCAGCTATCCTACCAGGCGGCTCATCCTTAGTACACTTATATTAAGTAACTCTAAAAATTAACTTTTAATAGCGTGTATATTTATTAAAATATCTTATGTAAAATTACCCAGGGTGTGTAGGCTGGGCTAAATTTATTGCCATCGACGCCTCCCCCCCCCCCCCCCCCCCTCCTACCATTAAAAAAAAGGGGGGGGTGCTCTCACCCAGATAGCTGAGACAAGGCTCACTAACTTTAGTGAGCCTAAGGAACCCCCCCCCCTTTCTTCGGATCCGAAGGATCCTACGGATCCTAGCCATCCGTACGGTAAAAAGCAAGCACTACCTGACAAACCTAGTTTTTGGAGGGGAGAATGAATGAGATATAAATACTTGAGGTATAATTTTACCTCATTATTATTTTTAGCTTTAATAGTTGAATAATCTAACTTTTCCCATATTAATGTGTACATTTTTAAATGAGAAAGCTGATTTAGGTATATATCTGTCTTGTTTCTCTTTTTCGTTGGCCGGCATAATTTAGATGTTATGTGTACTTTTTACAAAGTATAAGGCTTACGGGTATTATACCGTTAGTCACCAATAAAGGACCCTTAACTTAATAAAAAACTTAATAAGAGTCTAAAAATCCATAAATATAAAAATTTGTACAAACGGCCTAATTCATCCTAATCCTCCTTCTACTCCTAGGTTTACCAACCAGCCTCCCCCCCCCT